ATTTTTATGTTATATAGAATTGCTTTTTTGCTTAAAAAGCAAAAAATATATTAAATATTTGAAAACTTTTGATTTTGTTAGAAGAAGAATGGCATAACAATTTTTTAGTATGTCTTTCTAACAATTTAGAGTATAACTTTATAAAAAAAGTTGTCAACCCCTTTTTTGTTTTTATTTAATTAAAACTTTTTTTTTTTTTAACACGCGAAGCGCGCTAAGCCGCGAAAATTTTTATTTCGTGCAAAAAAAAATTGTGGAGATTGATCACGAAAAACTTGGATTAGGATAATTTCGTTATGTTCACCCACACAATTGAATGAGAAACTGATCCAAACAATAGTTCAATATGTACTTCGCTGGAAAATTGCGTTTCGCGCAATTGTATCAATCCAATATTTGGTGAGTCATAAAAGTTACCATAAATCTGAGGCCGACGAGCGAAGCGAGTCCCTCATCGCATGGTTAAAGTCACTTAAGCAATGTTATGAAGCCGTTTTACATGTAAATAGAAAAAGCTTAATCCCTCAATCCTATTTAAACAATTACAGTTGATTGCGCGAGCGAAGCGAAGCGCAATCTCCCAGATTGATTGCGCGAGCGCAGCGAAGCGCAATCCCCCAGAACCGGGAACTGGGGAGTTATTCAAGGGTACCTAAATATTGGCTTCGATCGTAGGAACACGCAATGGGTCCCTAAGCCGGGTCAATGTAGAGCTCGGGATTAGGGGAGCTTGCAGTAATTGATCTTTAATCAATTGGCTCCCCGCCTCCAAGCTCATTTTCAATAAGAAAATGGGTCATTGACAACCTTAAAAATGAAAAAAATTAACCTTGAATTACTTCTTTTAAAGCTTCTTTTAAAAGAGTTTCAGCTTCTTCAGTAAAAGCTTTTTTAGTACGAAGAATTTCACCATATTTTGGTTTTCTATCAGTTAAATAATCACGTAAAGTTTTTAATACTGATCGAACTTGATCAACTGGAACAGTGTCAAGGTAACCGTTTGTTCCAGCATAAATAATAGCTACTTGATCTTCTAGTGATAGTGGAGATGATTGAGGTTGTTTTAATAATTCACGTAAACGCTGTCCTCGAGCTAATTGTTTTTGTGTAGCTTGGTCTAGATCCGAAGCAAATTGAGAAAAAGCTTCAAGTTCAGCAAATTGAGCTAGTTCAAGTTTCAATTTACCTGCAACTTGTTTCATGGCTTTTGGTTGCGCAGCTGAACCAACACGCGAAACAGAAATACCAACATTAATTGCTGGGCGAATTCCGGCATTAAAAATATCGCCAGATAAGAAAATTTGACCATCTGTAATTGAAATAACGTTTGTTGGAATGTAAGCCGATACGTCACCTTCTTGAGTTTCAACAATAGGTAGGGCAGTCATACTACCACCGCCTAACTCATCATTTAATTTAGCAGCTCTTTCTAAAAGACGAGAATGCAAATAAAAAACATCACCTGGATAAGCTTCGCGACCTGGTGGACGTCTTAAAAGTAAAGACATTTCACGATAAGCTTGGGCTTGTTTTGACAAGTCATCATAAATTGCTAAAGTATGACGACCTTTATACATAAAGTATTCTGCTAAAGCTGCACCCGTGTAAGGAGCAAGATATTGAAGAGTTGCTGGTGAATCTGCAGTAGCAGCAACAATAATAGTATAATCCATAGCCCCACGTTCTTCTAAAGCATTTACTACTTGAGCAATAGATGAAGCTTTTTGACCAATAGCTACATAAACACAAACAACATCTTTACCTTTTTGGTTTAAAATTGTATCTACAGCAATTGCAGTTTTACCTGTTTGTCTATCACCAATAATTAGTTCACGTTGACCTCTTCCAATTGGAATCATAGCATCAATAGCAGTAATTCCAGTTTGTAATGGTTCATAAACAGAACGACGTGATACAATTCCAGGAGCAGCTGATTCGATTAATCGAGTTTCTGTTGTTGAAATTTCACCTTTACCATCAATAGGTCGAGCTAAAGCATTTACAACACGTCCTAAATATCCATCTCCTACAGGAATTTGAGCAATTTTACCAGTTGCACGAACAGAAGTTCCTTCTTGGACAGTTAAACCTTCACCCATTAAAACCACACCAACATTTTTTGATTCTAGGTTTAGGGCAATACCAACAGTTCCATCTTCAAATTCGACTAATTCACCAGCCATTACTTTTTCTAAGCCGTAAATTCGAGCAATACCATCTCCGACTTGAAAAACTGTTCCAACGTTAACAACTTTAACTTCTTGATTATATTGTTCAATTTGTTGTCTAATAATGCTACTAATTTCATCAGGTTGGATTTTTACCATCGGCAAACAAACTCCGTCAATTGAAATTTTAGATTTCAATAAATTTTATTTTCAATCAATTTAGGGAATCGAGCTTCGCTCGATTGTTTTAAAAATTTATAAATGTTGACTGAAAACATTATGTAATCGAGCGATTAGGCGAAGCCCAATCCCTTTGATTTACTTTTTGCAAAAAAATAACATAACCGTATTGAATTGATTGCTTATTGAGCTGTTGGGTCGATTTCCAGTTTCGTTTTTACTTAAAAAGAAACTCCTAAGTGTAGCTTCGTATGCGTTACTCAATCGTCCGCCACTAAGCTTACTTAAAGTAGATTGAGCGAGCGAAGCGAGATCAATCCCCCAAACTTTAGCGGAAATTTCGTTTAACTTGCATGTGTTAAGCATGCTGCCATCGTTCATCCTGAGCCCAAATAAAACTTTCCTTTTTAAATCGATCAAACAAAGTTCGATTTTCCAGACGACTCGATCAGAGATCGAGCTGCTTCGCGGCGAAGCGAGTCCTAGAAATTGTTTTAAAACGTAGGAACTTACAAAGTAAATTTAAGAACCAAGTCAATGTGGAGTAGATCGAGCGAAGCGTAGCGAGCTCGATCCCCAGAAACCCAATGGATCTTGGATAATTCCCCCAATAATCGCTTTCCTAGCTCATTTTACAAACAAAAAAAGTCATTAATTGAATTTTCATTGAATTTTGAATTTGGGGGATTGCGCTTCGCTGCGCTCGCGCAATCTACGGTTTATATTTTGTGAATAAAGCAATATTAAAATTATTGATTGATGAATGAAAAGCAAAATCAACGCGATTTTGTAATCTTTCACGAACTTGTTTTAATGAGAGAAAAATAACTTTTTGCGAAATTTGATTAATAATTTTTTGTTGTTGAAATCTTATAGTTTCTTGTTTTTTAGTTTCTAAAAGCATAGCATCTTGCTCTGCTTTTTCAATACATTTTTCTTTTTCTTTTTCAATAGCAACAAGTCCTTGTTGGCGAATTTCACTTGCTTTTGTTTTTGCAAGTTCTAATTGTTCTTTTGCTTTATTTAATTTTTCTTGAGCTTCATTTGCTCGATCTTGTGCTTCTTGAAGATTATTTAAAATTGTTTGTTTGCGGTTTTCTAATAAAGAGCGTAAAGCATCGCCTCCAAAAGAAACAACAACGCCTATAACTACAGCTAAGTTTAGTAAGTTGGTTTCTAAAATATTCCCATTAAATCCGAAACCTTCACCATGTTCTATTTCAGATAACAAGGTTAAATAATTCATAAAAACCTCCATGTTTTATTGAGTTGCTTCAAAGCGAAGCTCACTACAGTTTTTTTTTTCAAAATGAGCTTCGCTTTGTTTTAGTAAATGATAAAACCCAATATTTTATTCAAAAAAGTTACCTTCAATCACTGGCATGGTTAGCCAGGTAAATGTCACCTAGGCATTGTTATGAAGCCGTTTTTTATGTAAGCAGCACTAGCTTAACCCCTCAGTTCTATTTAACCACTTACCGTAGAGCCTGGAACTGGTGAAGCATTCCAGGGTACCTATTTATTGGCTTATAACGTAGAAACACGCAATGAGTCCCTAAGCCGGGTCAATGTGGAGCTTTGGATTGGGGGAGCTTTGCTCCCCGCCTCCAAGCTCATTTTCAATAAGAAAATGGGTCATTGACTTTGAAAGTTACCTTAAAAAAATCTATTTGCTGATTATGAAGCAAATGGGTTTGCGAAAAGTAGTGCTAAAGCAACAACTAGACCGTAAATTGTTAGAGATTCCATGAAAGCGAAACTTAATAGTAAAGCACCACGGATTTTACCTTCTGCTTCAGGTTGTCTTGCAATACCTTCTACAGCATAACCTGCTGCAGTTCCTTGACCCATACCAGGACCAATAGCAGCAAGACCAACAGCTAAACCAGCAGCAACAACAGATGCAGCAGCGATAAGTGGGTTCATGATAAATTCCTCCATTAAAAAAATTATTAATTTAAGTAATAACAACCAACCAAGTGCGCGCTAAACCCGCACGCAATTGATTCAATAAATACAATCACATAAGCTAGATAGGTTATTAGAAAAAGTCTATTTCTAGCAAAAGACACGTCCAGACCCCGAATAGGCCGAGATATGCGGAACCAAAACTAATAAGGGTCATTGATTTTTTCTAACTCAATGTTATGTATTTCTTGAGCGTAGCTCAATCCCCTTGAACAATCTGGGGGATCGAACATCGTTCGATCGAACTAAACGAAAGCGTAAATCGAGGCTGCTTCGCGTCGCTCGATTCCGAAAAATAAAGTGTTTAATTAAGGCGAATGATCGCAACGTGCTCATTTCGCAAAAAAACAATCGAAAATTTGTACTGATTGCGAGAATTGCGCGAAGCCAATCGAGCGCTTCGCTCGCTAGCGCTCGATTGGCTTCGCTCACTCGCGCGCGTAGAGGCACTTACGTGAATCTGGGGATTGCGCTTCGCTGCGCGCGGTGTCAATCAACCTTTGGCGCGAAGCAGCTCGATCTCTGACCTGAGCATAGCTCAGGCTGCCCTGAGCATAGCTCAGGCTGCTTTGCGCCGGAGCATAGCTCCGGCTGCTTCGCGCGGCTGCTTTGCGTCGAGTCGAGTTGAAGCCACAGCGCAATCTGCGGGATCTCGCTTCGCGAAGATCGAGCGAAGGACACGAAGCTTCGCTCGAATGGCTTCGCCGCACTACGTGTGCTTTGATTACTTCGTTCGGGAAGCTCAATACGAAAGGGATCGAACTGGGTTCGATCGGTCGTTCGCGAAGCTCACTCCAGTGGGGATCGAACATAGTTCGATCGGTCGCGCAATCAATTTCGATTACAAAATTATTAACCAGGTAAAAAATAATACACAAAACTTACTTTCTATTCATTTAAAGTTTATAAATAGAATTGCGAAAAGCGCCCTATAATTTTATTGCAATAGTTATGCCTGAATTAATGATGATCTTCAATTGCTTCCCCAATATAAGCTCCTGCTAAAGTAGCAAATACAAGTGCTTGAATAGCACTTGTAAATAATCCTAAAAGCATAATAGGAATTGGCACAACTAAAGGTACTAAAGCAATTAAAACACCTACAACTAGCTCATCGGCTAAGATATTACCAAAAAGTCGAAAAGACAGTGATAAAGGTTTTGTAAAATCTTCTAAAACATTAATAGGTAATAAAAATGCAGCTGGTTGAACATAACGTTTAAAATAACCTAAACCTTTTTTTCTTAAACCAGCATAAAAATAAGCTACCGATGTTAGTAACGCTAGCGATACTGTTGTATTAATATCGTTAGTTGGAGCGGCTAGTTCACCGTTAGGCAATTCAATTAAACGCCAAGGAATTAAAGCTCCTGACCAATTGGAAACAAAAACAAATAAAAATATTGTTCCTAAAAAAGGAACCCAATTTAAATATTCTTTTTCACCTATTTGTGTTTTTGCTAGATCACGGACAAATTCCGTTACATATTCTGTTAAATTTTGTAAACCATCTGGCGTTGGTTTTAAATTACTATTTGCTAAAAAGGTTAATATGGCAATCATGCCTAAAACAACCCATGAAGTTATTAAAACTTGTCCATGGATTTGATAATCACCAATTTGCCAGTAATAATGCTGTCCTACTGAAACTTCAGAAACTTGATATAACAAATTTGTCAACATAACCGTTTTTGTTATTATTTTTATTTAAAAAATATATTCAAAATTTTTTTTACAATCCACTAATCTAGGTGAATTGGGGAAATTGCGCTTTGGGGAATCGAGCAAAGCTCGATTGATGGGATTGATCTTCGATCAATCGGCTCAATTGAACATCGAAAGAGCGAAATAAAAAATACCCGAAATTATCTATTTAAAAGCAATAAAAGAACTTAATCGCAAAACATTCAAAAAAAAAAAAGAAACAATGAAAAATATTGAAGTGGAAAAAAAACTTCGCCGATTGATTGATCAATGATCAATCCCTCCCGATTGAGCGAAACAAACCCCCCAATTAAAAAAATTTCGCTTGGGGAGGAATAGAGAGGTTCATTTGGGTGAATGTTCTTCGCTAAACTACGTTTTTTGGGAATCTCGTATCACTTGATTGGGTGGGTTTTTCGATCAATTTGCTCAATCGGGGGTATTGATCGTAGGGGAATTGAAGGGGATTGATTTAAGATCAATCCCCCCGATTGATTCAAAAACAAAAGGCCTCAATCATTATATCAATTGGCTACGCTCATTAGGAGAAATTGAGCTGTTTAAAGCTACACTCAATTTTTTGCGGAATTGGGAGGAAATTGATCAGCGGAGCTTTTATTTTGTCTTGCGTTTGAAGTGCAACTCTCAACCTCTGGTTGAATCGTAACCGCTTTTTAACTAAAGTTGAAGAGCAATTTTCCAAAATCCTCTTAAGTTTCATTTTTTAAATTCCTTTTATAGTAGCAGCGAATCTTCGATTGAGGCTTTTGATATTAATTCTATTTAATATTTGTATTGATTCAATTGATCTGGGGGATTGATCCTTCAGAATCGATCAATCTTCGTTAAATTTTAAAAATATTTATTTCATTGTTTCGCACGCTTCGCTTGAATTTGAAAAATTTTTGAAATAAAACATTTAAAATTATCTAATTGCTTTCGATCGAACGAAGTTCGATCCCCCAGATTTTTTTTAGATAATTGCTATTTTTTTTTGTTTGGATCCCTTTGCGTTCAATTTGAAGAAATTAATAAAAAAAAGCGAAAGTCATTTTCAATTAAATATTTTATCTTGGATCGAAAATAAAAAAAATTTCTCAATCCAATTTTTTTAACAACCAACTAAATTAATACGTTTTTTTTGATACATAGAAAGTAGGTGAAGCCGATTGATCAAAAATCAATTCCCCACAATCGAGCAAAACGAGCTCGAGTAAATTGATCCAATGAGCGAAAACGTTTTATCTTGGAGAAATGATGGGGGGCGATTAAGCTCGAAGAGCTCAATTGGTGGCGCTCATTGGAAAAATTGCCCCAATTCTTCCAAGACCAATTTTCTCGATCGAGCGAAGCGAGATCCTCCCAAGCGAGTTCCCCTCGCGCATGGTAAATGACACCTCGCCAATGTTATGAAGCCGTTTTATTTATATGTAAGCAGCACTAGCTGGGGGTATGAATCGAGGTGCGCTCGATCGAACTCTTCCGGGGATATTGATCGAGCTTAACGAAATAAAACGGTGTAACCACTAACCGTAGATTGCGCGAGCGCAGCGAAGCGCAATCCCCCAGAGCCGGAAACTGGTAAGTTATTCCAGGGTACCTATTATTGGCTTCGAGCGGAAAAACACGCAATGAGTCGATAAGCCCGGTCAATGTGGAGCTTTTATTACAGTAGTTTGGCGGAATTGATCCGATCGAGCGACACGGAGTGAGCTTCGCGAACTCAGTGAGCGAAGCACACGTAGTTCGGCGAAGCCAATTGAGCGAAGCGACACGAAGTGAGTTTCGCGAAGATCAATGACGCGTAGCGAGCTTGATCTCGATCAGAGACCCGATCAGAGACCCGATCGGAGATCGGGCTGCTTCGCGTCGGGCTGCTTCGCGTCGAGCTGCTTCGCGCCAAAGGTGGATTACCACCGCGCATCGAAGCGCAATCCCCCAGATTCCCCCACTAGTGCCGCGAAGCCAGTGAGCGAAGCAAGCTGGATTTCCCAAGATCCATTGGCTCCCCACTTCCTAGCTCATTTTAAATTTGAAAATAGGTCATTGACTTAATGTGAGACTAAAAAGAAATTAAACGGTTTTTAAACTTTTTTTTCTTCGATTTTTATTTTGATTTAAAAAGTTTTTTTCTGTTTGGATTTTTTCATTCAATTTTTTTTGTCCTTTTTTAATAGCATAAATACATTCTGTTAATATATATTTAACCGAAGACACAGAATCATCATTAGCAGGTATAAATAAATCAGCAATTGTTGGATCACAATCAGTATCTAATATTGTTAAACTTCGAATTCCTAATTTATTACATTCTTGAACGGCATTCATTTCTTCTTGTTGTCCCACAATAATAACAACATCCGGAATGGAATGCATATTTTTTAAACCTCCTAAATATTTTTGTAAACGTTCTTTTTCTTTACGACGTAAAGCAGCTTCTTTTTTCGGAAGGTCTTCAAATTGATTTTTTTGTTCTTGAATTTCAAGTTCAGTTAATTTTTTTAAAGAAGAACGAATTGTTTTCCAATTTGTTAACATTCCTCCTAGCCATTTTTCATTTACGAAAAATGAATCGCATTGTGTAGCAGCTTTAGCAATTAATTTTGATATATGTTTTTTTGTTCCAACAAATAAAAATTTTTGACCTTTTGAAGCAGATTCTGTCAAAAAATCTAAAATGTATTTTAAATGTGAATATGTTTGTACTAAATCAATAATATGAATACCATTTCGTTGACCATAAATATACGGTTTCATTTTAGGATTCCATTTTCGAGATTCATGTCCTAGGTGCATACCTACTTGCACCATTTTTTCAAGACTAAGTGTCATTATTACTCTCCTTCTAATTAACACTATGTAAAGCAATATCATTCAATGTCAAAAACAAGAAATTTGTTTTAATAAGCCAATTGAAACAAACGAAAATCGTTTCAGTAGATTGAGCGACTCGATCAGAGATCGAGCTGCTTCGCGGCGAAGCGAGATCAATCCCCCAGACGAGCGGAGCGAGTCCCCCCCAAATGAGCGCTTTCCTAATGAGCTCGCCAGCGCTTTTCTTCGGAATCGAGCTTCGCTCGATTGATTTTCTGCTTTATTTCCTGATTAGTCAAATTGGCTACAATTCTTAGCTCTGCAATCGGTTTTCGTTTTCGTCTAAATTTTTTAAATCTTTCCCGAGTGAATTTTTTTTAATTTGAAATTTTGGGTCATTAAGTATCGCTCACACAAACGAATGAACATTTTCGCAAAGTGCGAGTGGCTACGCTTAATTGCTTAGCAATAAAAAAAAAACGGACTTTAAAGCTTAATGATATTAGCCAAAACGCTCAAGACACCAGTTGTTTCTTTTTGGATTTCCTGAACTTCAAAAATAATGTTTTTGTTTCAAAGAAGATTAGGAAAAAAAAGATAAGCTCCACTTTACTAGCTTACTTTTAATTCGCCAGAATTTTTGACTATTTTCATTAAATAAAATTGTATAATATTTTTATTTTTTTTTCAAAACTCTTTGTTAAATATTAAAAATTAAAAAAAAAATGAGCGTGGGGGATTGAGCTGCGCTCGATCGAATGTAGCGAAGCGAATTCCCTCCAGGAATTTTTTTTAATTATTAATAGTAAAACTTAAACAAACTTTTTTTACTAATTTTTTTTGATAAAATAATATAAGGTATGCATACAATTTCTTTTTATTGGGGTTTAACAAGCTATATTAGTGGGTTCAATTAGGCCTAACTAAACTCCCATTATATAATGATCTATAATGATCTATAATGAAATGATAAAAAATTTCGATCGATCGAACGAAGTTCGATCCCCCAAAAATCGAATCAACTTTAGTTGATTCGGAGACTCTAATAAATTCAAATTGATTAGCAATTTGATCCAATTCCAACCCGATTGATCGAAAAACAATTTTCTGATTCAGCAAAGCAAAATTCTGGGGAATCGAGCGAAGCTCGATTGATCTTATAATTAATTAAAAACAAATGGAGCGAGCGTAGCGAAGCTATTTTCAACTTTAAAAGAGCTTTGCTTATTAAAAAATTTATATATATATTTAAAGAATTCAAACTGTGATTTTTAATATATAAATAGTATACAAACAAAAATAATTTCACTTTAAAAATTAATTACTTCGGGAAGATCGCGCGCAGCGCGATCCCCCAGATTGTTTTGCAAACGGATGTTGGGAATTGTCAAAAAAATTACCTAAAACGAAAAAAACAATTTTATTCGTGCTATATGCATAAACTTATAAAAAAATTTATATATTTAACATTTTTGGAAGGGGTTCAAAAAAAATGGAAGTAAACATCCTTGGATTAATTGCAACAGCCTTATTTATTTTAATTCCTACAGCCTTTTTAATTATTCTTTATGTAAAAACGGAAAGTCAAAACTCATAAAAAACAATTGCCGCTTTTTTGCAATTCCATTGAAATCGAATTTTCGTTTCAAAAAGCAATTACGATTCAACCAAAAGTTGAATCTTAATCGCTTTTCGAATTGAGCAAGTGCGCTTCGCGCAATGGTTGATTCGAAAAGCAACTTAATCTTTCAGAAGTTGAATTTTAATCGCTTTTCGATTCGAGGAATTGCGCTTCGCGCAATTATTGACTCGAAAAGCAATTGAATCTTTGATGAAATTGCGTTTCGAAACGAAATTCCATTGAAAAGGGAATTTCGTTTCGAAATGCAATGACACTAGTGTCATTGCATTTTTTAAGATATTTTTCTAATAAATTTCCTTAATTGACTGTTTTCACAAATAGCTTTTTCATTATTCATTTTAAAGCAAACCCCAACTACATTTTGCTAAAACACACATTAAACTTTCTAACATTTTTTTGTTGTCGAAAAAAATTCCTCACATTTTAATTCAAAGTTTTTATTAAAAATTTAGTAGATCGAGCGCAGCGAGATCCCCGAAATTGATCGAGCGCAGCGAGATCCCCGAAATTGATCGAGCGCAGCGAGATCCCCGAAATTGATCGAGCGCAGCGAGATCCCCAAATTTGATCGAGCGCAGCGAGATCCCCGAAATTAATCGAGCGCAGCAAGATCCCCGAAATTGATCGAGCGAAGCGCAATCGATCAAGCGCAGCTTGATCGATTCCGAAAAATCCATCCCCCAGATCGAGCGCAGCGAGATCCCCAAAAATCCACTCAGGATTCAGCTTTGCTTTATAAGTTTTTAGCAAAAGACAAAAACAATTGCGCGAAGCGTAATCCCCGTTTTCGTTTAGGGTTGCGTAGATTGTGCGACGCCCAATCCCCCAAATTCTATTTGTTTATTTTTATATTTACTTAATAAATGTTTTTAAATATTTGACAAAATCTATTAAATTAAGGCATAATTTTAATATTAAAGGGATTGTAGATCAATTGGTTAGATCGCCGCCCTGTCAAGGCGGAAGTCGCGGGTTCAAGTCCCGTCAGTCCCGATTTCAATAGAATTACTATATATTTTGTTCTATTAATCAAATGACTAAAAAAACAAATTTTGTTAGCAATTTTCCGAGTTTCTAAGAAACTTTGTTTTATAGCCATTTTCCGAATTGCTTTTAAACTAAGGTTTAAAAGCGATTTCCTCCAATTCAGCTATCCGATTGATCTACTGAACAAAACCAATTGCGCGACCGATCGGAGTAAGCTTCCCCAGATTCTCCCCCCCCCCCCCCCCCCCCCCCCTACGTGCCGCGAAGCGGCACAATCTCCCAATTACTCCTAAATTAATTTCTCGATTGAGAGAAGCGAAATTTTATTTTCAAAAATGAGCATATCCAAGCACATTTTCCGAGCTTTGTCAAAGAATTATATACTAATTTTTAGAATGAATTATTAATTTTTTTTGCTTAATCAACTGTAGATCGCGCGCAGCGCTATTCCCCAGGTCGGGGGCTATTTTTTTAGCTCAATTGGGGGGGCTATCACTTCGCTTGATTGGTTCTTTTTTTTTAATTATTAGATTCTAAACGAAATAATAATACATTTATAAAAAAAAGCTTTTTTGTCATTTAGGAACTAAATAGATTAAGACAATTGCGCGCGAAACGCGCAATTCAACAATATCACGCTCAATTGTTTGGTCAACCAAATTAAATTGCTTCGTGAGGAGATTCAAAACGAATAACAAAAAGAATTTTCTAAAATATCAATTTTTTTTATTATTTTTATATTTGAGTTTAGTTTTGGGGGATTGAGAGTAGCTCGATCGTTTGAGACTCAATTGAAAAGTTCATAATTTCGTTTTACTTTAAAAATTGAAACTAAATTAATACACTTCACTGCTTCGCGCGTTTCGCTGCTTAGATAAAAATATAAGAAGATCAAAGAGAAGATCAAAGACGAGCGGATAAAGGGACTCGAACCCTCGACATCAACCTTGGCAAGGTTGCGCTCTACCAACTGAGCTACATCCGCAAACTTTTTGGGGAATCGAGCTTCGCTCGATTTATTTTATAAGTTTTTTTTATTTAAATAACGAAAAGATTTATAATTAATGATTTATTGAATCAATTCTATTGAACTGATTAAATAGAAAAATTTTATTTACTTCAATCATATTATAACATAGAGAAAAATTATTGTCAATATTTATTTGATTTTGGTTAATATGAAATAAGACAATTGAGCCAATGAGCGAAGACGATTGAGCTCGAAGCAGCGAGCGTAGAGAGCGTGCGAAGCTTTCAACCGCCCCAATTCCTACAAAATCAATTTCTCCAAAGATCGAAGCCAATTGCGTTTCGCGCAATTCCAACAATTTAAATTAAATTGTAGTACAATCGAAAACGTTGCTCTTGACAAAAAGGTCAAGAAGCTCAGTTGCGATTTCTTCACAGTTGAATCGGAGATACAAAAAAAACTTTCTAGTTTATTCACTACCAATTAGAATCGGAGACGTTAATAAACGAAAATTTATTAGCCTTTTGAGATTTTCAAATTTATCTTTATGTCCGTTGATAGTAACCGCATTTATCAGTAAATTTTAGTAAATTATTTTGTAAATTTTTTTTCAATTTATTTTCATTGTTTTTTGATTCGTTTATATGGTTAGACGCTAAAGAACACTTACAAGATTGGTGGCAATTCGAGCTAAAGCCCTCATTGGGGGAATTGCGCGCTGTGCTGTGGTTACAGCGCTTAGCGCTGCTACCACAGCAATTGGTCAAAAAAATTGTATAAAAGTTTTAGTTTGGTGTAAATATTGTTGAGTAAATTAAAACTTAAAATTTAAAGTGAAAAATATTGATTGCGCTTTTCCAGCCCAATCGCTCCACAAAAAATGTATGGAAAAAAGAAAAAAAAATTAATGTAGCATAGCTAAGCTCTTTTTCCGATTGTGCGACGCGAATTGGGGGAATTGTGCGAAGCGCAATTGTTCCAAAATTATTTTGAATTCGGTCTTACAGATCGAGCGTAGCTCGAGCCCCCCCTTCCCCCCGACGCGCTTTTTGTTTTTTTTTAGCCGACGAGCGAAGCGAGTCCCTCATACGAAATTTTTTATACTAAAATAAAAATTTTTATTATTTATTAAAAGTTATTGATTTTAATGACATAAAGCGAAAGGGTAAATAAAGAATACATTATTTACTAAAAAAAAATTTCCATTTTATAAAAAGTTTCGAAATCCAATATTTTATAAAATTTAAAACAAAATGAAAAGCAAATAAGCGAGCTTAGCCAAGCTCATTTTCCTATATTCTCTTTTAGAAAAAAATTTCGTATTTTATTTACAAAACAAGCCATTTTTAGCATATGCTAAAAATAGCTTGTTTTAAAAAGAGTGAATTGTACAATTGAATTTCCTATTAGGAGAGGGTTTGGTTTGTAATCGAATCAAATTATATTCCATATATTCTATGTGTTCTATTCTATGTGTTCGGGTTTATTTTGAAATAACATATATTTCAACAAAAAAATATTTTCGCAAAACTGACTAAGCAAAACGTTTTTGATTGATAAAATTTAGCTTCGCATAAATTATACTTAGAGGAATTGCGCACTTCACGCGCAATTGGTCTAATCGAAAAATTTTACTTCTCTCAATTGACCGGGGATTTCGCTTGGGGAAATCGAGCTTCGCTTGTTTGGGGGGGATTGATCGTCGATCAATCGGCGAAATTGTCTTTTTTTATTTTTCAGTATTGCCTAAAGAAGTTGTGTCGTTTTTATTAGCTAAGCTATTAGTTTTTATTACATCCATACCAACAATATATTTTGCAATTGAAAGAGCTTTTGTTGCTTCTTTTTTTGCTTTATTTTTCCAAATAGTTTTTCTAATATTTTTTTTTGATTTTGATGTACGTTTTTTTGGTACTGCCATTTTTTTTCTCCTTAAGAATATTAACTTTTAGTTTCTTTTTGTTAACTTAAAAGAGATTATAACTTAACTAATCAAATTGTCTAGTATTATTGAGTTTTAATAAAAAAATATAGCGAAACCAATTGAACGTTTTGGGTTGTGTGCTTCGCTCGCTGCTTTGAGCTCAATCACCCCGATTGCGCTGTGGATTCAACTCGACGCGAAGCAGCTCGATCTCTGATCGAGTCGAGTCAGAGACCCGATCGGAGATCGAGCTGCTTCGCGTCGAGCTGCTTCGCGCCAAAGGTTGATTGCCACCGCGCAGCGAAGCGCAATCCTCCCATATCCCCCGGATTCCCCCAAAGAGCATAAAGACTTCTCCAGACTGACAAAAAAATAAAGCTAATCGAGTGCTTCGCGCGCGTGCTTCGCTCGCTGTTTTGATCTCAATTCCCCCGATGGATTTCCTTGATTGCTAGAAGCGAAAACCCTCGACTAATAAATGTTCGCTAAAAAAAAAGTAAAATTAAATAGTTTATTGGTCGAATTAACTCCCTAAAAAAAAACAGGGTGATTTTTTAGTGTTTTTTTTTAGCATTATTACTAAACGATGTTTACTTAAATAAAAAAAATTTTTTCATTTAAACCGATTGTTTTTCTATCAATCATTAAGATTAAGCTTCGCTTAATAATCTTCCTGAATTTGAACTTCGGGGGGACTCGCTTCGCTCGTCTGGGAGATTGCGCTTCGCGCAATCGATCTGATGATTTTTGTTTATTTACGAGTAAATGACGTAAATGCGGCGTCATTTGAAAGACTCGAATTACGTCGCATTGGTCTAGTTACAAGTTCTAAAATATCACGACTATTTGTAAAACCATGTATTTGAGCAAACGTAAACTCAACAGACCATTTTGTTGTAATCCCGCGAGCTTCTAATGGATTTGCATGTGCGAGTCCGCAAATTACAAGGTCTGGTTGAAGTTCACGAATTCTTTGAATTTGATTATAATTATCAGGTTTTTCTACAATTTTTGGCATAGGTACATTTAGTTGTTGGCAAGTTTTTTCTAAAAGCTGTAATTCAGCAAATTGAAAACGACGATCCATATATGGAATACCTATTTCGTAAACAATCATACCACATCGAATAAGAAATCTAGCTAATGATACTTCTAATAAATTATCACCCATAAAAAACACGGATTTACCTTGCACTAATTTAATATAATCATTTAAACTTTCCCATACAATAGATTCTCTTTTTTCCAGCCCTTGGGGTTCAATATGAAAAACTGAACAAATTTTTTCAATCCAACCACGTGTTCCATCAGGACCTATAGGAAAAGGAGCTGAAATTAATTGACATTTTCGACGACGCATTAGTGTTGTTGCTGTTCGACTTAAAAAAGGATTAATTCCACAAACATACACCTCTTCGTTCAAAGACGGCAACTCAGTATATCTTTGTGATGGGAGCCAACCAGCAACTTCAATTCCTTGACGATTTAATTCAGTTGTTAATTGATTTGCAACAGTAGATGGTACTGAGCCAAATAAGACTAAAGGAGCTTGTTTTTTTGAAACATTATTTGAAAAATTTAAACTGCGTGGTAATTGAAAAGATGCAGGGACTTGTTCTTCGACCAATAGCACTTCTTTTGTATTGCCTTTGGGGGAATTGCTCGGAAACAAAGTTGACGAGAAATTTGTCTTATTTTCAAATTGCTCTGGGGGATTGCGCTTCGCTGTGCTCGCGCAATCTTCGATTATTTTTTTGGAACTATTAGTTTCATTAATTGTATTTTTTCCTGGGCATCGATGAGCTAATGCTGCTAATACTGTATCTTCACCTTGTGTAAACGCATAATCTAAACCATTTGCTCTTGCAACAACAATAGGAATACCTATTTCTGTTTCTATTTTAGGAGCCATGCCTTCTAAATCCATTTTAATAATTTCTGTTGTACATGTACCAATCCATACAATAACACTTGGATTTCGATCTTGTTTAATTTGCAAACATAACCTTTTTAATTCTTTAAAGTCATTTAATTGTGCTGAAATATCACCTTCTTCTAATTCTGCCATAGCATAGCGCGGTTCTGCGAAAATCATAACCCCTAAAGCATTTTGTAAAAAATAGCCACAAGTTTTTGTGCCAATAACTAAAAAAAAACTATCTTCAATTTTTTGATATAACCAAGCAACACAGCTAATAGGGCAAAAAGTATGATAATTTCCTGTTTCACATTCAAACGTTAATTGTGAAAATTGAGCTTCGCTCACTTTGTTTGCTAATTTAGTACTCATAGTTAAATCCTTCGTTTTAATTGTTTTACATTGATTTTAAAGAGCTAATTGATTGAATATTCCACCACCGAAAAGCAAAGCTTGATCCTTTCTTCGGAATCGAGCGAGCTGCTGTGGGATCGAGCTTTGCTCGATCCCACACCGCTCGATTGAAGCACGTATTTTTATGATTAAGCGGATGGATCGGGTGGATCCAATGGATCGGGGGATCGGGAGGTATTGCACTTCGCTGCGCGGTGTCAATCAACCGTTGGCGCGAAGCAGCTCGATCTCTGATCGAGTCGAGTCAGAGACCTGAGCATAGCTCAGGCTGCCGCGAAGCAGCCTGAGCTATGCTCAGGTTCGCGCCGGAGCATAGCTCCGGCTGCTTCGCGCCCGATCGGAGACCTGAGCATAGCTCAGGCTGCCGCGAAGCAGCCTGAGCTATGCTCAGGTTCGCGCCGGAGCATAGCTCCGGCTGCTTCGCGCCCGATCGGAGACCTGAGCATAGCTCAGGCTGCTTCGCGCCCGATCAGAGATCGGGCTGCTTCGCGTCGGGCTGCTTCACGTCGGGCTGCTTCGCGTCGGGCTGCTTCGCGTCGAGTTGAAGCCACAGCGCAGCGAAGCGCTCAAACGATTTCGCTCGATCACGTTTCGCTTGATCGGTTTTTATTAAAAAAATGAACCCCGTTCCCTAGACGGGTTAATGTTTAGTAAGTTTTGGAGAGCGAAGCTCCCTTATCCTATCACATTTTCCTTTGAAAACTGAATCATTGACCGATGGAACAAAGTTCGATCCCCCTGACGAGCCATGTGAAGTATTAGCGAAGGGAAGCTCTTCTTTGTAGCTTCTTTTAAAAAAGAAAATGGGTCATTAACTGTTTTTAGACAAAATCAAAAACTTCTTCTTTAAACTGACTTTCGACATTTACAGGATTTAAGTAAAAATCTGACAGTAAACTAAATAATTCCCGATCAGGTAATTCTTTTGGAATAACTCCTTCTGGTTGAGTTAGTAATTGATCAGCTATGTTTAAAAAATAATCACAAATACAGTTTAATGTTGGTTCAGATTCAGCCATTTCAAATAAAGTTTTTCCTTTTACTCGAGAAATGCGAATATCTTCTATCAGAGGTAACACTTCTAAGATAGGCATAGGGCAGACTTCAACATATTTTTCAATTAAATCACGTTTGGCTGTTCTGTTACCAACCAAGCCAGCTAATCGTAATGGATGTGTACGAGCTTTTTCACGAACAGACGCTGCAATACGATTTGCAGCAAATAAAGCATCAAATCCATTATCTGTTACTATAATACAATAATCCGCATAGTTTAATGGTGCTGCAAATCCACCACATACAACATCTCCTAAAACATCAAATAAAATAACATCATACTCATAAAAGGCATTTAATTCTTTTAATAATTTCACTGTTTCTCCAACTACATAACCTCCACACCCGGCCCCTGCTGGGGGACCACCAGCTTCTACAGAATCTACACCACTATAACCTTGATATATCACATCTTCCATTTGTGTTCTTTTGTTTGTCTTTCGAAAACCAAAACGCTCTCTAAACACGGTTACGGTTTGAACCAAAATACATTTTTGTTAGACATTAAGCGAGTAGATCGAGCCACGCTAGCCAGCTCGATCCCCCGATCGACTCGACGCAAAGCAGCCCGATTTCCGATCGGGCGCGAAGCAGCCTGAGCTATGCTCAGGTCCGAGATCGAGGTCTCGGCGAAGCGATATCCCCCAGAACTACAATTGGAAAAATCGCTCGTCAACGACGTTGACGAGCAATTCTCCGAATCGCTTTTCAACTAGGTTGAAAAGCCATTTGCTGGGGTGAATTTTTGACCCAAAAATTGTTGAAAACGAAATGGATTTTGGTTACTAGTAAATAAAAATCTTTTTTTTCTATTTCGATTTTGTTTTAAGTCAAAGAATAAATTGGGGTATTGCTGTTGTAACAGCGCGAAGCGCTGTAACCACAGCGACACATAGTGAGCGAAGTACACTTAGTGGGGTGAATCCAGCGTGCAATTAATAAAGCAGTGATAGAATCGGAGGGATTGATCTGGGGGATTGATCCTTCGGAATCGATCAATCCCAGCTTGTTCGTTTGCGTTACGCTCGCACAATCTGGGGGATTGTTTTCGTTCGATCAATCTTCGATCAATCGGATTCACTCACTTCAGGGGGATCGAACTTCGTTCAATTGGTCGCGCAATTCGTTAAAGAGCTATTTTCCCAATTAAAATTAGGAAAGTTATAGTATTTTTGAGTTAGGCCATGAAAAAAAAACACTAACTCCAAGTTATTCCACTTTGAGCACTAGCAATATTCAAATCACCTAAAAGTGTTTTTATCAAAAAGTCATGTTGTTTTTGAGAAAATACCTAAGAAAAAAACGAGTTATACTTTTTTTTATTAAAAAAAGTGTGACTAATTACAAAAAAGATTTCAAAATGAGCCTTTGCTTCGCGCGCTTCGCTGGCTTTTTGAAGGAATTGCTGTGTTAGCAGCGCGAAGCGCTGTAACCACAGGGATTCGAGCCCAATTACTTGGTTCAAACGATCGAACGAAGTTCGATCCCCCAGATTTTAAGTTCTTTTTTTGTTTAGAGAGCTTCTTTACATCGCTGTAAAGTTCAGACTATATCATTATCTGCTTGTTTGGCAGATATCCGGCGTGTAGTCGTTGAGGGGTTCGTTTTTCCTTTTTTTGATAGAATATATCAAAAGAGAACTTCCCTGCTGATTGTCCGCACCGAACATATTTTGACCATATTGAAGCGACCGAGCGCAGCTTGATCCCCCAAATTTTTGTTTCCAAATAATTATGGTAATGTCGGATTCTACACCACTTAGTCAAACGGATTAGATTAGGACATGTGGACGGGTGTACCAGCATATAGCCAGATTGTCCTTAGTTGTCACCAAACTAAGGGCCCCAAGAAGTTAAGGCCATACATCTTCATAATGAAAATTTTTGACTTGTAAAGTATCAATAATTGTTGGAATTAAAAAACCAGTTAAAGTAAATGTACTATCGTGTTTAGGATCACAACCAATTTGTAAAACTTTTTTTCCACGTCTTGCTAAAGCTATTGATATATTACAAGATGTGGTTGATTTTCCAATTCCACCTTTGCCATATACTGCTAATTTCATAAAAAAAAATCCTTCGTCGAACAATAATAGAAAGTTATTTTTTCAAAATATTGGGGGAATTGAGCGAAGCTCAATTGCTGTCCATGTCCCGATTGCAAAGCGCTGACATTAATGGGTTGATTTAAAAGCCATTTTTTTTTCTCTAGTTTTTTTTTGAAAAATGAGCTTATGCCTTTTTTTTTTTTCGGAATGTAAAGCTGGGTAAAAAATCGCAGGGGAGCGCATGGCGCTCTATTTAAAATTAAAACGCACTGACTGAATACACAATTGTTGTGAACTTTTGGGGGAATTGCGTTTCGCACAATTGGTCGAATTGTTTGTCAACTAAAATTGACGAATAATTCAACTAAAAGTTCATTCGGAATGTCTTTGACACTCTAATTTAAGAGCCATTTGGATTAAACCAGAGGTTGAAACCGATTGAACTCTTCGAGCTCAATTCCCCCGAATTGCCACTTATTACTGCGTATTTTCCAAGTTGTTTTTACGCTCTGGGGGATCGAGCTGCGCTCGATCGAACCAAAGGTTGAAACCGAATGAGCTCGACCCTTTTATTTAAACGAGCGCCCAGCTCGCTGGCTTCTTGCTGTGCTCAAAGTTCACTTCGTAAGGAGGATTTCGTTCCACTCAATCAGGTGAATTGCGCCGCGCGCAATTGGCTTAAAGCTCAATCCCCCCAAATCGTTGCTCAGTTACTTTGTTAATGAGCATCCAATGTGTTCCCCCGCAAGTACTTTTGCTATGTTTGAACATTCCAAACGTGTGAATCCACATCTAATGAGTTCCCCTGAAGGTACTTTCGCTATGTTTGAATATTCAAACATGTTCATTGGGGGACTCGCTTCGCTCGTCTGCATTCATTGAGATTCAACCACAGGTACTTTTGCTATCAAACACATACAAGCCTTGTTAATGGGCAAACAATGCATGTCAATTTTTATTCGTTCACGAGCCATTTGGCTTTTTAATTAAATAGAGTGAACCTTTGAGCTTGAAGAGCTCGATTTCCTAAAGCAATCGCTCGGTAATGAATTCAAGTGAACGAGCTATTTCAATGGCAACTTTCGTGCAATCGTTGCGAGACTCGCTGCTTCGCGTCACTCCGTGTGCTTCGCTCACTGCGTTCGCGAAGCTCACTCCGTGTTGCTCGTCTGCCCAATTGAACGAATCTGTTCTTTGTAATTTCTTTTTCATATTATTTTGTGAATCGAGCGACCCTCACTGAAATTTGAAACCAATTGCTCGCCCAAAGAGCGAGCAATTTCCCCAGCTATGTTCCAATTTAGTCGTCACTGAAAAAAAAACTTGACTAAGTATAGTTATAACCATCATTTTTTTGCAGCAAAAAGCAATATTTATACATAATAGAAACTTGTTTGCCGTTTTTGGGCGTCACAGCAAAGTTCCCAGTGGCTCTTACTGTTACACGACCGTAAACAGGTCGAGTTATTTGGTTTTTTTCGTTTCGATTGGCATTTTGTTCAGGGCTAAGAGCTCTGATTTTTACCCAATCACCGGTATCCAAACCGTGTACACGTTTGGCCTGTTTGGGTTTGCTTTTTGGAAATCCATATTTATTCATTTGGCATTTTTTTCGATTACCCCGACCCATTGCAGTTATGGTTAATACGGATGAATTACGCGGTAAACAAACATTGGAACCTGAATTTCCAACACAAGCTGCATCAATCCAATGGTGTTTTTCATAGTTTTGTCTTACTCGGTTGTATTTGGTTAATCCACTGGACCAACAATACACTGGTAAGTGGAACTTTTTTAAAGTTGAAACCAAAGCTTTACGCATGGAATTCACAATAGCTGCATCTTTAAAGGAAGTTCTGCATTGTGCTTTGATTTTCTCCAATTTTTGTTTATTTTTAACAAATTCTGTAAGACTTTGGTTTCCTTTTTTTTGATTACAACGTTGACAAGCTAATGTTAAATTACTCATGCGGTTACTACCCCCTTTGCTTTTAGGGATAATATGGTCTATTTCTAAACGCCCTTTGGTTTGACCGCAATACGCGCACGTCTTGTGGAACTTTTCTAATATATATTCACGAACTTCATAACCCATTAATGTTCCTTGTTGGTATTCAATACCTTGGATTTCTGGATTCTGAAGCTTTTGAATATCAAATTTGACATTTTCAACTTCAATACTGCTTAAGGGTGCCCAAACTTTAAGTTTGCGAACCCAATTGGTTATGTTGTTTAAACGCGAATTAATTGATGGCGGTAACCACCCTATTGGCCGTGTTCGGTTTAAAAAACGGGGTGGTCGATAACGAGTTTTTCTTGATCGACGAAATTTGCGACTAACACTTCGTTTTTTCAAGGCTTGGGTAATATGTTTGCCTCTATGTTTTAAATGAATACCTAAAAGTGCTTTTGTTTGTTTTTTGCCTTGAACAACCAAAGCCATTCCTGTAGTTTGACTACCTGGATCAATTTTGCATTCAATAGGTTGAATATTTCCTTGGTTGCGTTCAGTCAAAATGATTGTAAATGGATTATGTCGATAAACTTTAGCTTTTCCCGATTGGATCAATTGCCGTGCCCGTGCTGGATGACTGGGCATAAGCGGTATTTTAATACTTGATAAAACCAAGATTGTATTCATAAAAGTTACCTTCAATCACTCTCATGCAAGTGAGCGAAAAGCATTTACACACTTGCATGGTGGTGTGACTCATGCTAGCTTAGAGCTTAGTATGAATCACGTCACCTTGGCAATGTTATGCAGTTGTTTATGTAAGCAGCACTAGTTTAACCCCTTCCACTTGTTTAACCACTTACCGTAGAGCCCTCGAACTGGTGAAGCATTCTGGGGTACCTATAATATTAACTGCTAACGTAGGAACTTAGAAGTCCCTGAGCCGGGTCAATGTAAAGGAGCTCTGGATTTGGGGAGCAAAACTCCCCGCTTCGCTTGCTCATTGTGTTATTGAAAATGGGTCATTGACGATAAATATTCCAAATTTTGATAAATTTTTTTTATTAATTTTAAATTAAAAACATGTTTGTTATTTTTTTTATTAACAAAAAATGTTGACTAAATAAAACAAAAGATATAATGATACTAAAAATGAAAAATTTTGAGCTTAGACGAGCGGAGCGAGTCCCCCAGATATTGAGTGTCTTTGTATAGAAAATAAACCCTTTTAAGGCCAATGAGCAAAACGTTTTGGACCCACCCTCCAAGCTAAAATCGATTTAAATGGAAAGGATCTCAAAAAACGGATCAACAAATTTAGACAAAACGGACTGACGCGCCGATTGATTGAAGATCAATCCCTCTTATTCCCGATATTCCCATTCCCAGCAAGCAAGTGGGGGAATTTTGTGGGGGGATCGATCGCCTTTTAAGCGAGCAATTGGCTCAATAAGGGAAATTGCGCGAGCCGAACGACACGAAGTAAGCGAAGTAAATCGAGCGAAACGAAAGTCCCCCAGCGCAACTGAATAAATTGTCGAGCAATCAATTGGAGGTATTTAGTTTTGCTCAATAGTAGCAATTCCACTTTCAAACGTTCACTTAATTGGGGGATTGCGATTCGCTCCGTTCGCGCAATTGAATTTTACATTAAAAAAAACGAAGGAATATATAAATATATGAATTACTTACAAATAGAAAATTTTTTAACCAATTTGAGTTTTGGTTTATTATTTTTTAGTATGTTATTTTTTTGGTTTCAAGCAATATTAATCAAAAGTCAAAAATTTTTATTTTTAGGTCAATTTTTGATATTTACAAGTAATTTAACTATTGGCTGTTTTTTATTATTCCGCTGGTTCGAGTCCAAACACTTTCCATCTAGTAACTTGTATGAATCATTAATGTTTTTATCGTGGGGATTGACGTTAGTTTTTTTTATAATTGAACGAATAATTAAAGATAATGAAATTTTAAACGCTCAATTTCCAGCGGGGGGATTGATCTTCAATCAATCGATATTAAAAAAAAATGAAATGTTAGAAGATTGCGCGAGCGAAACGAAGCGCAATCCCCCAGATTGTGCGAAGCACAATCCCACAGAGTGGCGTTCGACTAATGGTCCAAAACAAAGTTCATTTTATTCCAATTACGCGAACCGCAATACTCCCAATCCAGCATTTTTGTATAGCAATATTCAAGAATCCAAATTAAATACAAAAAAAATAGATTTGGGGGATCGAACATCTTTCGATCAATTGTTAAAAAACTCTCAAGTAAGTGATAATTGCGTCCAGGCTACAGAAAACATTAATATAAACTCAATGAAATCAAAAAATTTAATTTTATTGGGTTCTGTATTAACACCAATTGCTTTATTAACCAATGCATTTGCTAGTTTTACCCTTCCTCAAGAATTAAGACAAATTAGTCCTCTTGTTCCAGCTCTTCAGTCAAATTGGTTAATGATGCATGTAACTGTTATGATGTTGAGTTATACTGCTTTAATTTCTGGTTGTTTATTTGCTATTGTATTTTTGATAATTACAAAAGGCCAAGAGACTCCAATTGCGTTCGATCGAACGAAGTTCGATCCCCCAAGCGAAATTTCTTTAATGGGAAATTCGTCAACAAATTTATTGGAACCAGGGATAAAAAACTCTCAATCGGAGCACAAAAAAAAACACCCAATCGATTGCGTGAAGCGCAATCCCCCAGCTTTTTCGAATGAGCGTAGCCAAATTTGTCCAATCGAGCGCAACAATATTCCCCAAAACGAAAATTTGGCGGGGGGATTGCGCTTCGCGCAATCGGCAAAAACCTTAGATAATTTAAGTTATAGAACTTTAAGTCTTGGGTTTTCATTTTTAACCATTGGTATATTATCGGGAGCTGTTTGGGCAAATGAAGCTTGGGGTTCTTATTGGAGCTGGGATCCTAAAGAAACTTGGGCATTAATTACTTGGATAGTTTTTGCTATTTATCTTCATACAAGACTAAATCGTGGTTGGCAAGGAAAAAATTCAGCACTTATTGCTGTTTTTGGTTTAATTATTGTCTGTATTTGTTATTTAGGAGTTAATTTTTTAGGTAAAGGTTTACATAGTTATGGATTTTTTGAGTAATTTTGGATTTGGGATAATCGCTCGCTTTTTAAGAGAGCAATTGGTAGCGAAACGTAATATTTTTTATTTTCGATTCGACGACTCGACGCAAAGCAGCCGCGCGAAGCAGCCGCGCGAAGCAGCCTGAGCTATGCTCAGGGAGCTATGCTCCGGCGCAAAGCAGCCTGAGCTATGCTCAGGGCAGCCTGAGCTATGCTCAGGTCAGAGATCGAGCTGCCGCGAAGCAGCTCGATCTCCGATTGAGTTCGCGGCGAAGCGAGTCCCCCAGACACTAAGAAGTATTATGAAATTATACATATAAAAAATTAAATTTAATAATAAGTCCGAACTTTTATGTATGAAGTCGTTATGGCAGCAACACAAGGTTAACCCTTCAGTACTGTGTAATCACTTATCGTAGATTGTGCGAAGCACAATCCCCAGATTGCGCAAGCGAAGCGAAGCGCAATCTGGAGATTGTGCGAAGCACAATCCCCAGATTGCGCAAGCGAAGCGAAGCGCAATCCTCCAGAGCCTAGAACTGGCGCGAAGCAGCCGCGCGAAGCAGCCGGAGCTATGCTCCGGGAGCTATGCTCCGGTCAAGCATTCATTCGTGAGTGCCTATTTAATTTAATGGCTTCGAATGTAGGAATGTTAGGAAAGTCACTAAGCCGGGTCAATGTGGTTGAGGATTCGGGGAGCAAAGCTCCCCTATCCTAGTATATTTTCAATGTAAAAATGCGGTTATGCAAATAGTTTAAAAAGCGATCGAACAAAGTTCGATCCCCGAGACGAGCGGAGCGAGTCCCCCAAATGAGTATTAATCCTCATGCTCTTCAAACGGATCACGCAATTGTTTTGATGGAGGACCAAAACCAACATATATTGAATAACCAGTAATACTAATAAGAAGACACCATAAAAAAATAGTAAAGAAAAAAGCTGAACTTTCCATAATTTGTTTAAATAGGCAAAATATATTTGAAATGAATAAACTAAATGAGATATCGAATAAACATCAGTTTATTCGCGTCTCCGATTCAACCAGAATTTGAAGAGCAATCGCTCAGTGGGATCAAGCTACGCTCGATCGAAAACTAAAATTGAAAAGCGATCGCTCGGAAACCAAAGTTTCCGAGCAATTGGGATGCAACTGAAAGTACAATCCCATTCGCGGATCTTCAACTTTCGTTGATAAGTAGCAATTGAAAATTCAATTTTCTGGATTGGGGGAATTACGCTTCGCGCAATTGGAGCAACATACGAGCTCTTCCTAAATGAGTCGCCATAAGTGGTGATTTATTACATGATAAACCCAATATTTGAGTCAGGCGAAGTTACCTTCCAATCTTTTGTCATAACAACTCTTCTGGCCAAGGAAACGTTACCTAGGCAATGTTATAAAACCGTTTTTTATGGTAGCAGCACTAACTTCCCCCTCCGTTTATAAGGATTGAGCTTCGCTCAATCGGTTTAACCACTTACGTACAGCTTGGAACTTGTGAAGCCTTCATGGTTAACTAGAATGTATTGACGGATAACGTATAAACTATACAAAAATTCTAAGCCGGGTCAATGTAAAGTAGTTTTCGTGGAGCTTCGCTCCCCGCCTCCTAGCTTATTTTCAATTTGAAAACGCAGTCATTGACATGTTACAAACAAAAATGGGTTATTGATTAATATTTTATCTTCGACTACTATTTTATCTTCAAACAAATTCTATTTTCAAATTGCGCTTCGCGCAATTGGTTTTTTTTTTATTCAATTGAGTGACCGATCGAACGAAGTTCGATCCCACTTAAAGTGAGCTTCGCGACCGACCGATCGAACCCAGTACGATCACCAACAAGTGAACGAAGCCGATTGAGAAGCAGATCGAGTGCGACGCTATCCCCCACGAAGTAAGCTTCGAGCGCAGCAAGAAGCAGCGAGCGCAACAAGTCAGTGGCTTCAACTCGACTCGACGCAAAGCAGCCGGAGCTATGCTCCGGTCAGAGATCGAGCTGCTTCGCGCCAAAGGTTGATTGCCCCAGCGAAGCGATCAATCGCCACAATTTACCCAGCGCAATTGCCCCAATTACGATTATTGAAAAAGGAAGAATTTTTTGCTTGAAATAAAATATTTATTTAATTGAATTATCCCGTTTCGCTCTATTTACTTAACAATAACAATTGAGCGAACTGTTCTATTGATTGATCGCGAAGCAATCATTAAGCTTATTGTTTTAAACTAAAGAAATTATTGAAGAAATTCGCTTGTGTTAATAGCCTGTTAACTAAAGTGTAAGAGCACTTTATTTCATTCATTGGAGCGATAAATTTTCTATTTCAATCGGGGGGATTTCGCTGCGCTCGTTCTGGGGGATCGAACCAAGTTCGATCTGGGGGATCGAGCTGCACGCGATCTGTTTTTTTTTAAGTTTTTTTATTATTATATTAGTTTGGAAAATAATAGAACCAAATGAAGTTTAATCGATCAACTCAAGGTGAATCCCCCTCCCGATTTGGCTTCAATTTTGGGAATCGAGCGAAGCTCGATTGATTACTCAACCCCTATTCTAAAAATATTTACATCCAGGCAATAAAAAAAAATACAAATTAAATCTTTTCTTGATATAATATTATATATTACAGAAAGTAAAAAAAATTTAAATTTTATTTTTTATGGCAACAGGAACTACAGCTAAAACAAAACAAACGGTTCAAGATACTGGATTAGTTACTCCATTAGGCACATTATTAAGACCTCTAAATTCTGAATATGGAAAAGTTGCACCAGGTTGGGGTACAACTGTTTTAATGGGTGTTTTTATGGCTCTTTTTGCAGTATTTTTAGTAATTATTTTAGAAATTTATAACAGTTCTGTTCTGTTAGATGATGTTACAATGAGTTGGGAAGCATTAGCTAATGTTAAATAATCAATTAGGTGGCAATCGTTATTAATTGACTGTTTTTTTGAAAACAGAGAAGAGCTAGTAGATTGCGCGTGAAGCGCGAAATCCCCCGGATTGAGCGAAACTCAATTTACTAGCTCTCGATCTCTTTGGGGGACTCGCTTCGCTCGTCGATTGACCCATTTTAAAAAATTATTAATGAATTCTTTTATGTAAATATTTCAATACCTAAGTACTATTGAAAGCTTCAACAGTCGAACAGAGTTCTAATATTGCTCAAAAATTTTTTTAGTAATTTAAACAAGTCATACAAAGGCTGAAATCGCTCTGAAACGAAAGTTTCTGATTTAGCGTAGCTCGGATTCCCCCGAGCGAGTCCCACTAAACCAAGAAATTGAGTTTCGCTTAATCGGTAATTGAATCAAAATGGTTATTAAAAAGAGCTAAAGTAACTCCAGTAAATGGTTTCGAAATCCTATTGTGCGAAGCGCAATTCCCCCAACAAGCTTGAAAATCTATTTTCAATTTGATCAAAAAAAGTGGCCAGCTCAAAGGTTTACTTTGGTTTTGTTTTTTTTAATAATATTCCAAAAAATTTTTAAATAATAAAATTCTTAATCTTTTATAACTACTACATTACTAAAAAAAATGTCTCATAGTGTAAAAATTTACGATACATGCATTGGTTGTACACAATGTGTACGTGCTTGTCCTACAGATGTGTTAGAAATGGTTCCTTGGGATGGTTGCAAAGCTAATCAAATTGCATCTGCTCCAAGAACAGAAGATTGTGTGGGATGCAAACGCTGTGAATCAGCATGTCCTACAGATTTTTTAAGTATTCGTGTTTATTTAGGACCAGAAACAACACGTAGTATGGGTCTTGCTTATTAAAACAAGTTAGTTTCTTTCATAAGCCTACTAAGAAAAAACATAGATCAAAAAAAACTTAACCAGTTTTTAACAGCCAATGGAGGTTCGCTCTCTATGCATTCAATAGGGCGAACCTCCTTGGGGGTTTAAAGTAGTCAATGTTTTTACAATATTAACACGCTCGGGAAATGCAAATTTTTTTTCATTTATCCGAAAAAATTTGGGTTCTATCAAAGCCCCCTATTAATGTTTTTTTCCTTAAAAAAATGAGTTTCCCTGCTTTATGTTCAGTGGGGAAAAAATCAGTATGAAATTTAAAAAAAAAGAAAAACTCGCTGTTTAATCTGGTGCACTATGTCTACGCCCAGGTGTCGCTTCCCGCAAATCGGCTTCGCTTCTTTATCATTTTTATTCGAAATTTTCGAAAACAAAAAAACATATTTTAAAAAATCAAAAGCATAATTAGGTATTGGTTTGAACAAATGAGCTGATAGAGCAGCTCGAGCGAAGCGAAATCCCCCCCAAGCGAAATTTCTCCGATCTCCCAAATTTCTCAATGATCGAAACAATTTGCACCACACATTTTTGTATTTATTTTGTTAACTAAATACATTTTTTTATTAAAAAAAATCAAAGCACTTTTATGTATGAAGTTCTAGGTTTGAGCTTTTCTTTGTAATTCTACTATTGAGTTTTTTTATTAGAATTTTTTTGTAAGTTTAAAAACATAAAACAACAAACACAAAAAAAGTGTTTTAGTTAAAAAATTGTATTGAGAGCACATTGATAAATTGGAAGCTACGCTTACATTCTAAATTCGTTTTTAAGCCAATTGCGGACGAAGAGTTAAATTCCAACAAGCTTATGTTTTTTGAAATAAAGTACTCGAATAAATTAAAACACCGAACAATTGCTCAAAACGCAATTCCCCAAAAAATGGGATTTTAATTAGTAATAATTATATTAAAAAATTACTCTTCAATTTTGGGGAATTGGGCTGGGGAATTAGGGCGATTGGGCGCTTCGTTGGGGCAATCAACCTTTGGGGCGAAGCAGCCGGAGCTATGCTCCGGCGCGAACCTGAGCATAGCTCAGGCTGCTTCGCGGCAGCCTGAGCTATGCTCAGGTTAGAGATCGAGTCGATCTGGGGAATCAAGTTTGCTCCGCGTCCTCGATTTTCGCGAAGCTCACTTCGGGGGGGATTAAACTGGGTTCGATCGGTCGTTCGCAAAGCTTACTCCGGGGAGGATCGAACTTCATTCGATCGGTCGCGCAATTGGTTAAAGCGCTATTTTGATTCAATTTTAAATCGTATTGAAGACGCTACTAAACTTGAGTTTCTTAGCCATTTATTTTTAGATAATTTACTTTTCGACAATTAAAATAAAAAATAAAAAAAGTTTGAATTAAATAAAAAAATTCTTAAAATCAACATGAATTGGGGGAATTGAGCTCCGCTCAATTGGAACAAAACCAATTTGACAAATTGTTCGTCAACAAAGTACACGTAGTGAGCTTCGCGAACGAAGTGAGCGAAGCAGACGAGCGATTCGCGCCAAACGCCGTTACCCCAAGCGTAATTGATTAATGTTAAGTGGGAGATTTTCGCTAAGCTCAATTGTTTGATATTACAATACGCTCGCGCAAATCGACGAGCGAATCGAGTTCCCCTGGGGGATCGGATCGAACTGGGTTCGATCGAACGATTAATGTTCCAAGGAAATTTTCTCTGAAATTTAACATTTTTTCGGAATCGAGCGACGCGAAGCAGCTCGATCGGAGATCGAGGCTGCTGTGGGATCGAGCTTCGCTCGATCCCACACCGCTCGATTTACAGAGTTGGGTGAAGATTCGCCGCACTACGTGTGCTTTGCTCACTTCGTTCGCGAAGCTCATTACGTGTCGCTGTGGTTACAGCGCTTTGCCGCGAACTCGATCTCTGACCTGAGCATAGCTCAGGCTGCTTCGCGCGCGAAGCAGCCGGAGCTATGCTCCGGGCAGCCTGAGCTATGCTCAGGTTCGCGCCGGAGCATAGCTCCCTGAGCATAGCTCAGGCTGCTTCGCGCGGCTGCTTCGCGTCGAGGCTGCTACCACAGCAATAGGCTTGATAGAACTTGCTTCGCTTGTTCGGGGGGCCTTATATGTGATCAATCAATCGGCTCATTTTAAAAAAAAGGAGGTATAAATTTTGTTTTTAAATGCACTTAAAGATTATCTTGAATTTATGAATCAATTTTATGAGTCAGTTTCTACGGGTTTTACTATTCAAACCTGTGTGTATGAAACTTTGCTTTATATTTTGAATTCGTTAAAATTTGTATTTTTTTATATTTTAAGCTTTCAGTGGTTACGTGATTTTTCTTATTTACCAATATTAATTCCAAAAATAAATCATGCTATCCTTTCAGAAAATTATGCATTCGATTTTTTATTAGAAAACTACGATGCGTCTCTTTTTAGTTTTTTACAAACAGCTTTTTATACAAATAATAAATTTTTTATTGGTTTATTAAATAGCTTTTTTTTATGTTTACCAATATCGACAACCCAAATAATTTACCTTCGAAGACTTCTTATTCAAGGTTATCCTGCTGGGATAATGGCAGGTTTAGGAATAATTTTAGGTCAATGTGCTTTTATAGCCTCTGTCATTTTTGGTGCTCGCTTTTTAATAGTTCCATGGTTATCTCTTGAACCATTACAGTATATTCTTGGTTTAGTACTAATTTTAAGTACTGTATATGATATTGTTCACAATAAAAAAGAAACACGACAAATTCGTGTTTCTGAAAAACGTCTATTACTTAAATATTTTCTAATAAACTTTTGTTTAACATGGACGGAACAAACTAGTTTTATGCAGTTTTTTGGTAATCTTACATTTGGTCCTAACCCTACAATTTTTGAGGTGTCGACGGCGCTAAATACTTGGAGTTATTATTGGACACACTTTAATTATCTATTTGGTATTTTATTGGGAAGTTTTATTTTTATTAGTTTTTTTGGTTTTTTGTTTATTCAATTAATGAAATTAATTTATCAAAAATTTTTCTTATTTTTTGAAGACAAATTTCAACATCGTGTGAACTATTGTCTTATTGCTTTGATGTTAGCTTTCTCGATGTCTTCTATTCCTTATTATGGACTGGATTATTTAGTTTCAGGACCACTTGGGTTTGTTTACCAAGATAAAGCTTTACAAAAAATCAATTTACGAACAGATTTACCCGATATTGGTGCTCATTTTACGAGACTCTCTTCAACACCTCCGCCACCTTTGCGTATTGATCTTTCTATATTTAATCAAGAAAGTTATCCAAAGAAAAATCGAGGAATAGATAATCTTCCAAATTTTATTACAGATGAAGATTTAAATTTCGATGGTGAGTTTTTTATAAACTCAGAAGATTTTTTACCCGAAAAAACGTCATCTAAAGATATGACTGAAAGAATAACAAATAATTTAAATCTAGATAAAAAAAAATCTTTAGCGAAAACTCAACTTTCACCAATTGATCAAAGTTCAATATCTTCTAGTGAATCAAATAATCAATTGGGTGATTTGGGAGATCTCGCTTCGCTCGATCGATCGGATTCCGTAGGACGGGAAAAACAAGTTTCTGATGACCTTTCCTCTAATCAATTTGAGCAGCGAAGACGTCAATTAAAAACCGATTCAGAATTGAAAGATAGTTGGGTCGAAAAACATTTAAATGAGCGTTTTTTTAAAAACTATGATTATAGTAATTCAATATATTCTGATTCATCGAATGATTTGACTTCGCAGTCTTCTAAAAAGTCTTTAATAAAACAACCTTTAGATTCACCTGTCGATACTAATTTTTTTCTAAAATTTGAAACAATAAGTTTTCAAAATTCTTTTAATCAACAAATTTACGATTTTAATGTTCGAAAATTTTTAAAAGACAAATTTTATTCAAATCCTGTTTATAAAACATTATTAAACTTGGATATCGATTTGTTTTTGTCACGCCAACCAGTTTTTCAATTTTTATCTCCAGAAGAAGAAAAAACTTTATTTAATTATCGATTAATTTTAACAAAATATTATGATAGTCTTCGTGAATATCAAAAAATTTCCTATAATGAAGAATTTCAAGATTTATTTAATGGATCAAAAAGTTATATAAACAGAGTTTATAATCAACAATTTAAAGGAACTTTAAATATTTTACGTCGATTGTTTTATGTTTCCCTTGACGAATTAAGTTCGGACAATTTATTGAATGATAAAGCTAAAAACTTACAAACGCCAGCATCCATAAAAAATAGTATTATTTTAAAATATGATCAACCGTTGTTTAAGGAATTTAATTATGAAAATAATCTTTATATTCATGAAGAACTTTTAAACAATAATCGAAAAATGACTTTGACTAATCGTCCTTTGAAATTAATGAGCGAAGCTCATTCAGAAACAAGTGAGCGTAGTGAATTAAAAACAAACTCAACTAACCAAAACCAATTGAACGAAGCTCACTCAAATTTAGTTTCTAAAGAATTAACTAAAGGTCAACAATCTAAATATATTCAAGAAACAAATCCGTATCCTTTTTATGTGGGATGGGATGAACAAAAACGTAAGTTATTAGTAACTAATAGATATTTTCCAAAACAAATAGCTGGAATGCAAATTAATCGGGAAAATTTAAATATTCCTCAAATAAATAAAAACTTGGGGGATGAAGCTTCGATGAATAAGTCAGTTGATGAAAAAACAATTGCATCAAATAAAATATTATTTAGCGCATGGCCTGTGGAAATCAATACGCAATTAGCACAGGCGGGCCAATCGGAAAAAAGAGTATTAAATAATGAATTGATGAATCCATTTAAAAAGTGGTATCTAAAAAATATTTTACAAGATGAACCAAAACTGCCTTATATTTCTCTAAATCAAGCAACGAAACTTCAAAAAAGCCCAAATTTTATGAATTTAAATCAAATTTTAAAGAATAATTATGTTTTAAAGGATCCATCAGATGAATTTACGTTGAACAAGCTTCCGACAAACACATTAAAAGATGTTGACAGTGATGAAATTTTAGTTGATATACTACCACCAAAAACTGGTGGTTTTATTTGGCTTAACAAAAAGATTTAAACCTCATTCGATCGAACGAAGTTCGATCCCCCAGAGGCTTTTTTTTTTACGCCCTTTTGATCTAACCAGTTTTTAATAAATTTGTTACGCCCATTGGGAGAATTTTCAAACGATCGAACGAAGTTCGATCCCCCAGAGGCGAAGCTAGTTTTTCCGTTAAAAATGAAGAAAAGTCAATGACCCTTTTTGAAATTGAACCGATTGATCCAATGAGCGAAGCGAATTCTCCCAAGATCAATTCCCCCCAAGTTCCATTTTAGCTATTGACCATTTGCCTAGGAAACGGTACTTTTTGAGTTCCGCCTAAATTTAAACACTTTAGAGGTTTTTTGGAATACTGGACCAGTTCCAGGTTCTACGTTTAGTAGTTCTAGATAAAACAAAAAAAAACGGTGTTAGAATAATTGGCTACGCTTATCTGGAAACTAATCTTTGTTACGTTTGATCGAGCGAAGCGAGATCCCCCACGAAAATTCATTTTCTCGTCTGGGAGATTGCGCTTCGCGCAATCGAATAAATCACTGCTTCGTAAAATGGAATTGAGCTCGAAAAGCTTAATCGACTTGGGGAATTGATCTTGGGAGAATTCGCTTCGCTCATTGGATCAATTGTTTATTTCGAAAATTGAAAAGAACGCGAAGCGCGCGAAGCAAAGTTGGGTCGTTCGATGATTTTCGAAGAGCTCAATTAGCTTGATTTATTATTCTTTGCTTTTCTTGTGATAAGTAGATCGAGCGAAGCGAGATCCCCCAGGCCAACTAAACCAGAAGAACGAATTAATTGGTGCCATTGAGCGTATTGGTGCAAAGCTCACAGAACCAAACAGCGTAGCTTTTTCACCCAATTATTTCCAAATTGCTCTTTTAGTGTAAGAGCGATTAAAACTTTTTCTATTTAAATTGCTCCGCTCTGCAACCAATTGCGCGAAGCGCAATTCCCCCGAGTTGCAGAGCGGAGCGATTCGGAGAAGTGCTCGTAAACTTTAGTTTACGAGTGATTCCCTCCACTAAAAATACTCCACAATTACTTTTATGTGGGGGATCTCGCTGAGCTCGATCTACTGTATTATTATTTATTTGAATTTTTTTTTGAATTTTTAAGCAAATTTCTTTCACCGATTCCCGAAGTTTAAATCATCATTATTTAATTTCGTAAATATTTTAACTAAGTTTCTTAGTGCGGTTTCAACTTTGTGCGTGACTTTGTCATATGTTAAAAAAAAAAACTCACTACAGTTACGCATTGAACCCTTCAAAATTTTGGCAATTGCTGTTCTGTTAATGATTTTTTAATAACAAAACAAAAAACAGCATTAATCTATGATTATTACTATCTTTGGCGTTGCAGGTGGGAACTTAAAAATTGACTTCAAACCAAAGATATAAAAACTAACTAAATTTTTTAATGTAGTTATTTTAACAAAATTCTTACGACACAATGTTAAGTCATTTTGAGTCCAGGCAGTAGGGTTAACACACTACAAAAAAAAATTACTAACCAAACGTCCAATTGAAGCAATTGCTGTGGTAGCAGCCTCGACGCGAAGCAGCCGGAGCTATGCTCCGGCGCGAAGCAGCCGGAGCTATGCTCCGGCGCGAAGCAGCCGGAGCTATGCTCCGGCGCGAAGCAGCCGGAGCTATGCTCCGGCGCGAAGCAGCCGGAGCTATGCTCCGGCGCGAAGCAGCCGGAGCTATGCTCCGGCGCGAAGCAGCCGGAGCTATGCTCCGGCGCGAAGCAGCCGGAGCTATGCTCCGGCGCGAAGCAGCCTGAGCTATGCTCAGGTCAGAGATCGAGCTGCCTCGATCTCCGATCGAGTTCGCGGCGAAGCGCTGTAACCACAGCGACACGTAAAGAGCAAAGCACACGTAGTGAGGCGAATCCAGCGCGCAATTCCCACAACCGTTTTTTTTTATTAAAATTCATTAATTTCTTTTTTTTATTGCTCTTCGCGTTCACCTTTTTTTTATTAGAACTAAACGTCATCAATAAAACTAATGAAGTTTCGTGAAATTTTTTGATTTAGATAAATGGTTTAGGTCTAGTAAAAAAGCAATATTGTTTTGGATTTAAAATACTATGCATCTTTTTTTTTTAATGCGAAGCGCTTGAAGCAGGAAGCGTTGATAATTAAAAAAATAGATTATTAATTTTTTCAAATTTCGTTTCTAGTTAGAATTCAAACTGTTTAAATTCAATGAGCAAACGATCGAACGAAGTTCGTTTGATCCCCCACAATTGATCAAAGATTAATTTACCCAAGAGGAATTTTTACCAGTTTGAATTTAGGACAGATATTGAAATTAATTTAACTAAAACATTGAAAACATAAAAAAAAAAGCACATAAAAAAAATAAAAAATTTGGGGGACTCGCTTCGCTCGTCTGGGGGATCAAACTTTGTTCGATCGTTTTAAAAAAAGTTCTTTTAGGATTAACTATTTTACTAAGGAAAAATAATTGAATTTCCAAAGCTAAAAACTTAGAATATTACAATTTTGGGGATCGAACTTCGTTCGATCGATTGGTGAATCGCTCGCCCTTTGGGCGAGCAATTGGTTTAGTATAATTAATTTTTTTAAATTCTTTACGGATCGATCGAAAATAGGAATTTTTTTTGCGATCAGTAATGGCATTTTTTTTGTCTATTGTTGTTAAAAAAAAACTAAGCCATCGATGATTTAATTACCCTAAAAACGAGACAAAATAGACGAGCAGAGCGAGTCCCCAAAATTAAAAAACGAGATTTATTTGCGGTATTTTATCACATAGTAAAAACAATACTTTATTTCTTTAAGTTAATTTCAATTTAGGGTAGAATTAGCCAGGTAAACGTCATTTGGGGGACTCGCTTCGCTCGTCTACATTTAGGCAATGTTGGGAAGCCGTTTATTAAGTAAGCAGCAATAGCTGGTAGGATCGAGCTACACTCGATGAATTCCTCAGTCTGGTGGAATTGAGCTTTGCTTAATTAGGTCAACCACTATTTGTAGAGCCTGGTACTGATGAGTCATTTCAGGGTACCTATGTCTAGGATTCGAAGGTAGAAACTTACCGAGTCCCCGAGACCGCGATCGATCGTAGCTCAATCCCCCGGTCAATGTGAAGTAGGATTCGGGGAGCAAAGCTCCCCGCCTCCTAGCTCATTTTCAAATGGAAAATGGGTCATCAACCTATTTGTTTAACCAAGTTGATTTATTTTACAATACGTGGTGGTTCTCTGAAAAAAATTGCGAAAAAGATAATTCCTAAAGTTCCTACTAATAAAAATGTATAAACTAGAGCTTCCATAAAAAAATTAATAAATAGTCGATGATTTAGTAAAAATCAAAGTATGATTAGATAATTCGCGAAGACAATGAACGCGTAAGTGTGTATTTGCTTCATTCGCTTCTTCGGAATCGAGCGACGCGAAGCAGCTCGATCTCTGATCGAGGCTGCTGTGGGATCGAGCTTCGCTCGATCCCACACCGCTCGATTGTTTTAATTAAGCGAAATTTGGAACATTCTGGGGGATTGTGCTTCGCACAATCGTTAAAGTGACCTTTCAATATTGTGTTTCACATGGTGAAACGGTTAAAGTCACTTTGGCAGTGCGTTGGAGCAGTTTTTTCTGTAAGAAGTACCGGCTTAAAAAAATCAGACCTTATAACTACCTAATCTAAAAACAGAAAAAGGGCAATCATTCAAGAATACCCTTTTATTTGGTTCGAACGTAGGAACTCTAAAAGTTCCTTAGCCGGGTCAATGTAGAACTGGGAAAAGTGGAGCTTTTCTCCACTTTTCCCAGCTTAGTTTAATTAAATTTGAAAAGGGGTCATTGACACTCATTGACAATTTTAAACTGATTGACGACGAGTACTTGGGTCACCAACTTTTTGGAAAGCACCAAATTCAACTTGCTCATCTAGGTCATCATCAATACCAGCAAAAACATCTCGGAAAATTGTTCTTGAACCATGCCAAATATGACCAAAGAAGAATAATAATGCAAAACAAAGATGCCCAAAAGTAAACCAGCCGCGAGGACTGCTTCGGAAAACACCATCTGACTGTAAAGTTGCACGATCAAACTCAAAAATTTCTCCTAATTGAGCACGACGTGCATATTTTTTAACAGTAGCTGGATCTGTAAATTTAACTCCATCTAATTCTCCACCATAAAAAGTAACTGAAACACCAACTTGTTCAATACTGTACTTCGATTCTGCACGACGGAAAGGAACGTCTGCTCGTACAATGCCATCTTTATCAATTAATAAAACAGGGAATGTTTCAAAGAAAGTAGGCATACGACGTACAAATAATTCATTTCCATCTTTATCTCTAAAAACTGCATGGCCTCAGCTACCCTCAAATTTCCTTGAGGACTGGACTATATCATCATCCTATTTTTATATAGGATGTCGGACACTTTAACTGGTAATTATGAAGACTCAACTTCTCCAGTAGTCTCTGAACCTTCTATCTCTGTAGAGATAGCTTGGTTGCGGATTAACGTATATAAATATCATTTTTTGAATACATTAACCTCAAAAAATTTATAAAATACTTAGTTTTTCCGCAATTCATCCGATTTTCAATTTTGGTGGCAACACCAAAAGGGTCAAAAGTTTAACCAGCCTACAGCAATACCATCTCCACTATTCATCGCACCAGCACGGAAAAGACCACCTTTTGCTGGGTTATTACCGATGTAATCGTAGAATGCTAGTTTTTCTGGAATTTGAGCCCAAGCTTCAGAAAATGTTTTTCCTTCTGCTAAAGATGTTTGAACTCGTTTTTCAATTTCTTGTTGGAAGAAACCTAAATCCCACTGATAACGAGTTGGTCCAAATAGTTCAATTGGCGTAGCAGCAGAACCATACCACATTGTTCCTGCAACAACAAAAGCAGCCCAGAAAACAGCCGCAATACTACTTGAAAGAACAGTTTCAATATTACCCATTCGTAATCCGTTATATAAACGTTGTGGAGGTCGTACACAAAGATGGAAAAGACCAGCTAAAATACCTAAAATACCAGCTGCAACGTGGTGCTTAAATCATTAATAGATTTTTGGACTATATCTTCAACCGTTCAACTTAGTGAATCGAGCTTCGCTCGATTGATTTTTTTTTATAATGTCGAATGTTATTCGATCAATCGGCTTGTTTTTCATTAACCAATTGTTTTGTGTGAATGTTAATCGATTTAACTAAACGCCATAGACGTTGAATTCCTTTTTCTGAAAGATGAATACCCTCTTTTCTTCTTAAATAAACACGCCACCATCTACGAAAAGCTATATATTTTTGGGTGCGTAATTTATATTTCAAAAGATAATTTATTACAATTTCTTGAGATTTCAAACACCAAATTTCAATTCGTATATAAATAGAATTTTGCTTGATTGGGAGTTTTTCGCTTGGGGTAATTGATTTTGGAGTGATCGAGGGTCGCTCGAGCGAATCAATCGACTCGATCGGGGGGATTGCGCTTTGCGCAATCGATATCGATTGTGAAAATGGAATTTTGTGATTGGGGGGATTGCGCGTTGCACAATCTTCACTCTTATGAAATCGAGCAATTTTTTTTTGCGGAGTTTCAAGTAAATAGAGAATTTGTTGAAAAATGGCTTCTTCACCACCGTTTATATCACGTTGAGTCAATGTCATTTTTTGTTTCAATTTATATGATGAGTTGATTTTGTTAAACGAGTGTTGAAATGAAGCATAAAAACAACCTTCAGCGTCGATAAATCCTGATAACCAGCCATTATTTAAAGAAACTTTTGCTGTCCAGGGTTGATTTCGGTCGAAAGGATATTGAAACATTCCTTTTTTTTGACCCAAATCAATCCAGTTTAAAAACTGCTTTTGTCTTTTTGGAAGAATTAAATTTCCAGAAAAAAGAAAAGCTAAACGTTCTAAAGCTGGTTTCGATTCGACTACCCAACGCCAATAAGTTGTACCATTTTTTTCGAATGAAGAAAGATTTCCAAAACCAAAAGTTTGTTGTATAGTTGTAATAATTTTTTTTTCTTTTTGAACAATGGTAGCTTTTAAGCGAATATTTTGAGTGGTTGCATTTTCAAAATAACTAAAAAAAGAGCCGTCTCCTTCAAAAAAACCAATAAACCATTCTAAAAAACATTCTGAAATTCGTGGAACATGAGGTGCATGTCCATATTTATAAAAGTTGACTAATAACGGTGCTTTGCGTGTAGTCTCTGAGGATCCACACGAAGGAGGTTGATTAACAACCATAAAAATTTATGTCCTTCAATAATGTATGTTTCCTGCTGATTGTTTCTCCATTTTTCCACGCCGTTTGTTAACTGTACGCCGCTAAAAACTTCATCAAAAGGTCCCAGCATATAGCAAAGTTTTCTTAAGAACTGTTACCAATTCTAGCGCCCCATCATGTTAAGACGCGATACCACCAGGATTGTAAGGGTCGAATCCATCTGCACCCCAGGCTGGTGCAACAGGTTGAACACTTCCTGTTAAACCATAAGGGTCTGAAACCCAAATTCCAGGTCCAAAAAGACCAGTAACATGGAACGCACCAAATCCAAAACATAACAGACCAGACAAAAATAAGTGAATACCAAAAATTTTTGGAAGATCTAAAGCTGGATCGCCAGTACGAGGATCACGGAAAAGTTCTAAATCCCAATAAACCCAATGCCAAATTGAGGCAGCGAATAAAGCACCTGATAATAAAATATGAGCAGTTGCTACACCTTCATAACTCCAAATACCAGGGTTAGTAGCTGTTTCTCCACTAATAGTCCAACCACCCCAAGATTGAGTAATACCTAAACGAGTCATAAAAGGTAATACAAACATACCTTGACGCCACATAGGATTTAAAACAGGATCTGATGGATCAAAAACAGCAAGTTCATAAAAAGCCATCGATCCTGCCCAACCAGAAACAAGTGAAGTATGCATTAAGTGAACAGCAATAAGACGACCTGGGTCATTAAGTACAACTGTATGTACACGATACCATGGTAAACCCATATAATTTTTTATTAATTTTTTAATTTACTTTCTTTCTTTTTTTTTGTTTTTAATATTAGTAAAAAAAATATTAGTCGAATGTAGAGATTGGGGGAATCGAGCGAAGCTCGATTCGTTTTTGATTTTCGTTTTATTTATTTTTTTTATTGTTTATTTTATCATAAATAAAATTTTTTTATGTAATTTTTTCTTATTCTCAACAGCTTTTTATTACTACATTAATTCAATGACAAATAAAAAAAAACATGTGGGGGACTCGCTTCGCTCGTTTTCCAAATTGGGTCGGGGGAATCGAGCTTCGCTCGATTGGAAACATTAATTTCGTTCAATAAAAGCGTTTAGTAAAAATAAGGAGCTGCCATTCAAATTAAACAAAAGCGCGAAGATTGCGCGAGCGAAACGAAGCGCAATCCCCCATATTGTGCGAAGCACAATCCCCCAGATTTTTTAATAAAGATCAAGAACTTTAGTGTAAATCGCTTCTACAGATAACTGTTTTTCAACAACAAAGGAAGATCAATTCCGATTCAACCTCTGGCGCGAAGCAGCTCGACGCGAAGCAGCCCGACGGGAAGCAGCCCGACGCGAAGCAGCCCGATCTCTGATCGGGCGCGAAGCAGCCTGAGCTATGCTCAGGTCTCCGATCGGGCGCGAAGCAGCCGCGCGAAGCAGCCGGAGCTATGCTCCGGGAGCTATGCTCCGGTCTCTGATCGGGTCTCTGATCGAGTTGAATCGGAATTGATCTTCGACCAATCCTACCTGATTTCAACCACGTTTCGTTTTGGTTAAACCTAATGATCTATCAATCAATGATCTAAACGAATTTTCCAAACGCTTTTTTTTTGAAGGATCTTACCTCATTCGTTCGGCTTACAAATTTCCTGAGCTTGATTAATCAAAACGGAGTCGATAATATGAAGCTTCGCTCCTTGGTTTTTTAAGCTTTTTCAATCGAACGATTGAGCGAAAAGAAATACCGCATAGTCATTTCATTTTTTTTTATGTTATTCTCGAGAAACGGATTCTTGTTTTGCTGTCGGAATAAAAACAGGAGAAGAAACACTTTGAATATGAGAAGGTATAAAACCACGTTTTCGAAAAGGAGCGTCCTTATATAGGGTAATTGTTTCAGATAACGCTTGCTTTAAAAAAGAACGTGGCACTATAAGATCTAATAAACCATGATGGAGCAAATATTCTGCAGTTTGAAAATCTTCAGGAAGTTGTTCTTGAAGTGTTTGTTCTATTACTCGTCTTCCAGCAAAACCGATTAAAGCTTTTGGTTCTGCAAGAATTAAATCACCTAACATAGCAAAACTTGCCGTAACCCCTCCCGTAGTTGGTGAGGTTAAAACCGAAATATACAAAAGGTTTGCACAAGATTGATGAACCTGAAGAGCGGCCGAAATTTTGGCCATTTGCATTAAACTTAAAATGCCTTCTTGCATACGCGCTCCACCCGAAGCACAAACCAAAATTAATGTTAAACCTTGTTCAGTTGCATATTCAATTAATCGTGTAATTTTTTCTCCAACAACTGAACCCATACTTCCGCCCATAAACTGAAAGTCCATAACTCCTAAAGCCACAGGAATTCCGTCTAATAAACCTGTTCCTGTTTGAATAGCATCTTGAAGTCCTGTTCGTTCTTGTGCTTCTTTTAGTCGTTCTAAATACGTTTTCTGGTCTCGAAATTCTAAGGGATCACATGGTGAAAGTGTTTCATCTAAAGGTCTCCATGTACCAGAATCGATAATATGCTCAATTCTTTCATGGCTAGACATTTGAAGATGATAACCACAACCAAAACAAACGCGTTGATTTTCTTTTAAATGTTTAATATATAAAATGACACCACAACTATCACATCTAATCACGATAGGTCAGCTTAATTTTTTTTTAGCTTTCCCCCGTGCCACACCGTACGTGAGGCTTTCACCTCATACGGCGTTCCATCACATCTTTAATTTTTGAAAACTTCACATTTGATATTTGCGAAGCTATCCGTTTTTTTTTTTATGTGACTTGGGGCTATTCCTCCACCTCCCTTTTTGAGTTAATCTGATAATAACAAAAAAACAGAACGATTCAGCTTTCGGAAACTTGGATTTTCTTTGCCCATTTACGCTCCACCGACGCGATAAAACTTTGTTATTTATCAGAACAGGTTTCCTTGGTACATATGCCCCTGCTCTCACTATGATTTAAAGATTAAATAAATTTAATATTCAATCACAGCTTTCCACGTTCCCTGTTTCCTATCTGTTTACACAGGCGGTGCCTACTTTGAGTCTGTCTGTCTTTAGTGCCGAAATAAAATAAAAAGCGCTTAAGTTTCCACAGAACTTGACACCAAAAGGTTTTTCATTATGGACATTCTTACTAAACCTTGCAGACGTGTGGGGGATTGCTTTGCATTCAATCCCGTAGTTTGGGACCCGTACATTCGCAGGTTTGTCAGATGCGACTCAACTTGACGTCGAGTCGGACCAATTCTCACCATCACTATTGTGTTCGAGACGTCCGACTTGAGTGGGGGGATTGAGCTTCGCTCAATAGGTAGGATCAATAAGTGTTAAAAACCAAATTGCTCGCCCTTTGGGCGAGCGATTCCCCCAATCGCCTAATTTGGATATTAATGTTTATCTTAAGATCTCTCTCTTTAAAGTATATAAGTCGTCTTTACCGAGCTTCGTACACTAAATTTGGGTTTCAATTTTAATGCAACGTCGGAGTTTTAACGCAAGTGTTTCGGGGTGTGGTGCCCATCATTCCACTTGTCGGAAACAGAGTTCTATTCCTAGTCTAAGCTTTTATTGACTTAGAAACGTGTCGCACGTCCATAAACCTTTACTTCCATCAGATTCGGAATTTCTAGATTTGGGCGCATTTAATAATTTTAATTTACGGCGATCTTCAATCCAATCAAAAATGGACATTTTTTGTTCCTCCAATTTTTCTAAAAAATTGTTTGCCCCTTTTAGAGCAAGAAATATGAAATTTTATTAAAAAGACAGTACGTTAATTAAACGAAGCACGATTGAAAACAATTCAGCATGAAAAGATCAATAACCTCAAATTTAGTTAACGTTGTTCAAAACGCTCTTCGTAAACAAAAAGTTGCCGAAAAGCAATTACGATTCAACCTTTGGCGCGAAGCAGCTCGACGCGAAGCAGCCCGACGCGAAGCAGCCCGACGCGAAGCAGCCGGAGCTATGCTCCGGTCTCCGATCGGGCGCGAAGCAGCCGCGCGAAGCAGCCGGAGCTATGCTCCGGGAGCTATGCTCCGGTCTCTGATCGGGTCTCTGATCGAGTTGATTCGGAATCGCTCTTAAATTTTGTTTAAGAACAATTTCCCCAATTTTCATCCCCTGTTTCCGGGGATGAGAAACAATAAAAAAAAGAAAGTACGAAAAGAATTTTTTTTAATTGAACTTTAAACAATCGGAAATGCGAATCAATTAATGTTGCTTCGCCTTTTCGATTGGTGTGAAGGAAATTCGCTTGAGGGTTTTCTTTTTTTTTTTCGATCGACTCCCTCAAATTGAGCTTTTCGAGCTCAATTGGCCGATTACGCAGAACGATCGAAGTGATATCCCCCAAGTGCAATCCCCCCAAGCTTACTTGCTTTAATTCGGGTTCCATTTTAAAAAAATCTATTTATGGTTACTACTTTCTTAGTTAAGTACTTGCAACTTGATCAACTAAACCATATTCTTTTGCTTCACGCGCGGACAAAAATTGATCGCGATCCATGTCTCTAGAAATACGACTTAATGGTTGATTTGTTCGTTGAGCATAGATTTTGCCTACCTGTCTACGAATTCGCATAACTTCTTCCGATTCTGATAAAACTTCAGAAGCTTGTCCTTGGCTTCCACCTTCCGGTTGGTGAATCATAATTCTTGAATGAGGTAAAGCAATACGTTTTCCAATTGTTCCTCCCGCTAAAACAAAAGAAGCCATAGATGCTGCTGTCCCTACACAAATAGTAGTAACATCCGCTTTAATAAAATTCATTGTATCATATACTGCAATACCACACGTTACTGAACCTCCAGGCGAATTAATATAAATATATAAATCTTTTGACTTATCTTCTGCATTTAAATAAAGCATAATTCCAATAAGTTGATTTGCCAGTTCATCGTCTAAATCTTGGCATAAAAACAATACTCTTTCACGATATAGTCGATTATATAAATCAACCCATTGCGCCGTTGGTTCGCCTGGTAAACGAAATGGAACTTTAGGAACACCAATTGGCATAAAATTGACCTTCAAAAAAAATTATTAACTATCGGGTAAACGGAAACTTGATTTAGAATTTTGTAAAAAGTATATTAATGACGTTTGATATATTCAATTAAAGTTTGATTTCAAAAATCGAATCAACTATAGTTGATTCGGAATCGCTCTTAAACTCTAATTAAAGTGCCTTTTGGGCGAATCGATTTTTTTTCGGAATTTAAGGGGGCAATTGCGCTGGGGGAATCGAGCGCTTTGCGCGTTCGCTGCTCTCGCTAGCGCTCGATAAGCTTTGCTCACTCGCTTCGCAGCACTAGTGGTCGGAATTTGGGGGATTGAGCTTCGATGCGCGGTGTCAATCAACCTTTGGCGCGAAGCAGCTCGATCTCTGACTCGATCAGAGATCGAGTCGTTCTGGGGGATCGAGCTCGCTACGCGTTTTCGATCTTCGCGAAGCTTACTTCGTGTCGCTTCGCTCGCTTTGTTTCACGTAGTGTGCTTCGCTCATTTCGTTCGCGAAGCTCACTTCGGGGGGGATCGAACCTAGTTCGATTGGTCGTTCGCCAAGCTCTCTCTTTTTTTTGGGATCAAACTTCCATCGGTCGCGCAATTGCTTTCTGAAAAGCAATTTGAATAATCGCTCTGCTCCGCTCTGCAACAGAGTTACAGAGCGGAGCAGAGCCGAGTCATTTGCATTAACAAAAAATGAAATACTAAGTTTTAATATTCCAAAAAATTGTTATTTTAATACCTAAAAAAAAAACTCTTTACTTTTTATTTCGTAAATTCAAGTTGTTTCGTATTATCTTACTTTTTTACTTATTATACCATATTATTGAGAAACTTAAAATCAAATTTTTTTTTTAAACTTCGTTTTCTAATAATTCTTTAGTAAAAACTAAGATTTTATAATAAAAATATAGAATTAGAAGTTTCAATAAATAATGCTTTGATTGTTATTATATTCACTATTTTTTATTCTAAAATAAATAAATAAAACAAGCGAAAAAATAAAGTAATTTATATGTCTAAAGGATCTCGTTTTGCACGATCGGATTGTCTTTATTACTGAAAAGTTACTGAAAAGACCAATTGCGTTTTGCGAAATTTCCTAAAAAAAATTCATAGATAAAAGAGTAAGTCTCCCTATATTTTGAAACTTGGGTCGATACTAGTAAAGTTATTACCTATAAATTAATGTAAGATTTCATTAATTTTATTAAACTAAAATTAAAGTAATTTAGTATTGTCCAGTCGATCAACCAAAGGTTAATCCTCCCAGAACGAACTTTTCTTCCCCTTATTGAACGGAGCTAAATTCACTCAAAATAAACAGACGAATAATCAAAGTGATACAAAGAGCGAAGCCAAACGATCGCTAGCGAGCGAAGCGCTCGACGCTCCAGATCGAAGAATCATCGCCCCAATTCCCAAAATCAATTGATCGAAATTGCAGATCTTCGAGATGCGAGGTCCCCTCAATTTACTTACAGGATGCAAGATCATGCCCCTTTCAAGGGTCGTGGAATTCCCCGAAACATTAGTCGGCAATGACAAAAAATTACTAAACATAGCTATAGCCATCGCATTTTTGAATTAAAAGGCATTTCTTATAAGATAAATAACATGTTCCACCGTTTTTCGGATTCACATCAAAAAAGCCAGTGGCTCTTTTTATTACCCGACCGTAGATTGTTCGAGTTATTGGGTTTTGGGGTCGTTTGGCATTTTTTTGGGGGCTAAGGGCTTTGCCTTTTACCCAATCGGCGGTTTCAAAACCGTGCACACGTTTGTCCATAATGTTCCTTGCCTTGTATTCAATGCCTGTGATTTCTGAATTCATTAGTTTTTGAATATTAAATTTAACATCTTCTAATTCAATACTGGTTAAGGGTGCCCACATTTTAAGCTTTCGAACCCAGTTGTTTATATTGTTTAAACGCCACTGGATAGATGGCCCTAACCAACCTGTTAGCCGTGTTCGTTTTAAAAAACGTGGTGGTCAATAACGAGTTTTTCTTCACTCAATCAGAGCACGAGCTGCTTCGCGTCGACGAAATCTTCGAAGAGCCCTTCGTTTTAGTAGAGCTTTTTTTATCAAAAAACCTCGAATCTTTAAATGAATACCTCAAACAGCTTTTGTTTTCTTTTCCCCTTGCACACAACCAAGGCCATTCCTGTAGTTTGACTCCCCGGATCGATTTTGCATTTTATAAGTTCAATCTTTCCTTGGTTGCGTTCAGTTAAAATAATTGTTAATGGATGAAATTTATAAATTTTAGCCTTTTTCTTTTTAATCAATTGACGTGCCCGTGCGGGATGTGTGGGCATAACCGGAATTTAACTACCAGATAAAAGCAATATTTTTTGAGTCATAGAAGTTACCTTCAATCAATCTCATGCAAGCGCATGGTCAAAGTCACCTAGGCAATGTTATGAAGCCGTTTTCTATGTAAGCAGCACTAGCTTAACCCCCTCGCTTGTTTAACCACTTACCGTAGATTGCGCGAGCGCAGCGAAGCGCAATCCCCCAGAGCCCTCGATCGAACTGTATAAGCATTCCAGGGTAACTATGTAATGGCTTCTGGGGGATCTCGATTCGCCGCGAAGCAGCTCGTGCTCTGACCCGATCGGAGACCTGAGCATAGCTCAGGCTGCCGCGAAGCAGCCTGAGCTATGCTCAGGTTCGCGCCGGAGCATAGCTCCGGCTGCTTCGCGCCCGATCGGAAATCGGGCTGCTTCGCGTCGGGCTGCTTCGCGTCGGGCTGCTTCGCGTCGGGCTGCTTTGCGTCGAGTCGATCGAACGTAGGAACTTCAAACGATCGAGCTTCGCTCGATGCCCCAGAAGTCCCTAAGCCGGGTCAATGTAGGTGGAGCTAGGATTCGGGGAGACAAGCTCCCCGCCTCCAAGCTCATTTTCAATAAATTTGAAAATGGGTCATTGACTTGTAAATCAATAATTATTGGTTGACAAACGGTAATAGTCCAACCATTCGTGCATTTTTTATTGCTTTAGTAATATAGCGTTGTTGTTTTGCGCTTAAACCTGTTACACGTCTAGGTAAAATTTTGCCTTCTATACTAATATATTTTCTTAATAACACTACATTTTTGTAGTCAATAGTACCTTGAAATGAGGAATTTTGACTGTTAGATTTTCTACGAATGATTGGTATTAAGCCATTATTTTTAGATGTACGTTTACTTTTAAAAGATCGAATTTTTTTCATAAAAATTGAAATAATATATATATTTTTTTAATACAAAAAAAGATCGCGAAGCAATCGTTTTTTTTTTCAATTGAGCTTATCAAAACTCGTTTATATATAAAGATATATGTAAAAACGCACTCATCTTATTTTAGATTGAGCGCTTAATCAAAAAGGGTTACTAGTTGATTAAAAACTTGAGGGTCACCAATAGCTAGTTGTGATAACCACTTACGATTAATATTAATATTTAATTTTTTTAATTGATGAATAAATTTATTATAATTTAAATCATAATTACGAACTCCATTGTTAATTCTAGAAATCCAAAGAGATCTTACTTGACGTTTTCTTTGACGACGATCACGGTAAGCGTATTTTAATGCTTTCATGTTTCGCTGATTAGCTGTTCGAAATAATACTGATGAACTCCCACGAAAGCCTTTTGTCATATTTAAAATTTTTTTACGTCTTTTACGCGCTACATAACCACGTTTAACACGAGTCATTTTTTATTCCTCCATTTTTTACTAGATTAAGTTGCTTTCGAATCAACTTTTTTTGATACAAAACACGACCTAAGTTACTTTTTAATTAATAAAATTTTAACTTTTTTTTTTTTATTTCAAAATATAGAGTAGAATTTTTTTTAAACAAAATAAAAAAGAAACTCAGTAAATTGTTTTATTACTTTTAGGTTTTGTTAAAACTAATGGAGCGAAGCTCGATTTATTCAATAGAATTAACTTTTTTTATTTACTTCAATTTTTTTAATTTATTACGAAAAAAAAAAAAAACACGTCCTGTAGGACTTGAACCCACGACATCAGGTTTTGGAAACCAGCGTTCTACCAACTGAACTAAGGACGTTTTATTAAATAGAAAGAGGAAACGAAGTGCATTAAATTGAGCACTTTATTTCAAAGTGCTTCGATATTCAAGTATAAAATGATGAAGTTTTTTTCTTTTTGTTTAAGCAACCTTGTTTTATTATATAATAAATCCAAAAATTGTCAAGTTAAACGCTTTTTGAAGTAGAGTGTCGGGATGACAGGATTCGAACCTGCGACACCCAGTTCCCAAAACTGATGCGCTACCAAACTGCGCTACATCCCGATTTTTCTTTATCTATTAGGGTAGTAAGATAGTGTAATTTTTTTTTTTTTTGTCAATCAATCAAATTAGATAAAGCCCGATGGAATGGTTACTGCAAATTCAGTCCTTACGCACTTATTTTCTTAACATTTCTTTTGATTGAGTCGACTGATCGAAGATTGAGCTTTTCGTGTTCAATCCCACGATTGATCTTAGGGGAATTGGGGTGTTTGAGCTCGAAGTCGCGAGCGAAGCGCTCACTTGGCTTCGCTCTTTGGATCAATTCGTCAAATTCATCCCCCAATCGAGCAAAGCGAATTTCTAGTATGAGGGCATAAGCCTAAATTTCCCCAAGAAACGGATTAAATACTCGAATGAGCTTAGCTTTTGTCTAAAAATCCAAATTAACAAATATTGAAAAAAAAGCACTTGGGTGAAATTACTTCACTGGGGTTAAAAAAATTGATCGAATTGAATTTTTTTACTAGTGAATAAAACGTAATTAAGCAACATTTCTTCGGAATCGAGCGAAGCTCGATTTTTTTTAATATTCGAGGAAAACAAACGATCGAGCTTCGCTCGATCCCCCACAAATTTAAAAAAAATTTCCTATTAAAATTAGTAAATTTAAGACAAGAATTTTTTTTTTGGGGGGGGGTAGGAATAGAGCTTCGTTCGATTGGTCAATTTTGTGTAAAAAACAAACTGCATACGTCTTACTATTTATTAAAGAATTTATTTAGGCTCGACCGGACTCGAACCGATGACATCCTGCTTGTAAGGCAGGCGCTCTACCAACTGAGCTACGAGCCTTAAATATTATATAAATATTATAAACTATTAATAAAATAAAATCAATAGAAGCTTTTTTTATTTTCAACACCTCCCTTCATTAATGTTATTTAATTTAAACTCTGGGGGGATCGAGCGAAGCTCGATCGAATGAATAATTTTATAAAAAATGAATAATTCTACAATGAATTATTCTATAATAAATTTTTGACATTTTATTTGTTCCACTGAACAAAACGTCTTTTTTTTATACAAAAAAAATGACAATCAATAAAGAGTTGTTGGAATTGAAATTTGCTTATACTATTAAATTACGTTTTATTCCCCCATTGAGCGATTACGATTCAACCTCTGGTTGAATCTGAAATTGATTGCAGGCATTAATATGACTAAAACTTTCAGCTTATTTTTTAGGATTGCGTTTCACCCAATAAGTTAATAGGAGAAAAGGTGACTTTGCTCATTGATTTTATATGTTCAAACTCAAAAATTAGAAAAATTTTTTTTATTTTGGGGATAGAGGGACTTGAACCCTCACGGTTAAAAAAACCAACGGATTTTAAGTCCGTTGCGTCTACCAATTCCGCCATATCCCCGATAAAAATTTTTTAATACTCGAAGTATAACAAAAAAAATATTATTTGTCAAATTTGTCAATTCTTCGGAATCGAGCTTCGCTCGATTTATTTTAAAAAATTGGGTTTTGCTCAATTGAAGAACTTTAGCTCTGTTCAATTAAAAAAATGAAGCTTCGCTCATTGGAGAGAATTAAGTTCCCGCCCTCTGTGGGGAATAGGGGTTTGCGCTTCGCTGCGCTCGCGCAAGCAATCGGGGTGCTCTCGCTTCGCTCGTTCCGGCTTTGTTTGGTCGATCGTGCTTCGCTCGATTTACTCGCTCAAATTGTTGAGCTGACATGGGAAATTGTTTTTTTCTCGGATTTCTATGATTAAGTGCCTGTTTTATAATTTGGCTTGGGGGATTCGTTTAGGTGGATTAATAAAAAAATTGTTGTTTTTTCTTTTATTGGCAAAATTAAAACTTTTTAAGCTCAAATTTTTAATCGAAGTTATTATTTGTAATTTAGTGTTAAAAAAATTTGAAACATAATTTTTTTTGGGCCGAGCTGGATTTGAACCAGCGTAGGTGTAACCAACGGATTTACAATCCGCCCCCATTAACCACTCGGGCATCGACCCTGAATTTAAATTTTATTTCTTTTTTTTTGTTTAGTATTAAAAATTAATGGGATTTTAGCACTTTATTTTATTTTTGTCAAATTAATTGTATTATTGTGAAAAAAGTATTTTCAATTGGGGGGATTGCTCATGCGATCAATTGGTTATGTTTTTTTTTTTGCAATTAGCTAAGGTTTAGATTGTTAAAATAAACTATCGGTCGTTTTTTTTTATCATTATTGTTTATTGTTTAACTTTACAACTTTTTTAATTGAATTTTTTAGAGGTGGGGGAATTGCGGTTCGCGCAATTGGAAACTTTTAATTGTTTTTTTTTTACAATTGATTGTTTGATCCATTCCCCCCAATAAAGCGAAGCTTTATCTCCGAGCGTATTGCGCTGATTTGGCTTATTTCATTTGGAAATAAATTGATTGCCCAAAGGACGAGCGATTTCCCCAATACAGCAAAGTTAGATTTTCCCTTAAGCAAAGAAAGATTGAAAGCTATTGATTGAATGAAGATTGAGCTCGAAGAGTTCAATCCCCCCGTTTGTTTTTGGGGGAATTGAGGCGATTGAGCTCGAAAAGCTCAATCGGCTTCGCTCACTGGATTAATCCCTCAGAACAATCATGCCCCACTTTCGCGGCTCGCTCGATCCCCCCCCCTGTTCAAAATGAAAATTTTTTTTAATATAGATTGATCGACTCCAGAGATCGAGCTGCTTCGCGGCGAAGCGAGATCAATTCCCCAGATCGATCTATATATTGGCTTCGTTTGTCGGAACTTACACCATTACCTAGCCCGATCGAGCATAGCTCGATCCCCAACGGTCAATGTGAAATAGGATTCGTGAAACTTTCCTCTCCTTGGCGCTCATTTTCAAATGAAAATGGGTCATTGCATTGAAAGCCAAAAAAATTTTTACCATGATGATTTTGTTACTCCAGGAAGAACACCTTCATGTGCCAATTGACGTAACATATTTCTTGATAAACCAAAGTCTCGAAAGTAACCTTTTGGTCGACCTGTAATTAAACAACGATTATGAAGTCTTACAGTAGCACTATTTTTAGGAAGTTGTTGTAATTTACGATGAAGATGTAATTTTTCTTCAAAAAATTCAGCATTTTTAATTAAATTTTTAAGTGTTTGTCGTTTTTGTGCATATTTTAATACTAAACGTTGACGTTTTTGTTCGCGTTGAATCATACTTTTTTTTGCCATATTCAAAAATTCCTTTGATTATAATAATATTTTTTTGTTAGTTAGATAAAAAAAATTCATTGCAGTGTACTAAATTAACTAGTTCATTCGTAATCGTTTTTCAACATCATCGATTTTGAAAGCACTTGTCGATATGCATTCGAAATGCAATTGAATTTTAAAATAAATCTAGTTTGTATATGCAATTACGAATGAACTAGAGGTTGAATAGTAATCGCTCTTCAAATAATGTTGAAGAGCGATCGCTAGTCAACTTTGGTTTCCTAGCAATTTCGATTCAACCAGAGGTTGATGAATCGAAATCGCTAGGAAAACAATTGCGCGAAGCGCAATTCTCCCCAAGTTGAAAAGCAATAGGGATTCAACCAGACGTTGAATCCGAAATGCGAAGAAACTAAAATTTCTTCGCCATATATATATATATTAAGTTCTAAATCGAATTGGAATGAAAATAAAGTTTCTTTTTTTTTTATTGAAGATGAAATAAAAAATTAATTTTGTTTCATAGCGTTTGAAAACCAGTAGGTTTCAAAATGAAATTCCGAGTGAACTTTCGTTCTTCGGAATCGAGCGATTCTGGGGGATTGCGCTTCGCTTCGCTCGCGCAATCGTTCGAATCGCTCGATTGAATTAAAATCACTTTTAAATTTTAGTTTAAGTGACATTGATAGAATTGCGCTTCGCGCAATTGTTTTTACTGAAAATTTTTTATTAATGTTTCTAATTAAAATCTGTATTTTGCAAATGCTTTATTAGCTTCTGCCATTCGGTGAACTTCATCACGTTTGCGAATAGCATTTCCTGTGTTTTTTGAAGCATCAATAAATTCATTAGTTAACTTACTAACCATATTCCGACCAGATCGACTTCGGCATGAAATTAAAAGCCAACGAATGGCTAAAGCTGTTCCTCGTTCTGGATTGACTTCAATAGGTACCTGATAAGTTGATCCACCAATTCGTCGAGCTTTCACTTCTACCGAAGGTGTTGCATTACGAACAGCTTGTTCAACGACTTTGACAGGATCTTGTTGTGTCATTTCTCCAATTTTTTTCATTGATTCATAAAATAAACGATATGCTAATGATTTTTTTCCATTTTTCATTAAACGATTAACTACCATATGAACTAAACGACTATCGTAAATTGGGTCTGGTGATAATTGACGTTTTGTAGGAGTCCGACGTCTAGACATTTTTGTATTTCCTTCAATTCTAATTTAAATTCTAATAACGATTCTATTAATTCTATTAATTAATTTCCCCACGCCAAATTGGGCAAAGTTTCTTTTTTTATTTCAAACCAATTGCTCGCCCTTTGGGCGAGCGATTCCCTCAAGCGTGAATAGCTTAATTTTTTTTTAATTAATCGCGTTTTATTTTATTTAATCGATCGATCGAGCTCCGCTCGATACCCCCGAACGCCATTCTATCGAGCGAAGCGAGATCCCCCAAACCAAATTTTTTTATTTTTTAACATTTGCTTTTTTAACCCCATATTTCGAGCGACTTGTTAAACGCGTTTTAACTCCAGCAGTATCTAAAGTTCCACGAACTATATGATATCGAACTCCTGGTAAATCTTTAACTCGACCTCCACGAACTAATACAACTGAGTGTTCTTGAAGATTATGATCAATACCTGGAATATACGCAGTAACTTCAAAACCAGAAGTTAAACGAACACGTGCTACTTTACGCATTGCTGAATTAGGTTTTTTTGGTGTAGTTGTAAAAACACGTGTGCAAACCCCACGACGTTGGGGACAAGAATTTAAAGCAGGAGATTTAGTTTTTTTTGTAATTTTTTTTCGTGCAGAACGAATTAATTGTTGAATAGTAGGCATAATAAAAAAAAATAAAATTATAAAAATTTTTTGTCATTTATGTATTGAAGAAAATCAATTTCGATTCAACCTTTGGTTGAATCGGAATCGCTCTTCAACCAATTGCGCGACAAAAAAGCGAAGCACACGTATTGCGGCGAAGCAAATCGAGCAAAGCGACACGAAATGAGCTTCGCGAAAATCGAGGACGCATAGCGAGCTCGCTCCCCCAGATCGACTCGATCAGAGATCGAGCTGCCGCGAAGCAGCTAGCTCTCCGATCGAGTTCGCGGCGAAGCGAGATCCCGCAGGCAGATTGGGTTGTGGCTTCAACAAGATCAGAGATCGAGCTGCTTCGCGCCAAAGGTTGATTGCCACCGCGCAACAAAGCGCAATATTCCAGATTCATCTTACGTAGTGTCGCGAACCAGCGCAATTCCCCAAGGTGAAGAGAAATTTCGATTGAATAGAAATTCCATTGGGGTTTTAATAAATTGAAGCTTTTAGATTTTAATAGATTATAGATTTTAATAAGATTTTAAGCAATTTATTTTTTTTATGAAATAGGGATTGGAGAAATTTCGCTTCGCGCAATTGGTAATGGGTTTGGTTTAAAAAAAAATATCCAAAGTCAATCGGAGAGAGAGGGATTCGAACCCTCGGTACGGAAAAAACCGTACAACGGATTAGCAATCAGCCGCTTTCGACCACTCAGCCATCTCTCCTTTAATGATATTATATGTTTTTTTTTTTTAACAAATCCAGCGAAGCTCGATTCCCCCAACCTAGTCGAATAAAGAGCGAAGCGATGAGGCTGAGTAAGAAACACACTTTTTGAGAGTCGCGAAGTTCCAATCGAGCGAAGCTCGATTCTCCCAATTGACAAAATTAGGGTAGCGTTTTTCTATCAATTGCACAGCAAGCACAAAAAATTTTGCAAGAAATAATAGAAAAACAATAAAAACCAATTGCCTGACCGATCGAACGAAGTTCGATTCTCCCCCCCCCCCCCCCGGATTAAGCTTCGCGAACGAAGTGAGCGAAGCCGATTAATGGAAGATTGATCGAGCAAAGCGCAATTGACGCGAAGCAGCCCGACGCGAAGCAGCTCGACGCGAAGCAGCCCGACGCGAAGCAGCCCAACGCGAAGCAGCCCGACGCGAAGCAGCCCGACGCGAAGCAGCCGGAGCTATGCTCCGGCGCGAACCTGAGCATAGCTCAGGCTGCTTCGCGGCAGCCTGAGCTATGCTCAGGTCTCCGATCGGGCGCGAAGCAGCCTGAGCTATGCTCCGGCGCGAACCTGAGCATAGCTCAGGCTGCTTCGCGGCAGCCTGAGCTATGCTCAGGTCTCCGATCGGGCGCGAAGCAGCCGGAGCTATACTCCGGCGCGAACCTGAGCATAGCTCAGGCTGCTTCGCGGCAGCCTGAGCTATGCTCCGGTCTCTGATCGAGTCAAGCGGTAAGATCGAGCGAAGCTCGATCCTTCGGAATCGAGCGAGCTGCTGTGGCTTCAACCTTTGATTGATTGCCACCGCGCAACAAAGCGCAATATTCCAGATTTCTCCTACGTAGTGCCGCGAACCAGCGCAATTCCCCTAAACAAATAAGGCGTTTTTGTACTTATGCAAAACAAAAATTCCCCATTATTTAAAAGCTAATAAATAAAAATATTTAAATGATTATGTAGAAATATTAAATCAATAAATATATACTTAAAATAAAATTTGAAAAGTTTTTGATTGGTCATTTCGAAACTGAAAAGTGTGGAAACGCGATTTCTTTTTCGAGGATATTACTTTTCGAATCACAAAATCGAAAAGAATTTCGATTCGATGAAAAATCGAATCAAAATTGCATTTCACTACGCGCTTGTTTCTGGGGACTCGAGCTCGAAGAGCTCGATCGTTGATTCAATTGCCTTTGGGCGACTCGCTTCGCTCGTCTACTAACACGATTTGTTTTTTGATGAAATCGATTGCGCGAAGCGCAATCTCCCAGACGAGCGAAGCGAGTCCCCCAGCAGTTATTAACAAATTATATAATATTAATAATATTTTTAAATAAATTTTATGTTTTCTTATTTTTTCAAATGGAATAAAAAAATTTTGTCTTCAAGGGGATCTCGTTTCGACAGATCGGGGGAATGGTTTTTCGCTCAATCGCTTCGATTGGATCATTTGGCTGGTTTAATTGGAAAATTTTTGGGGATCGGGGGGATCTGGGAGGATTGCTTTTCGCTGCACTCGCGCAATCGTCTTCGCTACATTGCGTTTCACTCGATCAATCGATTGCGCGAAGCGCAATCCCCCAGACGCTCAATAGGTAAAATTGAGTCTTACTCCTATCGATCACTAGGTAAGGTTGAGCTTCGCTCCGCTCGCTTTATTTGCTCAATATACAATGATTGGTCGACGCCTAATCGAATAATTCAACCAAAAGCGTCTCGTTTTCTTGATTATTTAATTTCAGTTAATGACTGGATTTCAAAAAAACATTTATTAAAAACAAATCAAAAAATTCTTCTAGCTTTTTCAGGGGGTCAAGATTCAATTGTTTTATTTTTTATAATTATTCAATTAAAAAAACAATGGAATTGGACAGTCAACTTAATTTGGTGTAATCATTTATGGCAAAAAGATTCATTATATTTAATGTTTCATATTTTAAAAGTAAACTTAATTTTTTATACAAAAACCTTTTGTTTTATTAATATTCGTTCTATTTTTAGTGAAAATAAAGCAAGAAAATGGCGTTATCAAATCTTTATCCGAGCAGCATATTATTATAATTTGACCACTATTCTAACAGGCCATACCTTAACTGATAAAATTGAAACTTTAATATTTAATTTAACACGAGGTTGTGGAATTGATGGTTTTTATTCTTTAAACAAGTTGTCTTTTATTACAATAAACAAATATAAATATATTTTTCCTTCTTTGAATTTATTAAAAGTCTTAACACAAAAATTAAAAAAAACTAAAACATTCGATTATTGGACTAACGATTGCGCGAAACGCAATTCCCCAAACCACGTTGATAATTGGTCTTGTGAAAATCGAGCAGGGGGAATCGAGCTTCGCTCGATTTGCTTTACTCACTTCGTGTCGCTCGATCGGACAAAGTGGAAATATTGGGTTGGTTTTTTTACAGAAAATAAAACAGTATTACCATTGTCTTTACACTTTAAATATTGGATTAAAAACAGTAAGCGAATTTCTTACAATTATCTGATAATGCAAAATCTGGGGGATTTCGCTTCGCGAAATCTATTCAGACGCCAGCTTGAATTGACGCAAAGACGCTTCCCTTATTTGGGGAAAAAACCTTTCGCTCAAATCAGGAGATCAAGCTTCGTTCGCTCGGGGGAATGGATTGTCGATCAATCGACTTTATTTAATCATAAATTTTTACAGCCTAAATCACTTAATTGGGGAAATTGCACTTCGGGCAATTGGTCCGACGTCATTTTTTTACCAAATGTCACAAACGATTGCGCGAAGCGCAATTCCCCAGAAAACGTATTGCTTCGATCGAGCAAAGAACAATCGATCAAGCGCAGCTTGATCGATTCCGAAGGATCCCCCAAACCCAAAAATTTTCAAAATTTTTCAAGAACTCAAAAAAAAGTTTTAAATTTCGGTAATTGGGAAAATTGCGTTTCGAGCAATTGGAGCTTTATTTTAAAAAGAACAGTGAGCTTTTTATTAAAAAAATCGAGCGGTGTGGGATCGAGCTTCGCTCGATCCCACAGCAGCCTCGACGCGAAGCAGCCGGAGCTCTGCTCCGGCGCGAAGCAGCCTGAGCTATGCTCAGGTCAGAGATCGAGCTGCTTCGCGTCGCTCGATTCCGAAGAATTGAATCAACCTTTGGTTGAATGCACCAAGCGAGTGTACCAGTCAACAATTTTGTATCGATTGGCTCGTTTTTCGAAAAGTACAAAACTAACAATTCCTTTAACTTTTAAATACGCAAAAATTTTCACACCATTCCACCGAGCTAATAGTTTGAATTATTATAATAAGGTATTATTAATGAAATCTTAAAAAATTTATAGCATATCTAATTTTTGATTTTAAAATACTATCCCATCAAAGCTAAATAAAATTCCACTTTTTCAAAAGGGGGGACTCGCTTCGCTCGTCTACTTTTTTTTTCAAAAAAATCAATCGAGTTTCGCTCGATTCCGAAGAAATGAAAACTATTAAAAAGACAGTATCTCAAATCTTTGTTCAAAACATTAAGCTCTTACGAGCTTAATCGAACCGAAAACTTTCAAACCAATTGAGCGCAACTCAATTCCACCAATCGAGCGAAGCGCCAGCCCCCCCGATTCCCTCCAATGAGCGAATCAAATTCCCCCAATGAGTTGATTAGGCTTACGGAATCCGTTCAAACCTCTTTTTTCTTCGAAATGAATTTTTTTTTAATTGTTCTGGGGGATCTCGCTTCGCTCGATCGAATCGATCGAAGCGCAAATCTGGGGGATTGTGTTTCGCACAATCTCCTTAGACCCCCGATCCCCAAAAACAACGAAATTCTATAAAAAACAAATAAAAAAGCCAATAAAAAATTCAACTAATTGATCAAAGCCTATTAGTTTAAATCCACCCATGAACAAAAAATCAATATTGGTCGAAAAAAATATTCTCGTTTTTTATTTCTTTTTTTCACTATGAAAAAGCGAAGGTCAATCGCAGAGGTTGCTAAAAGCTTTAGTGATTGCTGGGATTGATCCATTGATTTGATTAAACAAGCCGATTGATTGAAAATCCATTTTCTCCGATCGAGCAAATCGAGATTCCCCCAAGCTCGATTCCGAAGAATCGAGCGAGCTGCTGTGGGATCGAGCGAAGCTCGATCCCACACCGCTCGATTTCCTTCCCAAATTTTAGTTTTTAATCAAAGCCAATTGATCCAAAGAGCGAAGCGAATTCCTCCAAAAATAAATTTCCCCAAGCTTCATTTCTTAGTTTACTCATTGAGCTTGAAAAAACCAGATTAGCTCATTGAATTAATTATTTTCATTTTTTTATTTTAATTACCTGGTTATAAAAACAAACTCTTTCAAAGTTCTTTTTTTTTGGAGAATTTGGCTTCGTTGAATCAATCTTATGGCTAGAATTTCGCTAGCCAGGTAAACGTCACCTAGGCAATGTTATGCAGCTCTGTTCTATGTAACTAGCCGATTGATCTTTTCAAGCTCAATCCACCGATAAAGTAAAGCAAATCGCGTAACTTCACAATAAGCGTAGGGAATTTAACTAACGCCGTTTCTTTCAGTCAGTATATTAAAATTAAGTTTCGCTACACTTCATTTATTAAGTTCACCACTTATCTTAGAACTGGAAATGGATTAATTATTCCACGATAGCTAGAAATTGGCTTATTTTACGCGGAAGTCTGCTTTCTGGGTCATTCAATGTTAAAGTTCATAAAAAAATAGAGCGAAACTCTCTTTTCCAAACTAAATTGTCAACGAAATAAAAGGCAAAATGGGTCAGTGATACTGGACAAAAATAAAAAAACTTTAAATACTTCAAAAATTTTTGCTAAAATAATAATGTTGTCTGTGTACTTCTAATTGATTTGTACTTTTGCGTTGTTGGTTGGTCTATACAATGAAGTATACACGAAAATACTAAACAGTAAATACAATCAAAAAAGTTTAGGTTTTTTTAAATTAAAAAATTTGCAAACTGCTCTTAAATTTGAGTTTACAATCGAGCGTAGCTCGATCTAACCCCCCCCAAGCGATTTCATAGTTGATTCGAGATTGCGCGTGAAGCCCACAATTCGAACTAAATAAAAAAATAAATTTAATAAAAAATAATTGATTTTTAATTATTTTCGAAACTCAAAACAAAAATCTTATGTTCAAGCTGTTTCGAAGAGACAGCTTTTAAAAAATTTGACTAAAACATAAAAAATTGGAAATATATTGCACTTCTATTATTCAAAAAAAATAATTTAGGATGAATTATTTAGTTGAACAAAAGGTAGTTTTGTTCCTAATGAAAACCACTTATGCATTTGGAAGTTCAAAACTAAAAATGTCTAGTTCGTACACACATTGGATCAATTAATGAATTTTCAAAATAAGATTTAGTTGATTTAAACCACATTGGGGGAATTGCGCTTCGCGCAATTGGTAATAATTGGGGGGAATCAAGCGAAGCTCGATTTACTCAAAAAATTTTTTATTTAATAATTTTTCATAAATAAAAAATAAGACGCATGGGGGACTCGCTTCGCTCGTCTATTTTCAATAACAAATTGAAATTATAGCATTGGGGTAATTGCGCGCTTGTCTGTGGTTACAGCGCTTCGCGCTGCTACCACAGCAATTGGGTTTTATTGTTTTCAAAATCAACTCAAAGCGATTTCAACTAACGATCGAACGAAGTTCGATCCCCCAAATCCAATTTTTATTTGTTAAAAAGATACTGAATTCGTGTGGGGGACTCGCTTCGCTCGTCTTCTTGGGGGTTAACAAACTGAATTAGTTTAATTCGAAAATTTTAGTTCATTGTTGGTCTAATAGAAATTGATTACCGATTGATCGAAAATCAATTCCCCCAACCAATTTTTATGTTATTAAAGCAAAACTACTAATATTTATTTTTTATTAAAAAAAGAAGGAAAGTTCTACTAGTTATGGCTATTTTTTTACTTGCAAAATTACCTGAAGCATATGCTCCTTTTGATCCAATTGTAGATGTATTACCAGTGATTCCGGTATTTTTTTTACTTTTAGCTTTTGTTTGGCAAGCAGCAGTAAGTTTTCGTTAATTCAAACTAATGTTAGTTTTCTCCTTTTTAGGTCAATGACTTATTTTCCAATTGAGCAAAGCGAAACGTTTTTCGCCCAATTGAAAAAGAGCTAGGAAAATGGAGCGAAGCTCCATTTTTCTTCCTCCAATATTGTCTCGGCTACGAAATTTTGACAATTTCTACGTGCAAATTGCGCAAAACCAAATTCCCCAAAACAATTTAGAGATACTATGGAATACTATTTCAAGTACAGGCTCTACGTTAAAGGTCTTAAACCTATTGAGCGAGCGTAGCGAATAACAATTTCCCAAACTGAGGGGTTAGATTAGTGCTGCTTCCATCCAAAACGGCTTTTTATCATTGCCTAGGGGACGTTGACCTGGCTAGACTTTGGCATGTCAAATATTTGAAGGAAACTTCTGTGAATTCAAGCGGTTTAAAGTATAAAATTTTATAAAAAAAATTAAAAAAAAGACGGCCAAAAATACTAAGAATAAATTTTGTTTTAAAACACGCGAAGCGTGCGAAGCAGTGATCATTTTAATTAATTTGAAGACAAGATTTTTTGATGTCGAAAGGACCAACTTATCTTTTTGCTTTATTAGATATTTGGTGTTCGATTACGCAAAACGCAAACGTTCCGATCACTTTTTTTAAATGTGTTGATTGTGTCGAAATCGTTTGCCAAAAAAAAACTAAATAGTTAATTAGGGGAAAATTTTTGATCAAAACATAAAAAGTCAAACCCCACAAAAACAAAATTGAAGAGAGATAAAATGAATTTAGAAATTTTCTTTCAATTAACAGCACTTTTTTTAATTGTTACAGCAGGTCCACTTGTTATTGTTCTTTTATCAAGCCGTAGTGGTAATATTTAGAGCAACTCGTAAAAAATACCTTTGAGCTAATATCACGAGAGTCGATAAATAATTGTCACTCAACCATTTTCAAATCCAAAATGAGCTAAGAAAAGGAAGCTTCGCTTTACACATCCTAATTTACATTAAAAAGTCTAGGGGACTTCCTCTGTGCGACGTCAATTTATAGGTACCCTTGAATATTCAATCCGTTTGAGGCTCTACTGTAAGGGGCTTATACCAATTGAAAACCAATTGAGCGAGCGTAGCGAAGCGCAATTCTTTTCCATTGTGGGGTTCAGGTAGTGCTGCTTACATCCAAAACGGCTGCATAACATTGCTTAGGTGATATTTACGTTGCTAGAGTTTTTCTGGCTAGAGATTTAAAAAGAACTTCTCTGAATTCAATACGCGGAGAATTCGCTATACTCATAGGTATTTTCACCGTCGAAAACGTCGTTTAATAAAATGTGTAGAAAAATCAATATCAATCAGTTCAAATAAAATACAAAAAAAAGCACAACGACCAATTTCGAAACGAATTTTCCAAGTTCTAACCAAAATGAAAAACCGGAATTATTTTTATTTAAAACCAAGAAGGAGTTTATGATGATTTCAGAAAGTCAAATTTTTATCGCACTTTTTGTTGCGTTAATTAATGCAATTCTGGCTGTTCGTCTTGGCATTGCATTATATCGTTAGTAGACGAGCGACGCGAGTCCCCCACGCGGTAATTTAGGCAATTAATTATTTTTTTATTTTAAAATCAATCAGTTAATTGCATGTGGGCGACTCGCTTCGCTCGTCTGGGAGATTGCGCTTCGCGCAATCGATTGAGTGCTTTTTATATTAAAATCGCCGAGGCAGCTTGTGAAAGTGCTTTTCATAGATAGAAGACGGTTTGTAAACCTCCCTAGGCTATGAAAAACGAACTCATATAAGATTTTCTAGTCTGCTATGAGTGAAAATCAAATTATTTCATATTGAAGGATAAATTTATGAAAGATTTTACAACATATTTATCAACGGCTCCAGTTATCGCGTTTATTTGGTTAACGTTTACAGCTGGTTTATTAATTGAAATTAATCGATTTTTTCCTGATCCATTAGTTTTTTCTTTTTAAAACTTTTGAATCAACGCTATTTTTTTTAAATTAAGTAAATTTTCTAGATTTAATTTCTAGAATAAAGCATCGCTCTTTTATTCTAAAAGAGTGATGCTTTATTCCTTTCGTAGATTACCACTAATAAGTACTAGCTTGGATCTTCAATCAAAAAAGTCAATAACTACATAAAAGATGAGAAGCGATTGAGCTCGAAGAGCTCAATTAATTACCAAAATCAAAATAACATCTTGAATGACGCCATGTGTTTCTCCGCTCATTCTACTCATTTATAAGACAATAGTAAGTAATTAAATTGCTGATCATCAACTTTCGTTTAAAAATAGCGATTACAATTAAAAATCGAATCTAAATTGCTTTTCACCTTGAGTTGACGAGCGATTCCGATTCATCCTCTGGCGCGAAGCTGTTCGATCTCTGATCGAGTTAAATCGCAATTGTTTGAAGCAGAGGAACCAGCGATTGGACAAAATTGGGGCTGTTATCAATTTATCTAGTTAGACAATGGTTACAGTAAAGTTAATAACTAAACAAAAGAACAATACGTCGTTAAATGAAAAGCTCGTCGAAAAAGATAGATTACAGATAAAACAGCAACTTAAAGAAAAAAAAATTGAAGTTTTTTTTTTTTCGACCTAAGCCTAATAATATACAATAACAAAAAGTTAACCGATTTAGGAGATTGCGCTTCGCGCAATCGAATGAAATTTTATAAAACAAAGTGGTTTTACGTAAAACATGTGAAAGTTTAAAATTATACGTAATTCCAAAGCAATAGGCGTCTGGGAGATTGCGCTTCGCGCAATCGAAAAACAAATGAAATTTGGATTGGGGCAATTAATTGCGCGCTTTGAGCGCAATTGAACTAAAAAAAAGTTGATCCAAATTGAAGAAGACGAGCGAAGCGAGTCCCCCACGTGTCATTTTATCAAAGATGAAATATCATTTTTAAATTCAATTGCAACTACAATTCAATTGCATTTACTAATACACTTTTATTAAAGATAAAATCTTGTTTAAAAACAAAATTCTATATTAAATGGATCTGAGTTTTTGAAGACATTTTCAAATTTATTGGTTTCGTAACGCAATTTCATTTTCAATGTTATTGCTAGTCGATTTTTAATCGAAGAGTAATTTCGATTCAAAAATTCCATGAGCGAAAAGAACACCCGGTTGAATCCTAATTGCATTTCAAAAAGCGATTGAATTTTGGATTTAGTTGCACATATTGAAGGTTAAGCTGTTATCATAAGTTCAGTTGCGCTTTGCCGAATTTAGATAAAATTCTAAACAGTTCAGCTAAGAGGAATTTCGATTCGAACAATAACAATATTGTATTGTTTGATTAAAAGCACCAGAAGCTAAAGTATATTTTGCAAGCGTAGAACGCGGAAATTTTTTTTCATTTTTTTTTAATTAAAGGGTTAAACTGTAGAATCCTTCTTTTATTCAATAAAAATGCCCATTCTTCGGAATCGAGCGAAGCTCGATTGATTTTTAGAGTGTGTTCAAACGATCAAGCGATGCGAGATCCCCCAAAACAGAAAATTTTTTTTCTATCCATTTAAATATTCTTTTCCGAGCTTTATTTCTAAATCCAAATTTGGAAGTCACAAAAAAGATAGGTGTTTTTGGTGGTTTTGTAGGGTGTTTTTGTCTTAAAAAAATTTTTGTCTTTTAATATAATTTCGCTATGCTCAATTGGGGAAATCGCTGTTCTATAACCAAAGTTCAAGAGCAGCCATTTGTTTTTGTTGTTATATTGATTTTATAAAGATATAATATGTTTAAATAAAAAACAACGAAATAAAAAATTTTTTAATAAAAATAAAAGCTGACCGTTTTTTTAAAAAAAAAAAAAAAACGGTGCTTTTAATTTAAAGAAAAAGTTTATTTCGTTCGTTTTTTTTTTTAATTTAACAAAAAAATCGATTTCAAAGTAATTTTATAAGATAATAAATAAAAGAAAATAAATAATAAAATATTTAAAAAAAAATTTAATAAAAAATATTAGGCTAATTGTGGAATTAAAAAACAAACAGTAACTCTTTTTTATTTTACTGCTCTTTTGTTGTAAAAAAACTAAAAAGGCAATTGTATTTAGTCAATTACTAATTAAAAAAAACTGGTCTTAGGAAAAACGTGCACTTTTCAAAATTTTTTAGGTAGTTTAATTTTTTTTCCGAAATGAGTACTTTTTCAGATTTTCGGAATTCGCTACGTACAAGATAAAAACATTTTTCTAGATTATTGTTTTTTCTAACTGATATATATAATGACTCTTCTAAATAAAGTTTAAAGAAAAAAAACTTATGGTTTTTCTAATAACTTTTTATTTTTTTAGCAATTAAACCCGCTTTTTTTAAAATTGTTTCCGAAAAGCACTTCAAGAATAGTTAAAAAAAAACAATTGAGCAACAATAAAAATTGAAACTGTTTTTTTACGAAAAAATTCATATTTAAAGAAGTTTTTTTAATAATGGGTAAAGTTTATGATTGGTTTGAAGAACGTTTAGAAATTCAATCTATTGCTGATGATATTACAAGCAAGTATGTTCCACCACATGTAAATATTTTTTATTGTTTAGGTGGAATTACATTTACGTGTTTTTTAGTACAAGTGGCAACAGGATTTGCTATGACTTTTTACTATCGACCTACAGTAGCTGAAGCTTTTGCTTCGGTTCAATATATTATGACAGATGTTAATTTTGGTTGGTTAATTCGTTCAATTCATCGCTGGTCAGCTAGCATGATGGTTTTAAGTATGATTTTACACGTTTTTCGTGTTTATTTAACTGGCGGTTTCAAAAAACCACGCGAACTTACTTGGGTAACTGGCGTCATCATGGCAGTTTGTACTGTATCTTTTGGTGTTACTGGTTATTCATTACCTTGGGATCAAGTTGGCTACTGGGCAGTTAAAATTGTAACTGGAGTACCAGATGCAATTCCTGTAGTTGGTCCAACAATTGTTGAACTTTTACGTGGTGGTGTTGGCGTTGGTTAATTTTTGGCCCTTGAATTAGGGAACTAATTCAATGCAGGAGGCTATATGCTGGAACCCTTAAGTGAAATATGTAAATACTAAAATAGAAGTGGCTATCTTTTTTCTTTCTACAGCCCCATTTTAGTCAAAATTTTGCAAATCAGTATTTTATACGCTTTGGCAATCAGCAGGTATTTTATAGCTCTAGAATTTTATATAAAAAAAAGGCCATGATACCTCAGAGACTACATGCCTCCTAACCTTATACTTTTGACTTACTAAAAAACAATGAATTATTCAAATTTTGAAACAAAATGGAATCAGTGGCTCGCTGGTGTTATTGATGGAGATGGGTATTTGGCCATTCAAAAAACAAATAAGGTGGCAGTATGCGAAATTACTATGCCACTCAATGATGAACAACTACTCGCCCAAATAAAGCAAAAATTAGGTGGCAATATTGGTTTACGCTCAGGTGCAAAAGCTGTTCGTTATCGATTAACTCATCAAGAGGGTATCCGAGAATTGATCCACCGTATTAATGGATCTATAAGAAATTCCCAACGAGTACCGCAATTTCAAAAACTATGTGATAAATTTAACATTCCATTTCTCCCTGCCCCTACTTTAACTTCGATAAGTGGTTATAGTGCAGGATTTTTTGATGCAGATGGAACAGTTTGTTTAATAACTAGAACAAATTTGCCAGAGTTTTCGATTCAAAAAGGGACGTTAGGTAAAATCAATCGTCTTTATTATTCTCGTGGGGGAAACCAATTGCAGATTTCTATTAGTAATAAATATTTGGAAAATGTGGCCATTTTTTATGATGCTTTTCAGTTGGGGAAAATTCGACAAGTAAAACAACAAACGAAAACTTGGTATAGCTGGGAATTAACCACTGAAACACAAATTCTTAGTTTTTGCGATTATTTGAGAAAAATACCTTCTCGTAGCGTAAAGAGTCAACGAATTTTTTTGATTGAACGGTATTTTGAATTAAAAAAAATGAAAGCCCATTTAGCGCCTCAAGGCACAAATTTAAATCAAGCCTGGCTTTCCTTTTGTCAAAAATGGTATTTAGGTTAAAGATATAGTCCAAAACGTTTTGAATTGAACGTTTCGCAAGCTACATTAACACGCTTTTATAGTTTACATACTTTTGTTTTACCTTTATTAACTGCTGTATTTATGTTAATGCATTTCTTAATGATTCGTAAACAAGGTATTTCTGGACCGCTATAATTAATAAGGTGAAACTTGTTTGTTTGTGGGAAAAACGCTACTCTCTTTTGGGAGAATTGAGCTTCGCTTCGCTCGCTCAAGAGGTCAGTCAAATATTTTTGTCTGTGTTTCGATTGCGCGAAGCGCAATCTCCCAAATAAAAAAAATAAAATATTAGTAAAAAAACGAAGGATATTCTACTTATGTCAGTGACAAAAAAACCAGATTTATCAGATCCAGTTTTACGAGCAAAATTAGCAAAAGGTATGGGTCATAACTACTATGGTGAACCTGCATGGCCAAATGATTTATTATATATTTTCCCTGTAGTTATTTTAGGAACTTTTGCTGGTGTTATAGGCCTTTCAGTATTAGACCCAGCGGCTATGGGAGAACCCGCAAATCCGTTTGCAACTCCATTAGAAATTTTACCAGAATGGTATTTCTATCCAGTTTTCCAAATTTTACGTGTAGTTCCTAATAAACTTCTTGGTGTTCTTTTAATGGCGGCTGTTCCTGCTGGATTATTAACTGTTCCGTTTATTGAAAACATCAATAAATTCCAAAACCCTTTCCGTCGTCCTGTGGCAACTACTGTATTTTTAATTGGTACAGTTGTAGCTATTTGGTTAGGAATTGGAGCAGCTCTTCCTATTGATATTTCATTAACGCTTGGATTATTTTAAAATAAGCCTAGCCAATGACCCATTTTTATATTAAAAATGGGCTAGGATTCGGGGAGCCAATGGATCTTGGAGAATCGAGTTTCGCTCGATCCTATCCATTCCCTCCAGCTCTCCGAATCCAAACTCCACATTGACCCGGTTTAGGGACTCATTGTGTATTCCTACGTTCGAACGGTCGAAGCCTTTACATAACCCTAGAATATTTTGTATGTTCCCGTTTAATTGAGCGAAGCGCAATCAACTCCCCCCAAAAAAAACAAAAGCGATTTGGATTTTTCTTAAAATCGCAATTGCTGGGAAACTTTGAATAAATATCATAATTAAGTAAAAAAAAGTTTGATTCCGACGTAATCAATCGAATTAGTACTTTGACAATAAAAAAATAAAAACCTATATTATATTACTAAAAAAACTTATAAAAAAAACTTATAAAAAAAACTTATAAAAAAAACTTATAAAAAAATTTCTATTTTTCAATAAATTAACGTCAAAAGCTTCAATTTATTGTCATAAGGAAAGTCAGTCAGTCAATGACCTATTTTCCATTGTAAAATGAAGTTTCAAAAGCTTCGCTCTTGAAACTTCCACATTGACCCGGCTTAGGGACTTATGAAGTTCCTACGTTAGCAGTTTATATATAGGTACCCCAGAATGCTTCACCTGAGCATAGCTCAGGCTGCCCTGAGCATAGCTCAGGCTGCTTTGCGCCGGAGCATAGCTCCCGGAGCATAGCTCCGGCTGCTTCGCGCGGCTGCTTTGCGCGCGAAGCAGCCTGAGCTATGCTCAGGTTCGCGCCGGAGCATAGCTCCCGGAGCATAGCTCCGGCTGCTTCGCGCGGCTGCTTCGCGCCAGTTCGGGGCTCTGGGAGATTGCGCTTCGCTGCGCTCGCGCAATCTACGGTAAGTGGTTAAACAAGTGGGAGGGGTAAGCTAGTGCTACTTACATTAACACTATTGTAGTTGAAAATGTGAAATTTGATGTACAGAAAATCATTCATCAAGAAAACAAAGGCATTGACTACGAGCAAGATCCGGTAATGGTTTCTGAAATTCGAAAAGCTTTGCAAAGTGGAACCGAAAATGCGCTTCTTGGGGTCAAACCAAAGGGCGGTTAGAAATAGACCATATTAGTCCTAAAAGCAAAGGGGGTAGTAACCGCATGAGTAATTTAACCATAGCATGCCAACGTTGTAATAAAAAAAAGGAAACCAAAGTCTTGAAACTTTTGTCAAAAAAAAACTGGATAATGATTTTTTTCATTTCCGCCTACCCAATTGCGCGCGACCGATCGAACGAAGTTCGATCGGTCGATCGGATCAACACCCCCCAAGCAAGCTACTCTAATAAAAGCTCCACATTGACCGGGCTTAGCAACTCATTGCTTGCGGCTTCCTACGCTTGAAATGAGTTTGGAGGTACCCTGGAATAACTCACCAGTTCCAGGCTATGGGGGATTGCGCTTCGCTGCGCTCGCGCAATCTACGGTTAGTGGTTACACCGTTTTATTTCGTTAAGCTCGATCAATATCCCCGGAAGAGTTCGATCGAGCGCACCTCGATTCATTCCCCACGCTAGTGCTGCTTCCATATAAATAAAACGGTTTCATAACATTGGCTAAATGATACTTACTTGGCTAACCATTCTAAATAAAGGTAATTTCGACTGAATACCCAAAAATTGGTTTGATCCTATTACGCGACCGATCGGCTTCGCTCAATTCGGGGGATCGACCTTGCTTAGCCCACTTAGTTCGCGAAACTCATTCCTTATCGTTCGAACGGTCGCTCGTTAGTTGAAAGTTTTGTATATTCTGTCAAAAGGGTTTTATTTTTTTTTGCCTTTGGACGCAAACTTTGTTAATTTTTGACGTTTTTGTACTTCGCCTAAATAAAAAGGTGTAGACATTTTAAATTGAAGGAAATTTAGTAATGGTATATAAACAATTTTTTTTTTACCGATTAACTGATTTTAAGTTAAGCCAATCTACTACTAGAAGAAGTCAATTTTCATATAAAAAAATAAGCACTAAATACTTAAACAAAGCTAATTGCTTTTCAACAAACAAAATAAACAACATGCTTATTAGATTCAATTTTTTGAATTACTCTTTACAAAAAAAACGCTTTTTACAGCAAAGACGTCAAATTCTTTGGGTTAATTGCGCTTCAATAAATTTTTTCTCTAATTCAAAATATGTTCTAAAATCACAAATCACTTGTGGATTTGGGGGATCGGGCTGCGCTCGATTTTCTTTTCAGGGTTTTTCTAAATTATTAGAGCAAACGCCAATTGAGCAAAGATCAATTTTACAAAAAAAGTTTGGAATATTGCTTCGCAATCCGACAACGATTTCACGAACATTTGGTTTCGATAAAAACGAAATGGAGGGTTATAAAAAGAAAAAAACTGACTTAATAAAGCAAAGCTCAATTTCTTCGTCCACCAATAGTTCACAGAACCAATATACGAGCGAATTACGCGAACATCTACAACAAATTACCAAAATACGCGAAGCACAATTTTCTCAATTTTTTTCTCGAAGAAATTTACCCAGTTGTATTTCCAATTTGCGTTTGCCAGATCTTATTGATATTCAAAGACAAAGTTTTTTACATTTTCTAAAAAAAGGACTAATTGCAGAGTTAAACAAACGAAATCCAATAAAAAGTTTACATGGTGATTTAGAATTTATTTTTTATCCTTCGTTTTACAAAATGAATCCACCAGAGTGGAATATTAAACAATCAATTTTACAATCTAAAACTTATGCTTGTCGTTTATATGTTCCCGCTCAATTAATAAATAAACAAACTAAACAAAATCAACTACAATATGTTCTTTTAGCTAATTTACCTATAATGACGAAACGGGGACATTTTATTATAAATGGGTCACCGCGTATAGTAATAAATCAAATGGTTCGAAGCCCAGGAATATACTTTTACCAAACGACGGATGATAAAAAAAATCGAAAATACTATGCAGATTTAATTTCGTATCGTGGTACTTGGTTAAGATTAGAACTCGATAAAAGAAAAAAAATTTGGGCTCGAATGAAAAAGACTCCTAAAATTTCTATTTTCATTTTTCTTCAAGCATTAGGATTAACTCTTCCAATGATTTTTAAATCCATTCCTTTTGGAGATTCTTCAGAAATACAGACAAATTTTTTAAAAAATATTTTTAATGACGAAGAAGAAAACAGTGAAAACGGTAAACACCCAATTTCCAATTTAACAGCTTTAAAACAACTGTATTTAATAACTCACCCCAAAAAAAAAGCACATGAAATAAGTTCACAAAAAGGAAAAAAATTTTTATTTCAAAGTTTTTTAAACAATCGAACTTATGATTTAAGTTTGTTAGGTCGCCGGCGTTTAAATGAAAAATTAAGATTAAACATTCCTTTAAATCAAACAACATTAACAGCTCACGATGTTTTATATTCTACGTCTTATTTAATTAATCTTTCTGCAGGTATAGGTGAAGAGGATGACATTGATCATTTAAAAAATAGACGAATTCGAACGTCAGGAGAACTAATTCAAAATCAAATAAGTATTGGTTTAATTCGTTTAGAAAAAAGAATTCGGGAAAAATTTAAAGAAGCTCAAACTGAAAATAAAAAAATACGTATTCTATCAGAATGCGAAGCAATTTCCCCAAATTCTCTAAATTTAATAGGTTTAAGTCCAATGAGCGAAGCCAATTGCGCGCAGCGCAATTCCAACAATTTCCAAACAAAAGACAAGAAAAATAATCCAGTAGGGGTAGAATTTGACAATGGAATCGTTTTTTTTAACCAAAAAGTCTTAAATTCAAATCAACAAAAAAATATCATTCAACATAGTCTGGAAGTCACTAATTCGCTTCGTGAAGTGGTTTCTTTCGAAAATCCAGAGAATTTCACATCGATCAATCAGTCCATTCATGAAAATCTACTAAAAGAGCGAAGCTATGATTCGTCAAAGGTTAATTTTGGGGATGTCGTTTCGTCCAATCGGGGGGATCTCGCTTCGCCGCGAACTCAATCGGAGATCGAGCTGCTTCGCGGCAGCTCGATCTCTGATCGAGTCGAACGGTCAGTTGTCTCAATGAGCAACATGAAAAATAAAGTTTTTCAAATTGAATGGTTTAAAGATGATATTTTAACTAATAAAAAACACATTGATCGACGAGTATTTTCTTCATATGATGGTTCAAAAGAAACCAATACTAAAAATTTATCAATTCGACAATTAATAAGTACGAAACCTATTAATACTACTTTAAGGGAATTTTTTGGAACAAATCCTTTATCACAATTTATGGATCAAACAAATCCTCTTTCCGAAATTACCCATAAACGACGATTAAGTTCTTTAGGTCCGGGAGGAGTAAATCGTGATACTGCTGGAATGGCTATTCGGGGAATTCATCCAACACATTATGGTCGAATTTGTCCAATTGAAACACCGGAAGGGAAAAATGCTGGATTAGTTAATTCTTTAACAACCTATGCAAGAGTTAGTTTACAAGGTTTCATTTCAACGCCTTTTTTGAAAATTAAAAAAGGACAAGTTCAAAAAAAACTGGGACCCTTCTTTTTCTTTGCTGAGCAAGAAGAAAAAATTAACCGAACTCCTGGTGATATTAAAATCAATACAGTTAATTTCATACCAAAATATCCTCTACCAACTAGAAAAGGAAATGAATTTAAACGTTTGAATCGTCGACAAATTAATTATATAGGAATTTCGCCTATTCAAATGATTTCACTTGCAACGTCTCTTATTCCTTTTTTAGAACATGATGATGGAAATAGGGCATTAATGGGATCCAATATGCAAAGACAAGCTGTCCCATTAATTCGACCTGAACGACCAATTGTGGCAACAGGATTCGAAGATCGTGTTGTATCCGATTCAGGACATATAATACAAGCTAAAAAAAGTGGATTTGTTTCATACGTGTCTGCCGAAAAAATTATTATCCAAAGTTTGGGGGATCGTACTTTGTTCGATCGTAGTGAACCCAAATTTAAAAAAACCAAAAATTTAATTGAACCAATCGATCCGATTGCGACGATTGATCGAAGATCAATCATGCCCCCTCTCAAAGGTCGATCGATCTCCGCGAGTGCAATTGCCTCAAGCACGATCAAGCGAATTGAAACCCCCCTGAGTGCCCCAAGCCAAATCCGACCGATGCGTTTTCAAATTTTGGAAGATTGTGCGAAGCACAATCCCCCAGATCGAACAAAGTTCGAGCGAATCGACCAACCATTTAATCAAAACAAAATAACACTGGGTAAATTGCAGTTCGCGCAATTAGATATTAACAATAAATACCTAAAATGGGCACATAAAAGCACATTTCAACAAAATACTTTGGGGGTAATTTCTAATCCACCAAAAGAAATTGGTTCCGAATATTCAAACGATCGAGCGAAGCTCGATACCCCAGATTTACGTTTTCCCCAATCGGGTAATTCGTTTCAATTAAACGACGTTTATTGGTGTTTATTTCACGATCAATTGCAAAAAAATTCTAATTTAGTAAATAAAAGTTCACCAACTACTTTATCACAAATACTACAAATACGTTATGCTAATTTTATAATTAAAGTAAATTCTGACAATTTTTCACTATTTACTAATTTGGGTGAAGCGATCGAGCGAAGCTCGATCCCCCAGAACTTGGATCTTCATTTTTTTTGGTCAATGACTCTAATGAAGCAATTGATTAAAAATCAATTTTCCCAAAACGATCGAGCGAAGCTCGATCCCCCAAACCAAATGCGTCGAAGCGAAGCCAATTGCGCTAAATCAAACGAAACGAACGATCGAGCTTCGCTCGATCCCCCAGATCCCCAGATCAATTCTTCGAAATCGAGCTCGCTGCTGTGGGATCGAGCGAAGCTCGATCCCACACCGCTCGATTTATTCAATTCTACAAAAACGAATTCGGCTTCGCTTAATTTTTTAAATCGAAGCCGACTTTCTATATTTGGGGAATTTATTTTTGGGAATTCGCTTCGCTCATTGGATCAATTGGGCTTCGCTCATTCAAAAAAATTACTTACGTTAACCAAAATATTTCAATTAGTGGTACGCAAATACGCTTTGATGAGACCATTTAATTTCAACTTTAAACTAACCAATGAGCTCATTAGTCAAAAATCAATTTTCGCGATTGAGCCGATCGAACAAAGTTCGATCCCCCCTCTCGAGGGTCGCTCAATCCCCCCGACGCGAAGCAGCTCGATCTCTGATCGAGTTGAAATAGCTTCAAGCACAATTGAGCTAAACGAAATCCCCCCCAGACCCCCAAAAAAATTTTTTCTTTCTGAAAAACAAAAACAGACACAATTACTACCTAATCATTCTTTAAATGAAAAAATCTGGCTTTCAGTTTTATTAGGAAAATATGTCCGGAACTCAAATGAGAATTTGTTTCACTCAGTTTTTTTAAATAATGTTGCTGTTGAGTTTTTTGAATCAGAGGCATTGAGCCGACTAATCGAAAAACCATCGCAAGGATCGAGCTTCGCTCAATTAAGCAAATTGAGTGAGCCTATGGATCCATTGAGCGAAAAATTGATTTCGCTACGCCGCGAAGCAGCTCGACGCGAAGCAGCCCGACGCGAAGCAGCCCGACGCGAAGCAGCCGGAGCTATGCTCCGGTCTCCGATCGGGCGCGAAGCAGCCGCGCGAAGCAGCCGGAGCTATGCTCCGGGAGCTATGCTCCGGTCTCTGATCGGGTCTCCGATCGAGTCGATCAATCTCCCCAATTCCCCAGAATCTATATTTCCAAGCGGAAATCGAACAAGCCACTGGATCAAAGATCAATTCCCACAATCGCACATAACTCAAACATCATTCCCCCAACCTCAATCGGCATTTTTTTATCCACAACCGTTTAATCAATATAAAAACAAACTTTTTTGGAATTTGAACTTTTTTCCACTTGATTGTGAAAAAAGTTTTTTAAATTGGGAGAATTGCGCTTTGCACAATTGCACGCAGTCATTTTGGTTGGATCGATCGAGCGAAGCTCGATCTCCCAGACAATCACTAAAAAATCCCAAATTTGGGGGATTTCGCGAAGCGAAATCTTCAATTTCAATTGACTTTGTTATTCAAAAGGCAAAAAAACCATATCATTTTTTATTGTCAACCAAACCAAATCAAATAAGCTTTTGGAAGGGATTTTATTTTAGAGAAGAACAATCTGCGGGATTGCGCGAAGCGCAATCGTTCGATCGAGCGAAGCTCGATCCCCCAGAAAAAAAAAGCTTAGCCGAGTCGAACCAACCAATGAGCGAAGCGAATTCTCCAAAATCAGAAAAAAAATTCAATAGCTGCAATTATATTAATAAAACGTTTAAATATTTTTATTGTTTCTCATATTCAATAAATAATTTTGCTTCTTATTTACCAAATATTGACTGGTTGAATACCCAATATATGTATTCTTCCTCAATTGATACTCATTTTTCTGATTTATTAAGTGTGAAACATTTTTTAAAGTTAAACCAAAATTGTTTTTCTTTAAAAACTAAAATGTATCGTTTTGATCGATTACAAATACCATTAACTCGTTTTGAAAAACCTTATTTTGTTACATTATTTTCGAATTTAAGAGACATTCAATCTGGGGGCGAACCTCAATCGTGCACAAAATTGAGCTCAGTGCATTCGGTTAAACATTTAGAAAAAGGTACAGTATTGAATTTAAAAAATTTAAGTGATCTGGGGGATCGAGCTTCGCTCGATCGTAACCGATTGATCTTTGATCAATCCCCCCAACAAAAATTTTCCTCTAATGATTCCATTAAGCAACATAAGTTTTTTATTCCAAAGTTGACTATTTGTTTACAACGTCGCCCTTTAATTTCATTTTATACCGTTTTTGAATCATTTTATGATGTTTTAATAAAACAAGTTTATAAAATTAAAAATCAAAAAACCCTGCAAACACCAATGCAATTGAGCCAAGCATTAATGAAAAAATTTCATTATGAGCTGCGCTGTTTTTCACCGATCGTTTTGGGGGATCGCTCAGCGCGTGATCTTCTTCGATTAAGTGAAGCTGGTGTTTCTATATTGACACAAAAAATGAGCAACAAAGCACAATTAAAACAACCATTGACGAAAACAAACTTTATTAATAACCAAAAAAACTCCCATTTTAGTAAGGTGTTGTTTTTAAATAAAAAAAGTCAAATACAATTTTTTAAAAATAAACAAACAAAATCTTTTAAAAAATTAAATGCCATTCAAATTATTGAATTAACGAATAGTAAAAAAACTAGTCATATGCAATTTCGAAAGGCCCAACTGATCGAAAAACAATTTCCCCAATTAACTCAAAATTATGTGGGGGATCGAGCGAAGCTCGATCGAAAATTTTCGTTTTTCAAAATAGATCCAAGTGAATATTCTAGAATTGAGTCGATTGCGCGAAGAGAAAGCGATACGAGTTTTATTTCTTCAATTGCGCGAAGCGAATTCTCCAGCAAATTTTTTTCAAGCTTAAATAAAGCAGAAACTACTTTTATCATTAACCAAATTTTGGATGTGTGTATACAAATTGAGCGAAACTCCATTTCCCCTATCGAACCGATTGATCAAAGTTCAATCTGGGGGACTGATCGAAAATCAATTGCTCCGATCGACTCGATCAGAGATCGAGCTGCCGCGAAGCAGCTCGATCTCCGATCGAGTTCGCGTCGAAGCGCAATCGAGCCGATTGATCTTTGTTCGATCCCCCTGATCGAGGGAAGCGAGATCCCTTCGATTTCCCCGATCCCCCCAAGTGAAATTGCTTCAATTAGAAACAAAAAAACCTATAAAAAATTGCCTTTTCAAAAACATATTTATGGAACCAATTTCGTATTCCAATCTACAAATAATTACCAGGTTACAACAAAACTTCAATCTGGGAGATTGAGCGAAGCTCAATCGAAACAAACGCAGCGAAAATCACTCAATCTCGCTAATTTAACAAAAGGAATAGAAAAAGAAAGTGCCACTGAGAATTTATGCAATAATTTTTATAACGATCCGCTCAACTCGACGCAAAGCAGCCGCGCGAAGCAGCCTGAGCTATGCTCAGGGAGCTATGCTCCGGCGCGAAGCAGCCTGAGCTATGCTCAGGTCAGAGATCGAGCTGCTTCGCGGCGACGCGAGATCGCTCCGATCCCCCTAAAAATTGGATCGACTGAAAAAAGGGAAAATTTCCTAATAAAAAACCAAAAAATTTTACCTTTGCAAAAATTCAAACCTATTAAATATGATTTACAAAACTATTTTCGTTCGAATCAAGATACCTATTTAGTTCATAGACCTGCTGTTCACGAAGGTGATTGGGTCCAAGAAGGAGATGTTTTAGCGGATAGTTCAGCGTCTGTTGGGGGAGAATTATCAATTGGACAAAATATTTTAGTTGCTTACATGCCGTGGGAAGGTTTTAATTTTGAAGATGCTATCCTTATTAGTGAACGATTAGTTTTTGATGATGTATATACTTCATTACATATTGAAAAATATGAAATAGAAGTTCGTGAAACAAAATTTGGTATGGAGCAAATAACAAAACAAATACCAGAAGAATCTAAAATTTTTCATTTAGATAATAATGGAATTGTTAAACTTGGTACTTGGATAAAAGAAGGTGATATTCTTGTAGGAAAAGTAGCCCCTATGAATCAAAAACCTTTGTCTCCACATGAAAAATTGTTATATGATGTTGTTGGAAAAACTATACCAACTACTCGTGATACATCACTACGTGTACCAAGAGGTGTTGAAGGAAAAGTTATTCACATTGAAATCATTGAAAATGAAAAAATAGCATCAGGAGATCGAGCGAAGCTCGATCCCCCAGGCTTGATCAAAGATCAATCGGAAAATTTTTTTCAAGGACCTTGTCGCGTTCAAATTTATATTGCTGAAAAACGAAAAATTCATGTTGGAGATAAAATGGCAGGACGACACGGAAATAAAGGAATTGTGTCGTGCATATTACCTATTCAAGATATGCCTTATCTTCCAGACGGAACACCAATTGATATGGTACTAAACCCCTTAGGTGTACCATCAAGAATGAATGTCGGCCAAATTTTTGAATGTTTATTAGGCTTAGCTGGAAAATATTTAGGACAAAATTTTAGAATTCGACCTTTTGATGAACTTTATGGACCGGAAGCTTCCCGCAGTTTAGTCTATTCCAAATTATATGAAACTCGTTTAAAAACAGGACTATCTTGGATATTTAATCCAGATTTTCCAGGTAAATCCAAAATTTTTGATGGTAGAACCGGTGAATGTTTTTCTCAACCAGTGACAATAGGTCAAGCCTATATTTTAAAGCTAATTCATTTAGTTGATGAAAAAATTCATGCTCGTTCTACAGGACCTTATTCTTTAATTACCCAACAACCTTTACGTGGACGATCTAAACATGGAGGCCAACGCCTGGGAGAAATGGAAGTTTGGGCACTAGAAGGTTTTGGTGCTGCTTTTACATTGCAAGAACTTTTAACAGTTAAATCAGATGATATGAAAGGGCGTCATAAAGTAATGAATAGTATTTTAACTACTGACAAATTTTCATTTGGTACACCTGAATCTTTTAAAGTCTTAATTCGTGAACTTCAAGCTCTTTGTTTGGACATTGGTATATATTCTATTGATTCATCTGGAAAACGAAAACAAATAGATTTTCTAAAATTAACATAAGTTCAAATTAACATAAGTTGTCAATAACCTATTTTCGGATTGAAAATGAGCTTCGAAGCGGGGAGCAAAGCTCCCCGAATCTTAGCTCCACCTACATTGACCCGGCTTAGGGACTTGTTTTAGAGTTCCTACGTTCGATCGACTCGACGCAAAGCAGCCCGACGCGAAGCAGCCCGACGCGAAGCAGCCGGAGCTATGCTCCGGCGCGAACCTGAGCATAGCTCAGGCTGCTTCGCGGCAGCCTGAGCTATGCTCAGGTCTCCGATCGGGCGCGAAGCAGCCGCGCGAAGCAGCCGGAGCTATGCTCCGGGAGCTATGCTCCGGCGCGAACCTGAGCATAGCTCAGGCTGCTTCGCGGCAGCCTGAGCTATGCTCAGGTCTCCGATTAGGTCAGAGATCGAGTCGATCGCACGATCCCCCCAAGCGAAATCCGATCGAGCGAAGGAAGCGAGATCCCCCAGAATCAAAAAAATAAAAAAAAACTTTTTTGGAGAAATAAATTAATGAATTTAAAATTTCAACAAAAATTATTAAATAATAAATTAACAAAAAGAGTCCAAATAATGAAAGGTTGCAATCAAGTTTTTTATACCGTTTGTGCTTTTGCAAGTCAGTCTTTCCCTTTAAATGAAATACATGATCAACCAATCGAGCGTAAATTGCACGAGCGTAGCGAAGCGCAATCCCCCAAAACGATCACCCCGAACTGTTCGTTTTTTTATTGGTTATCAATGAAAAAACCAAAACGAAGTTACTTATGTGGAAGCATGAAAACATTTACTGCTAATTTGTGCTGTAATTCTAATTATTGCTCGTCTTTCGATCGAACGAAGTTTGATCCCCCACAAATTATGCGTCCGAATAAGTTTCGTTCATTACCTATGCGGGCATTAACTCAACACAACTCTTTTAAAAAGCCTATTGAATCCATAACCATTGGATTAGCGTCTCCGGAACAAATTTTAAAATGGGCAGAACGAGTATTACCTAATGGGAAAATCGTAGGTCAAGTAACTAGTCCACAAACATTAAATTATAAAACCTTAAAGCCCGAAAAAGGTGGTTTATTTTGTGAAAGAATTTTCGGTCCTGTGAAAGATTACGAATGTGCTTGTGGAAAAAAAAAAATGAAATCCCATCAAAGATTTTGTAATGAATGTGAAGTCGAATTAACATCTTCAAGGGTTCGTCGATATAGATTAGGTTATATTCAACTCGATTCACCTGTTACACATGTATGGTTTTTAAAAGGAATGTCAAGTTATATTTCTATTTTATTAAACTTACCAAGAAAAAAAGTTGAATCAATTGCTTACTGCACAAAAACAATATCAACCAGTGTAATTCCATCTTCCAACAATTTTGTTGGGACCGTACAAGATCAGACAACTTTTAAAAAATCTTTGACTGATCCAATTGGTTTTTATGAAATTCCCTTTATTAATAATTCGAACGATCCAGCTTCGATCGATCCCCCAGGCTTTGAAAATCAAGAAGTCCGTTATTCTGGGTCATTGAGCATCGATGAAGCAGAGACTTTAACAAAATTAAATGAAGACCGACCGAACGAAGTGAGATTTCTCCGCTCAATTATGTTAAATGAATCTCAATATGATCAGACAAATTCAAAAATACCGTCTTGGGTGGAGCCTTTTCCTCATAGGTTCACAAGTCCAAAACCTCAAAATAATCAAGAACCTCTTTTTTTATCGGATTACGAAATTCAATTAAGCGAAAAAAATTTAAATCAATATTCAAATGTTCAAAGTGAATTCCGATTAAACGAAGAGAAATCTGGGGGATCGAGCGAAGCTCGATCGTTTCAACCAAATCAAGTACAACCAAAGAGCGAAGCGTCTTACAGTGTGGATTTTGTTTCGCTTAATCTTAATGAAGTTCAATTGTCCCATTTTTCTGAAGACGTCATTATCAAAAAGTTTAAAACAAATCAACCTAAAATTGTTTTTGATAATATATATAACCAAGGTCAAACGTCTAAGTTTGAACGAAAAACAAATGAGGGCTCTAGCCCGAATTTTCACAATGAGGGCTTCAGCCCGAATTCCCCAATTGAGCAAAGCAAAGAGATCGAAGGTCAATCCCCCCAATTCCCCAATTCAATGAATAATACTGAACGCAAGCGATCAATTAGACAAAAACAGTGCAAAAAAACATTTCGAATTTTGATTTTAAAAAATTGGTTAACTCGAAATTTTTTTGTGGAAACTTCCAAAAATTATCAATCGGGAGAATCTAGCTTAGCTCCATTGAATGAAGCTAATTCAACTTTGGATTTGACAGAAACCAATCAAGTCCAAAATCAATCAGGGGGATTGATTTTCGATCAATCGGATCAACTATTTCCAAAAAAACAAAGACGTCTTCATTTTATGAAGTTTTTCCTGAATAATAAATCAACTCTACCGATGGCTTCAATCTTATTTAAAAACGTAGGGTCTTCTGAGTTGAACCTCTTAAAAAAATTGAACTTTACTCAATATATTCACAAAAATTCACCTAATTTGTTCGATCGAGCGGAGCTCGATCCCCCCAATCCAACGATTTTAAGCGAAAAGCGCAATGTTCACATAACAAATAAAGCTATTGTTTTCGAATTACATATTTTTGAATTTTTTATGGAATACCTTCCATGGTTAATTTTTTTAGATATTCAGAATTTCGAAGAGATTGAGACAATGGATCAAAGCTCAATTCGTTCAAGCTCAATCGTGCAAAACTTACTATTTAATGATTTGTTGAGGAAAAATCGTTGTCATCAATTTTTTTCGTTTTTTTATTTAAAACCTATGTGTTTAAACCTAAAATTGAATCAATCGAGCGAAACCGATCGAGCGAAGCGAAATAACTCCGATTGCGCAAGCGCAGAGAAAAGCAACCCCCCCAGATCTCCCCAATTGAATTTTTATAGACAACCTAAATTATATGAATTCAAACAACTTGTCACTAAAAGTTTCAAATTCCATATTGAAATGACGTTTTCGTCTTTAATAAAAACTTTATTTACTGATTTAACTTATTTCAATGTCTACAATAGTGAAATAAGTCAATCGAAGTCCAATGACCGTGGAAGCACTTTGCCTTCATCAAAACAAACAGAGCTTAATCCAATTGTGCAAAGCCCAATTTATCAAAAATTCCAAAAGACAGGAGATAATTCGATTCGTGTTTTTTCTAAAGATGTCCAATCCATTTTGAAAGTTTCACTTTGGTCGTCTCGCTTAACTAATATAGAAAACACATCATACTTGGAAAATGTTGACTTTAAACGCAAACGAAATTTTTCTTGGTCAAAGCCTAATTTTTTTAGTACTGCAAAAAATCGAAGCCAAGACACGCGTATATATAAAGAAAGCCCTTTCCAAACAATTTTGCGTGAACACAAAAAACGACAGGAAGCGAATTCAGTGAGTCCCGAAAATATTGGTTTAGCTCAATATTGGACAAAAATGAAAAGCCCTTTTCCACTAAACCAGTCGAATTTTTCAATGAACCCCGATGGATCGAAGATCCAGCCCCCAGAAACGAAAAATTGGAACGATCGAGCAAAGCTCGATCCCTCAGACAGCAAAAACCATTCAGCCCCATTTAATTTAACTAAAATTATGAAAAATTTAGTTAAACCTGGGGGATCGAGCTTCGCTCGCTCGAACGATGGTTATCTGAGACAATCCAATGGTTTTGGATTTTCGGATTTAAAAAAATACGAAACAACCCAATCAAATAAAAACTCGAACAGTACCACTAAAGAAAAACCCTTAGACAATCAAAACAAATTTTTTTCAAACAAACCTGTAAGCCAAAAGATCAAAGAGCAATTCCCACAATTGAATTTCCCAAGAGAGCAAAATTTTTTAAGTACCAATGAGCATAGCGAATATCAATCAAGCTGTTTTCCTCCAATTATCCCAAACGATCGAACGCAGTTCGATCCCCCAAAAGAATTCAATTTTATTAATCAAATTAATAATAATTTTCGTTCATACGAAAATGAATTTGCTTTTTTACGTTTGTTTAATTCAATTAAACTAAAAAATAATGAAAAACAATTATTCGATCGAAAAACACTTTTTTCAAATTTAAAACAACTAAATGAATTGCATTTTCCAAAAAAAGAAAGTTTAGATTTTTTTACTTCGTCGGGCTTTACGAAAAAACGTTTTCAGTTTGAACCTCACATTGACTCGGTTTTGAACGTATTTCAATTATGTGAATTGAACCAAATGAATTTAATAAGTTCGCCTGAAGCTCAAAATGAAACCAATTGCGAGAAGCGCAATTTCGCCAACCAATTAAGCGAGCGGAGCGAAAATGCGGAATTCCCTCAATTGAAAACACTCGTTAATTCTAATCTGGGGGATCGAACTGCGTTCGGTCGTAAAATTGCAGCTTTAAATGATTTTGCGCAATTATTAAAATATCAAAAAAAATTAATAAGTTTGGTTCCGCCGAATACAGATGATAAGACAAAAGTTATCAAAAAGCCAATCGAGCGACACGAAGTGAGCGAAGCAAATCGAGGGAAGCGTAATTACCCCAGTGAGATTCCCCCAGCGAAAATTGTTTATCAAAAGCAAAAATTAAAAACAATAGATTTTTTGTTTCAATGGATAGCTTACGAAAAACCGTTAGAAACAGAATTTTTGTTAAACGAAAATAAATGGTCGAAAGGATTGATCGAAGGGCAATCAAATTGTTTTTCTATGGGGTCTATGGAGTTTCGTTCTAATTGTGAAAATTGGGATCATTGCACTTCACCGAAAACAACTTCGCTTTCTCCCACTTGGGAAAAATTATCTCCGGATATTCGTTTCAACAAAGAAAAATTCAGCTTTTCTGAGCTCGTTCAAATGATCGAGCGAAGCGAGATCCCCCACATTGACTCGTCTTTTTCTAACAATTTTATTTCATTAACAAATTCGCTCCGCTCATTTGCTTTAAAAAATATTTTGAAATTACGCTTTAAAGAAAAAAATGCAGCCCACAATAGTTCTGCTTTGCTTGAATTAAGAAAAGATCAATTCAAAAGAAAATCAATAACTTTTCAAAACCTGGGGGATCGAACTTCGTTCGATCGTTCGATTGATCAAAACTCAATACCTCCGATAGTTAATGAAAATGATCAAGCGGAGCTAAGCTCAATTCTATCAAATGAGCCGATGGATTCGAAATCAATAGCACCCCCAAGCGTTTTTCTTTTAAACAAAGTTTCTCCAATTGAGAAAAGCTCAATTTTCGGTAGTGAACGAAGTGAAATTACCCCAATTAATGAAAAATTTTTAGTTCAACCAATTGATATTGGCTTAAAACGATTAATAGAAAACCAATCCCCCCGATTACAGGAAAACTTATTACCAATAGCAAGATTGGGCGTAGCTCAAACAGAGCAAAGCCAACTACGCCGAGTACTCGAAGATCGAGGGACGCGTAGCGAGCTCGATCCTCTAGATCGAGCGCAGCTCGATCTCACAAAACAATCCCCCCAATCGACTCGATCAGAGATCGAGCTGCTTCGCGGCGAAACGAAATCCCCCCAAGCACATTTTTTTTATAAGGGCGGACTAAGATCGATTCAATTAGCCTTATGGAGTATTCATTTAAAAAACAATTCAATGTTATTGTCACTAATCCAAAATGAACTTTGGACTAATTCTTTAACAATGACTGAATCTATTAATAGGACAAAGCGGAATTCTGCCAGCTTCAAAATTGACACTTGGTTAAATATTTTAAATTATTTGTTTGATTTAAAAATTTTAAGTTGGATTAATAAATCCCATGTGATGTTACTAAAACCAATGGAGTTTAATGACCCTTTCGATCAAGCGAAGCTCGATCCCCCAAAAGATCAAAAATCATTTTATAATGGAATTTGGACATCAACCTGGGGGATTGCGCGAAGCTCAATCGTTTTGGAAAAGTTTCAAAACTCAAAATCGTTCGATCGAGCGAAGCTCGATCCCCCCCAAAAATTGATCAAAGATCAATTCCCCCAAAGACGCAACTTATTCCAATTTAGTGAACCATCAACGACTCATTTAACTAAAAAACAAACGTTCAAAAAAAGCGGAGGTTCTTACGACGTTTATCCTATATCTGGAGTAATAAAATTAAACCGATTGAGCGAAGCTCAATCCCCAACGTTTGGTCAATTTTCTATGACGTCATCAATTGGTCCTTTAAATTATAGACAAATTCAGCGAAGCGTAATCGAGCGAAGCGAAATCCCCCCAATCCCTCAGAATTTCGTTTCGTACAAAAATAAAAAACGAAATAAAGGAATTTTACTTCGTCCAATTGATACTTTTATCCCAAGTTTATTTAATTCAAATGAAGTTCAAATTACACAAAAAGTTCTAGAAAGTGAAATTCCAAAAATTTTACGTATTCAAAAAGCCAAAAAACAATTAGATCAAACAATAACAATTCAAAAAGAATTATTGACTAAACCAATTAAAATTAAATCCAAATCCTTATTTTTAAGTAATTGGAAGGTATTTCGCTTGGGGAAATTAATCGAGCGTGGGGAATCTCGCTTCGCTCGATCGAACGAAAGCCAATTGATCCAAAAACAATTTCCCCAATTTAATTCAGGTAAAACGAGCGAAGCTCGATTATCCCAATTGTTTTTCGATCAATCATCTCAAAGTTATTTTGATATTCCGATTGAGCGGAACGAAATTACTAAAATTGAACCAATTTCATTGTTAAAGAAAAAAAAGTTAACTCAAAATAAATTTTATAAAAATTTAAAAAAGAATAGAAACAATGGTTTGGAAGCCAAAAGTCATTTATTGTCTTTATTACAAAATAAAAAATTTTTAAAAAATACAACGATATTTCCAAATTTAAAAGATAACGACCATGGTAGCGATCCGTTGGGGGAATCTCGCTTCGTTCGATTGGACAACAATATCTTATTTAGTTACGTCCAAAATTCAAATCGTGGGGGATCGAACGAAGTTCGATCGAGCGATAATAAAGTTTTTACTTTCGATCGAACGAAGTTCGATCCCCCAGAGCTAAGGGAAAAATTTTTTGATTCAGTACTGGAATATAAGCTTGAAAATTACTTGGAAAAACTAGGCAATTGGGCGCGAAGCGTGCAATCCCCTTTGATCGAACAAAATTCGCTCATGCCCCCTGGGGGATCGAGCTTCGCTCGATCGATCGAGGGTCGCGAAATCTCCCCAATCCCACCCAACGAAATACTTCCAAGCTCAATTTCCTCAAACAATTCCACAAACGATCGAGCGAAGCTCGATCCCCCAGATTCACTCGAACTTACTGAGCGTAGCGATTTCGAAACAAATGTGGGCTTTCGATTGCGCGAAGCGCAATCCCCCAGCCCGAATTTCCCCAGCTCAAAATTGAATACGGCTTCGAGGGCAATTGACTCTAATTATTTCGAATTTCTAGATCAAAAATTAATAGAATCGGATCCTGAAGCAAGACAGAAAAATGAGCATAACTCCTTAGCTAATCAAAAAACATTAACCGATTTTGCGAATCGAAATTCTCCCGAAGATCTGGGGGATCGAGTTTCGCTCGATCGTTCAAAAAAAGACACATCATTTAATAAACTTGAAGACCGATTGATCGAAAATCAATCTGGGGGATTGAGCGAAGCTCAACCTGAAGAATTGAGCTCACTACGCGTCGATCAATCTTCGCACTCGAGCGAAGCAAAATCCCCCAAAACAAAATCCTCTACGTCTGAAATCACGTTAAATTCAAATAAATATTATAGTGTGTTACAAACACAACAATGGGAGTCACAAGATCATTGGGAATGTTTCCTTACTTATATGACGGAAAATCCAAAAAAAATGGATTATCCAATTTTTTCCTATAGAAAACAAGCTTTACCTAATCAAACACCATTAACCGGTGGAGGTGCTATTCAAAACTTATTAAAAAATTATGATTCTCATACTCATCTACCTCTATTAGACAAACATATTCGTATTGTGTTACTTAATCTAAACTCTCAAATTCAAGAATTAGAAGAACTTTTAAATTTTGAGTTTTTTAGTCGCGATCTTTTTATTAAAATTTATACAAAACTTTGTGGATTAAGATCACAAAGAACAAAAATATTAAGAAGATTGAAATTAATTCGAAACTTTAGACAATCCAAACTTCATCCGGAATGGATGGTATTATCTATATTACCTGTACTTCCACCAGACTTAAGACCTATTGTTCAGCTGGATGGAAATCAAGTAGGAGTATCTGATATTAATAAATTATATAAATTAGTTTTAGTTCGAAATCAACGAATTAAAAAATTACGACAAGGTATTTATTCAATAAATAATTCTATTGAAATGCGCTATTCACAACGGTTACTTCAAGAAGGAGTCGATGCTCTTCTTTCAACCGGAAAAGTGGGAGCCAATTCTGTTTCTGGTTCATCGAAGCCCCCTTTAAAATCTTTATCCAATATTTTAAAAGGAAAAAAAGGAAGATTTCGCCAAAATTTATTAGGAAAACGGGTAGATTATTCCGGTAGATCTGTAATTGTTGTCGGACCGAAGTTAAAAATTCATGAATGTGGACTTCCTAAAGAAATGGCTATTGAATTATTTCAACCATTTTTAATTCGACGTTTGATAAGCCAAAAAATAGTTAAAACAGTTTTAGGCGCAAAACGGTTAATCCAAGCAAAAAAACCAATTATATGGAATGTATTACGTCAAGTATTACAAAACCACTTAATTCTTTTAAATAGAGCGCCAACTTTACATCGTCTAGGTATTCAAGCGTTTCAGCCAAAATTGATTGAGGGAAGAGCTATACTTCTTCACCCTCTTGTATGTACTGCTTTTAATGCGGATTTTGATGGTGATCAAATGGCTGTTCATGTTCCACTTTCTTTTCAAGCAAGGGCAGAAGCTTGGAAATTAATTTGTTCTATAAATAATTTATTGTCTCCTGCTACAGGACAACCTATTGTTGTTCCGAGTCAAGATATGGTTTTAGGTTGCTATTATTTAACCACAAATGATTTACTTTCAGAATCCAAATATACATTATGGACTTATCAACAAAAGCAAGCTAAAAAAGAGCTTCAATCTAATAGGTCAGAGCCCAATCTTGGAGATCGAGCTTCGCTCGATCGTTCTGGGGGGATTGATCTCGCTACGCCGCGAACTCGATCGGAGATCGAGCTGCTTCGCGGCAGCTCGATCTCTGATCGAGTCGATCAATCTTCTTTAATTGAGCTAAATCGAGTGAGCGCAGCTCACTCGATTCCGAAGAACCCAATTGATCCGATCGAGCGACACGAAATGAACGAAGCAAACTCGATCCCCCCAACATCAATTTCTTCAATACCTTCCCCATTTTTCTCGTCTTTGAGCAGTCAGCCAAAAACCCTTTTAACTAAAGACTTTCCTTTTGGCAACGTGAAAACATCTCTATATGGTTATTATTTTTTAAATTTTTCTGATGTTTTAAAAAAATATTCTGAAAATAAAATAGATCCTCATATGATTGTATGGGTTTCGTGGAATAATGATTTTGAAGACAATGCTCAAAACGAGCAACCATTAGAAATTCGAATTCATTCAATTGGGTGGTTTACTAAAATTTATACAAAATATCAGGCTTCTTTTGATTTAAAAGGTCAACTGATTTCTCAAATTATTCGAACCACAGCTGGACGAGTTGTTATGAATAGCTTAATAAATAAATAATTAATAATTAATAATTAATTGTCAGTCAATCAATAGCCCATTTTCAATAACACAATGAGCTCGAAGGCGGGGAGCTTTGCTCCCCAAATCCAGAGCTCCTCCAGAATGACCCGGCTTTGGGACTTCGGGGGGATCGAGCATAACTCGATCGGAAGTTCCTACGTTAGCAGTTTATATATAGGTACCACAGAATGCTTCACCTGAGCATAGCTCAGGCTGCCCTGAGCATAGCTCAGGCTGCTTTGCGCCGGAGCATAGCTCCCGGAGCATAGCTCCGGCTGCTTCGCGCGGCTGCTTCGCGCCAGTTCGGGGCGCTACGGTAAGTGGTTAAACAAGTGGAAGGGTTACGCTAGTGCTGCTTACATATAAAACAACTGCATAACATTGCCAAGGTGACGTGAGAAATGCGTTTTAGCAGGATTCACACTACCATCAAGGGGTAAAGTGGGGGATTGCGCCCGCGCAATCAGGTTCGCTCCCTTGCATGAGATTTAAAGGTAACTTTAGCCCATGAATGTCAACATATTCGTTTTATCAAGTAGTAAAAAACCGCTTATGCCCACACATCCCGCACGGGCACGGCAATTGATTAAAAAGGGAAAGGCCAAAATTTATAAGTTTCATCCATTAACAATCAATTTAACTGAACGCAACCAAGGAAACATTCAACCTATAAAATGCAAAATCGATCCAGGTAGACAAACTACAGGAATGGCCTTGGTTGTTCAAGGCAAAAAGCAAACAAAAGCCGTTTTAGGTATTCATTTAAAACATAGAGGTCAAAACATTACCCAAGCATTACTAAGACGAAGGGCTCTTCGAAGATTTCGGCGATCAAGAAAAACTCGTTATAGATCACCCCGTTTTTTAAACCGAACACGGCAAATAGGGTGGTTACCGCCATCGATTTTCTCGCGTTTAAATAACATAGCCAACTGGGTTCGAAAGCTCCAATTTTTGGCACCCTTAAGCACTATTGAAGTTGAAAATGTTAATTTTGATATACAAAAACTCATATAAATATTGCCGTTTACTGCAAAAAACTGATGGTTATAACTATACTTAGTCAAGTTTTTTTTTCAGTGACGACTAAATTGGAACATGGCTAGGGAAATTGCTCGCCCTTTGGGCGAGCGATTGGTTTCAACTTCCATCGAGGGTCGCTCGAATCCCCAAGCGATTAATCGAAGATTGATCGAGCGTAGGGAAGATTGCGCGCGCAATCCCCCAGATTGTGCGAAGCACAATCCCCCAGATTGATCGACTCGACTCGATCAGAGATCGAGCTGCTTCGCGCGCAAAGCGAAATAAATCCCCTAGACTGAGCTTAGCTCTTTAGTTCAGCCTCAAAATAAATTGAAGGATTAAATAAATGAATCAATTAGTTTTTTTCGTTTGTATGGAAAAAGAAAACCATGTAAAATACGCAATGCTTTACAATAATAATATTCATAATTTTTTATTTTCTTATCAAAACACACACTGGATATCTAATGAAACTAATTGCGCGAAGCGCAATTATCCCAATCGAGCATTTAATGGAATTACATATATTAAAAAACATCGATCGAAATCGATTGCGCAAAGCGCAATCCCTCACATTATGAAAAGAACAATTGCTGTGGTAGCAGCGCAAAGCGCTGTAAACCACAGAAGCGCCATTCCACCAACTAACGCAACTGGGGGATCTCGCTTCGCTCGATCGAACGCGATTTTTTCTTTTTCTATGAATTGGGAAAATTGCGCTTCGCGAAATTGGCTCACTAGGTCGTTTGGGGGATCGAATTTCGTTCGATCGATCGGAATCGAGCGATTCAAAAAAATTGCTTGTTTTGCTTCAACTCAACAATCTGGGGAGATTGATCACGCTTCGCGTCGAGTCGATCAATCTGGGGGATCGAACTATGTTCGATCGATTCTTCGGAATCGAGCGGTGTGGGATCGAGCTTCGCTCGATCCCACAGGAGCCTCGATCAGAGAACGAGCTGCTTCGCGTCGTTCGATTTTTTTTAATCGTTGTTTTGATAAAGGTCGATTAAAAGCTTTAATTACATGGTATTTACTTTGTTTTGGTCAAAAAAAGACTGTTGAATTAGTCGAAAAATTAAAAGATTTAGGCTTTAGTAATGCAACAAATGCTGGGATTTCATTAAATGTTGATGATTTAAAAATTTCTCCAGCTAAAGCGTCATTAATTCGAACTGCAGAATATCAAACATATTTAACCTCTGTTGAATTTGAAAAAGGAAATTTAACATCAATTGAGCGTTTTCAACATCTTATTGATACTTGGCATCGTACTAGTGAATTGTTAAAACAAAATGTTATTGATTATTTTAAAACAACTGATGTATTAAATCCCGTTTATATGATGGCATTTTCGGGTGCCCGTGGTAACATTTCTCAAGTACGCCAATTAGTTGGAATGAGAGGTTTAATGGCCGATCCTCAAGGACAAATTATTGATTTTCCTATCCAAAGTAATTTTCGTGAAGGATTAACTTTAACAGAATACGTTATTTCTTGTTATGGAGCTCGTAAAGGTCTTGTTGACACAGCTTTAAGAACAGCTACTTCAGGGTATTTAACACGTCGATTAGTCGATGTTGCCCAACATGTAATTGTTAGTATTGAAGATTGTCAAACAAGTCGCGGAATTCTATTAAATGACCTTGTTTTAGGAAATAAAGTTATTTTATCTCTTCGAGCTCGATTAGTAGGGCGTGTACTTGCAGAAGATCTTTTTTCAGAAAAAGTTCAAATTGGATCACGAAATCAAGAACTAACAGAAAATGACGCTTTTAAAATTAGTCAAATTCGTACACAAGTCAAAGTTCGATCACCTTTAACATGTCAAGCTAAAAATTCGGTTTGTCAATTTTGTTATGGGTGGAGTTTAGCAACTAGTCATTTAGTAGATTTTGGAGAAGCCATTGGGGTTATTGCTGCTCAATCCATTGGTGAGCCTGGAACTCAGCTAACTATGAGAACTTTTCATACTGGTGGTGTTTTTTCCGCTGATATTATGGATCAAATACAAGCTCCTTATAACGGTCAAGTTCATTATAAAAAACCTATTGAAGGAAGTTTAACCCGAACACCTTATGGCAAAATTGCTTTTTTAACAAAAAATGCAGGCCAATTAATAATAGTAGACGAGCGAAGCGAGTCCCCAGGATCTCCCCGATTCCCCCAAGAAATTCAAATTTCTCCTTATACTCTTTTATTTGTTCGTCATAAAGAACAAGTGGTAAAAAATCAATTGATTGGTGAATTTTCATCTTTGACTGCACAAAAAAATCAAAGCATCAAAGAACAAAAAAATATATTTTCCGAAATTACAGGTGAAGTTTTTTTTAATAACGTTTTTTTATATGAAAAAATAATTCATCAAAAAATAAAAAAACAACAATATTTATTATCGAAAGAAATTATACGTGAATCTGCTTGTTTAGGTTGGGTTTGGGTTTTATCTGCAAAACGTAATTCTTTAACATGGAATTTATTTCCAAACTCGAAAGATTTAATTTTTGAATCTCAACGTAATCCAAAATCAATAAGCAATAGTAGTTACTTACTTTCAATAAATTCACATGTTCCGAAATCAGGAGCTCATAATAAAAGTTTTGGATTTTCTTCAATATCTGGGGGATCGAGCTTCGCTCGATCGTTAGTTAAAGAAATTCCAAATTTAGGAGTTATTTGTTTAGATGGTTGTATTGATTTTTCTTTAGGAGAAAAAGTGCGGGAAGCACAATATCTAGAAGAAAAAAAAGATTCAAACGATCGAACGCAGTTCGATCCCCCAAATTTTCGAAAATTTTTGAAAGGACCAGCTCACACGAACGATCGAACGCAGTTCGATCCCCCAGACTTCCGTAATAATATAAGCGAAGCCAATTGGGCGAGCGAAGCGACACGAAAGGAGCAAAGCAAACGCAATTATCAGAAAAGTATTTCACCAATCGAGCGAAGCTCAATACCCCCAAAAAACCTTATTTTTTCATTTTTACTAACAAATATATCATATAATAAATTTAATTATTTTATAAATTTAAAACATCCACGTACGATCGAACGCAGTTCGATCCCCCAAATCCAAATACCTTTTATTGGCAATAACGTGCAATTTCAACAATCGAGCGAAACGATATCGCCACGATTTCCCAAAATCATTTTCGAAGAGAAAAAATTTCATCAATTAATTCGATTGGGACACGACCAATCGGCAAATGAGGACTTCAACCCGAATTCTCCCAATGAAAGTATAAACCCGAATTTGCCCCATGAGGGAAGCGAATTTATCCAATCGAGCAAAGCGCAATCGATCAAGCACAGCTTGATCGATTCCGAAGGATCCCCCCAAACTCAATTCCCCCAATTCATGTTTTTTGGCGAGCAAGATTTAGTAGCAATGCCTTATTTTCAAATTCAAAATATTCAACCTGGGGGTATTGCAAAACAATCGGTTGAATCAACTGAGCCAAACTTTCTGATGTTACTTTCCGAACAATCGAGCCGATTGTTTGAAAATCCATCCCCCCGATCGAGCGAAGCTCTATCCCACCAAGCTCGATTTCCCAAATCAATACAAAACAAAGAAAAGTGGGATAATATTGCGACTCGAAATGCGAATAAAAAAAGCAAATATTCAGTCAATAAAAAATTATTTTTACAACTTTTTTCTTTAATATATAAAACAAAAACAAGTGGTTTTTGTTATTGTGAAAATTTTTATATTAAACATAAAATTATCCATTTACCTGATTGTTTCGTGAAACCAAAATTTTCTACAGGGGTAAACAACATAAAACGAATGAGCATATCCACTGAGCGAAAACAATGTCGCGAAGCTCAATTCTCCCAATTCACCAATTTCGACCAAGTTCACAATGGAATACGCTCAAAATTGCCAACAAAACGAAGCTCATTTAAATCCTTTTCATATTCAAATCAAACATCTGAGTCTTTACTAGTTTTCAAAAAACGTTTTTTATTTATATGTTCTTACTTTTTAAAAATGCCTTTTTATTTAAATAGCTTCGAAATTCAATCGGGCAGATTGTGCGAAGCACAATTCCCCAGATTGCGCGAGCACAGCGAAGCGCAATCCCCCAGATCGAATGAAGTTCGATCTAGCGCATTTTCGAATCAATTAAGTAGATCGACTCGACGCAAAGCAGCCGGAGCTATGCTCCGGTCAGAGATCGAGCTGCTTCGCGGCGCAGCGAAATCGCCCAAATTGCGCGAGCACAGCGAAGTGCAATCCCCCACATCAAATATTATTGTAGGTACTGCTTATCTCAATTATTTATGTTCGAAACCTCAACTTCATAAACAAAATGGTGTTTTATTTATTGATTTTTCTTTATATTCACAGTTGGATTCTTTGAATTTACAACCTATAAATAAAAATAAAGAAAAAATTTTTTCAAACTGTTTTTCCCGTTTTAACCTCTTTTTTAAATCAAAAAAAACAAATGGAAGATTGTGTGAAGCACAATCCCCCAAAACTAAAAAAAGAGTAGACGAGCGAAGCGAGTCCCCCAATGAAAAAATAAATAATGTCCCCGATGATCGCATTAATGTTACTTTGCGAAAATTGAGTGACCGTAGCCAATTGTTATATGACCAATCAAACACTAAGTTTTTCTCTAATCGGGAAAATTCAAATTTGGCATTATCTTCATACGAAATAATGAATCCTATTCGATCTTTTGTTTTTAAAAATTCAATCTTGGGATTACGCAAAATAAAACACAACGTCTTTCCATTAAGCGCTTATAAGCGCGTAAATAAAAATTGTACGTCTTTTCCAATCGATCGAACGCAGTTCGATCCCCCAAATGCAATTGGTTTCTCAGAGACAAAACCGATTTCGCCTAGTGATCGAAGATTGATCGACTCGATCAGAGATCGAGCTGCCGCGAAGCAGCTCGATCTCCGATCGAGTTCGCGGCGAAGCGAAGAACAATCCCCCAGATCAATCCCACCGATTGAGCGACACGCGATCGAGCGAAGCAATATCCCCGCGAATTTTTCACAATACCAATTCAATTTTCCAAAAATAAAAAATTGGGCGAAACTCAATACTCTTGAATGTCGTTTTTTTAAGCATTTCAATTCGGATTTATTAACCCCATTAATCAAAAACTCAATGTCTTGGGATGCCATTGAAATTGAGCACTTGCGCTCAATCAAACCGATCCAACCGATTGATCAAAGATCAATACCCTCAAGCGAAAGCACTCAATCAAATTTACTTTGGAAGAATTTTGTTATGCAAAATTGGTTCCCATTGCACGAAGCGAAATTCCCGCAAACAAATAATTTAAATTCGACTAATCCAATCGAGCAACACGAAGTGAGCTTCGCAAACGTAGTGAGCGAAGCAAGCTCGATTCCCCAAAAAGAAAAACAATTAAAAAAGGTAAAAACTACTAAACAAATATATAAAGCTATAACTATTCAATCCAAAATAAAACAAAAAGGTATGTTCGATCGAACGAAGTTCGATCCCCCAGAGGAACCGAAAATTGATTTGGCTACACTCAATCATAGAAAATCAATAATTTCTGTGAGGAATTCAAAAAAAGTCTCAGTTTTTGCAGACAATTATGGACAACACTACACAATTGGTCGTAAAGAAAGAAATACTATTAAAAAATCTTCTAGGTCTTTCCAATTGAGCGAAGAGAAATCCACAAAATTGAATGAGTCAATAAGGTCAATGGGGGGGAACGAGCGACCCTCGATAACCGCGTCTAATGGCTTCAGCGAAGCTTTCTTTAAATCTTCGTTTGAACAAAAACCAATTGCGCGAAACGCAATTCCCCCAATGCCTATATCCACTACAGCGAAGCTCGATTCACTTAATCGAGTTTCAATTTTGTCGCAAAGTGTTAACGATTGTGCGAAGCACAATCCCCCAGATGCTTCGAATTTGAAACAATGTTGGAATAATAAAAATTTTCATTGTTTTATTGTTGAAAATCGTCAAGGTTGTATACAAAATTTTAGTTTTAATTTTGATGGTTGGGTAACTATACAACAAACTATCAAAAACGAACATTTGATCGGTCGGAGCCGTTTATCTCAAATAAATCCAAAGATTGACTCGATCGGAGATCGAGCTGCTTCGCGGCGAAGCGAAATTCCCCAGAACGAATTAATTGGGCGACACAAAGTGAGCTTCGAGAACGAAGTGAGCGAAGCAAGTGAAATACCTCAAAATAGTTTAAATAGTCTTTGTATTCGACCAGGTTGGGTTTATTTTCCATCTAATCAAGTAGGTTCTCAACAATTAATTTGTGGTCATAAATCAACATATTTACTGGGTGCCCATTTAATTGATGATATTAGTTTCGATCAACAAATGGTTTATACTGAATGGATTTCTGTTCCGTTAATTAAATTCGCTTCAAGCAAAAAACTATGTTTGACTATTAACAGTAATTCTGAAAAACCAATTGAGCGCAGCTTAACTTCCCCAATTGACTCGATCAGAGATCGAGCTGCTTCGCGGCGAAGCGAGATCTGGGGGATGGAACAAAGTTCGATCGATCCAATTCGACCAAAAAACGAAAAAACCCAATTGCGCACAGCCCAATTTCCACAATCAAACGCAACTCAATTTGGGGGATCTCACTTCGCTCGATCGTTCGAAGCCTCAACAAAAAAAACCCAAATTATTTCAGTATTCATCAGCAAAACAGGTCTACCAAAATATGTTTTTTCTTACTCAAAAATTGATAAGCTTTTTTCATCGAATCAACCAAAAGTTGATTCCCCCAACCTAAATTCGATTAACCCCAATGCCTTTTTTGGAGAATTTCGCTTCGTTCAATCAGTGACAACTTCAGCAATAAAAATATTACTATTGTCCTTGTTTAATACAATACCCCAATCATTAAAAGACAACACTTTTAGAAAAAATACAAAAACAAACATCAACTCGAGTAATAAAATTGAAACGTTTTTAGCCAATCGAGCGAAGCTCGATTCCCCGAATTGCGCGAATAGCAATTCCCTCAATAATGAATCAAAACTGATTGACGAAGTTCAATGGAGATTCGTTTGTGGTTTTCAAAAATATTTAAAAAAATTTTCAAAATTTTATTCAAATAATGATGACCAATTGAGCGAAGCAAGATTCACCCAACCAATTGATCCGATCGAGCGAAGCTCGATTTCCCCAAGAACAATTCCCCCAATTGGCTTTAAAAATTTAATAAAAAATCAATCCGCTTTTTCCAAGGATGACATACAACGCGCAGATTCGAAAGATTTTGAGCAAAGCTTTATATTTTTTGTTTCCAATTCATATAGTCGTTTTTGGCCAAAAAAATCTTCTTTTCCACTTTTTATAATAATTCGTAAAATTCATTCCTATCCGATTTTGTCAAAAACCTATTTTAACAACAAAATTTATCAATCAATACAAATGAGCAACAAAAACCGCCTTAAATTCAATAAAACAACCAATTGCGCGAAGGGCAATTCCCACAATTTTGGTATTCGACCAATGAACCAATTGATCAAAGATCAATTCCCCCAACTATTTGATTTACGAAAAACACAAAAAGGAGAAACGATCGAGCGAAACGAAAACCCTTCAAACGTTCATTTCGATGGAGCAAAGCAACATTTTCCAAAACAATCGAGCGCAGCGAGATCCCCCAAACGAAATTTTCTTTATATAAAACAAAAAAATACAAAACTTATTTCTTTATTGCCTGGAGTTCAAATAAAAATAGTTCCAAAAATTCGTACTCCAATAACCCACATAAAAGAAAAATTCACAAAAAATTTGAATTCTAATGAATCCAAATTCTCTGTTGCTCAATTTGGTCGATTACATCCTACTAACGAAGCAAAACTAACACAATCGCAATTATCTGAAACTTTGTTTCATTTTTTAGAGGTTAACCAAATGAAACCATTATTAAGATCTTCCTTAAAAAGTAATTTCTCTTTTAATCGAGCAACTATTTTAATCCGATCAAGTGAAAGTCTTGGTTTAAACACCAATACGCGTGTAAGCGATCATTTAGCAAGCGCTTCGCTTACTAAGCTACGCACCAATTCACCAACCAAAATAAAGGGAAACCGAATGATCAAAGATCAATGGACCCAATTTCCACAAAATGAAAAAATGTTAACAAATGATCAAAACTCATTTTATAATGAATTTTTGAAATCATATTATTGGTTATCATATTCTTCAGAAACACTCAAACCTAGCAAAGTTTTTTCAAATTTAAAATTAACAAAACAATTAACAGATTTTTTTTCTCAACCAAGTTTATTAATAGATAACAAAAATGTTTTATCTGAAAAGCAAAAATTAAATATTAATAAATTAAAAATTGAAATTGGTGGAATTGCGCTTCATGCAATTGAGTCAGGACCACAACAAATACATCTGGGGGATCGAACTGCGTTCGATCGCATGAGCGAAAATACGAACGAAGAATTAAGTGATAATAAACGTGTAAATGATCAAGTTTTAAACAATTCAAATCGTTCACTCGACGACGAAAATCCACCAATTGAGCGTAGCGATTCTTTACTAAACGAAACAAGCTCAGTTATTCGATCGCAGATCGAGCGAAGCGAAAACCCACCAATCGAATACAACAATCGATTGCGCGAAGCTCAATCCCCCAAAGATTTTCAAACTTATATAGATCCAAATTTTCGGTCTGGGGGATTTGGCTTCGTTCAATCTTTTTTTAAAAAATTGAATAAAAGACAGTTGTCGTTTGTAACTCAAAAATATTTTGATCAACAAGATAGTTTGAAATATAAACCTTTCAATTTTTTAGATAAACAACAATTTGTTGTTTTGTTAGAAAAAAATTATAAAAAACATGATTTTGTAGAAATTAACAATCACTTTTCGGGAGATCGAGCGAAGCTCGAGCCCCCAGATTTAACATCAATTAATAAAGAAAACTTGAATTTAAATAATATTTTGACCAATATGAAAGAAGATAAGATTGCAAAATTGATTCAAAATATTTTTCCACTTAAAGCTTATCACTCTTTAATTTTTTCTAATGTTCATTTTCTAAACTATTTAAAACAAGGCCAATTAAGCGAATTTAGGTTCAAAGAATTGAAACAAAGGGACCATTTAATCGAAAATCAATCGGGGGGATTGATCAAAGATCAATCGCCCCGAACGTCTTGGTCAAAGACTAATTCGTTTGGATTTGATCAATCAAAGCGAAACTCAATCAACTTGAATTCTCAATTCTTGAATAGTAAATCTCAATTAACTGTGAATCTTTTAGCAAAACATCAAAATATGTTTGTTAATTTCTCAACATCGTTGTTCAATTTCGGTCCAATGTATTTAATGAATTTATTTGTTTACGTTCAACCATATAATGACACACAAAATGTGAATTTCAATTTTTCTTTACGCATGAACAGGGAAGCGTCATTTTCTCAATTGAGCACAAACCAATTAATCAAAGATCAATTCCCCCACTTCTCCCAAGCCCAATTTTCTGAATTTTTTAGGAATGAAAGAAGCGAAAACTCTCCAAAAACAATGGAGCGTAAGAGCGAAGGATTTATCTCGCTACACCGCGAAGCAGCTCGACGCGAAGCAGCCCGATCTCTGATCGGGCGCGAAGCAGCCGCGCGAAGCAGCCGGAGCTATGCTCCGGGAGCTATGCTCCGGTCTCCGATCGAGTCGAACAATATCCCTAATTATTCAAAATCAATTTCCCCAAACCCAATTTTTCCATTTGTGCGAACCACCTTTTCTAAATTATCTCAATCGTCTTTCTTGACGACGAAGGTTAATAATAAAATTAATAATTTGGGGGATCTCGCTTCGCTCGATCGTTCGAAACCAACTAATGAGAATACTTCTTTAAAAGCAATCGATCATAATACAATTAAAGATTTAACAAGGGAAGTTTTACGTTTAAATAAGAATCATCAATCTCAAATAATAACATTAAATGAATCGGATCACATATGTTTATCTACTTTTTCTAAAAAACCTTTAATTACCTTAGGGAATTTTTTACAAAAAGGATCAGAAATTGCTGAAGGTGTAGGTTCCACTTGCGAAGGTCAAATAATAAGTATTCAAACTTCAAAAATCACTGTTCGACATGGAAAACCTATATTCTTTTTAAAGGGAGGAATTTTTCACGTTAATCACGGAAATTTCGTAGATGCAAAATCATCATTAATTACATTGTCTTATCAACGATTAAAAACGGAAGACATTGTTCAAGGGATTCCAAAAATTGAAGAATTTTTTGAAGCTCGTCAAACTGACCAACTTCATTTGTTTTTTGAAAAAGCGAAAAATCAATATGCATTACCAGAAGCTGTTCGTAAAAGTTTAGAAATTATGCAACAAATAATTGTTAATGGTGTTCAATCTGTTTATCAATCTCAAGGTGTTAATATATCAGATAAACATGTTGAAATTATTGTTAGACAGATGACTTCTAAAGTTCGAATTGTTGAGGGAGGAAATACGGGTTTATTAAAAGGCGAACTTGTTTTATTAGATTGGATTGAATTAATAAATTTCGGAACATACGGTAAAAAAGCTCAATATGAACCGGTGATTTTAGGAATTACAAAAGCAGCTTTAGAAACAGAAAGTTTTATTTCAGCTGCGTCTTTCCAAGAAACAACAAGGATTTTAAGTAGAGCTGCTATTGAAAATAAAGTTGATTTTCTTCGAGGTTTAAAAGAAAATGTAATTTTAGGTCATTTTATTCCCGCTGGAACGGGATTTTCACGTTTTTTTTAATAAAAAAATGTGAATAATTGCTGTGGTAGCAGCCTCGATCAGAGACCCGATCAGAGACCGGAGCATAGCTCCCGGAGCATAGCTCCGGCTGCTTCGCGCGGCTGCTTCGCGCCCGATCGGAGATCGGGCTGCTTCGCGTCGGGCTGCTTCGCGTCGAGCTGCCTCGACGCAAAGCAGCCGGAGCATAGCTCAGGCTGCTTCGCGGCAGCCGGAGCTCTGCTCAGGTCAGAGATCGAGTTCGCGGCGAAGCGCTGTAACCACTGAAGCGCAATTCCCCAAATTCTTATATGTGACCAATGTCAGTCAATTACCCATTTTCTTTTGAAACTGAGCGTCAAGTCGGGGAGCTAGCTTCGGTAATCGAGCGAAGCTCGATTGGCTCCCCAAATACAAGCTACCCACTGAGCCGGTTAAGCGCTTTTAAAAAGTTCCTACGTTAGTATTTTATAAATAGTTACCCCGGAATAATTAACCTGTTCCGGGTTCTACAGTTCGTGGTTAAACGGATTGAGCGAAGCTCAATCGCCCACAACAAAGGGGTTCGTTTGAGCGCAAGCGAGCGCAGCGAGCGCGCGAAGCGCTCGATTCCCCAGCTAGTGCTGTAAACAAAAAAAACAACTGCATAACATTGCCTAGGTGACGTATTGCATGCTAGCCAAGCATGAAATTTAAGTTAATTTTTATTAATAATATATAGGTTTGATGTAATTGCGCGAATCGGAATTGCCTCAGTCCTAAAATCCCCCTTCTGAACACTCATCCAGTACCGGCAAGGCAGTTGATCATAAAGGAAAAGGCCAAATTTTATCGGTTTAATCCATTTACCATCCTTTTGACTGAACGCAACCAAGCAAATATTCAACTTCTAGAATGCAAAATCGTTTTGGGTAGTCAAACGACAGGAATGCCGTTGGTTGCCGATTGCTCGAACAAAATTGATCGACTCGATGCGAAGCAGCCCGACGCGAAGCAGCCCGACGCGAAGCAGCCCGACGCGAAGCAGCCCGACGCGAAGCAGCCCGATCTCTGACCCGATCGGGTCTCCGATCGGGTCAGAAATCGAGCTGCTTCGCGGCGTAGCGAAAATCAATCCCCCAAATTAATTCCCCCATGGCCAAAATCAAACGAAAGTTGTTTTAGGTATTCATATAAAACAGCGAGGCCAATTGATTTTGTAGGATCTCGCTGGTGGGATCTGATTCGCTCACTACCTTCAGCTCACCTTTGTGTCGCTTCGCTCGATTGGCTTCGCCGAACTGCGTGTGCTTAGCTCACTTCGGTGGTGATTTAACTGAATTCAATCGGTCGTTTGCAAAGCTCACTTTGGGGGGATCGAACTTCGTTCGAATGGTCTCGCAATTGGTTGTAGAACTATTGGCTCGTCAATTTTTTTTAGTTAAACAATCAAGTTTCGCTCGATTCCCCAGCGATTGACCACCAACAAAAAAAAGCCAAGCGATATTAATTCGATAAAAATTGAAGTGGAATTGCTCGTCAACTAAAATGGACAAGTGATTTTTCGAATCACTTTTACACAAAAATGTAAGAGCATTTTTATTCGTCTAATTTCATAAAAAATTTTCCTACTTGCTTTTTTTTTTTTATGGCTAAAATAATCATTGGGCTCATAATTTTGTAATCTGAACTTTAAAATCATGTCAGAACATTATTTAATATGGAGCAGCATCAATAAAGATTTAGTTTAGACAAAATCTATGAGCCCGTTAGTTATTTATTAACAAAAGTTTTTATATAGTTTAATTAAAAAAAACCTGGATCAATTAATAGCCAACACATAATAGAAAAGAGACGTCAAAACTTCATCATAGACTCCTAACTAAATTTTTTCAGTGAATAAAAGTGTATAAGAATTTTTGATATTTTTTGAATAGGGCGGTATAGCCAAGTGGTAAGGCCGTGGATTGCAAATCCTCTACCCCCAGTTCGAATCTGGGTGCCGCCTTTATTTTTTTAGAAAAACTTAATTAAAGTACCTTGTTCTTTTAATAAAAAAGCACGCCAAGCGTGCGAAGCAGTTATCATAAAAAAAAGTGACAGGCAACACTAAATATACAAAGGTTCAAATCATCGAGAAAATAAGCTTCCATTTTTTGGGTCTTCATTCTTTTCATTGGCCCTTTTATTCAATAGAAAAACATATAATAATTTGTTATTTATTTGTATATACTGTATTTCTAGTTTGACCTCAATTAAAAAAAAAAACGAGTTTGATTGCAAAGCCTTTAACTTGGGTTGGGGGGAAAGAGGAGATTTCGCTTCGCTCAATCGCATTGAACTATTAATTTGAAAAACCAAATAAAAACTAATCAATATTTTTTTTATTTAACAAAAAAGGTTTTATTTAAGTCAAAACCCTTAAAAACAAAAATTTTTTTTATTTTAGTAAGTTAAATAATTTACTTTAGAAATACAAAAAAAAATAAAAGCAAGTGAACTAAAGTTTAATAGTAAAGAAAATTTCAATTAGCTAATTGATTCACTGAGCGAAGCCGGTTGATTGGAAATCCATCGGGAGGATTGATCTTTGATAGAGCTTCGCTTGATCCCACCGATTGAGCGAAGCGAAATCTCCCCAAACCGTTTCCCCTATTTTCCTAAGATCAATTTAATCAAAAAAGGTTTCAACATAAAATTTGGAAAAAATCGAGCTTCGCTCGATTCCGAAGAATTGGAAAATTGAAAATAATTTTTTTAGACTTTAATAAGAAACAATAATGAAGCGGAGCTCGGATGAGCAAATACAAAAAGCATTCAATAAAAATTAAAGAGTCATTCAATGTTGTAAAACAATTAAGTAATCGTAAATTCATTCCCTTTCCGAATAAGCCGATACATCGAAGATAAAGCCCCGGAATCCAACGAAGCGATATTTTTCCAAGCTTAATCTGGGGGATTGATCCTTCGGAATCGATCAAGCTGCGCTGGGGGTATTGCGCGCAAAGCGCGCAATCGGATCGATTGCGCTTTGCTCGATCAATTTTTTTATTTCATTAATTTGTGTTAAATTCAAGAAAAAATCGTTTCAATTTTTGAGGCAATTTTATTAATTTTTCATAAATTGGTACAATTCTGGGGCGGAAGGATTCGAACCTCCGAATGGCGGGACCAAAACCCGCAGCCTTACCACTTGGCGACGCCCCAACTAAAAAAACATTAAACTATAAAAAATATAGTCAATTTTGTAGTTTTTGTCAATCATATTGTATTTGAAAAAAGCTGAAATAAAGTCGAGACGCTGTGGCTAGAGAGCTTAAGGAGATTGAGCTCGAAGAGCTCAATCAAAACAAGCTTCCGTATCTAAAATTAAGGGAAGCAAAAGGCTTTTCGGAAGTTCCCTTGAAATTTCATGCAAGGGAGCCAGATTGCGAAAGCGCAATCCCCCAGAACCCACAACGGGTGAAGCATTCTGGGGTACCTATATATAAACTGCTAACGTAGGAACTTCATAAGTCCCTCAGCTGGGTCAATGGAACTTGGATTTAGAGAGCGAAGCTCCCCGCCTTCAAGCTCATTTTCAATTTGAAAATGGGTCATTGACTTCGTTCCAGTGTAAAAAAAATTTTAATTTTTTAATTTAGTTAGACTACTATTTTTATTACGATTGCGCAAAGCGCAATCCCCCAGATTGCTGCTTCGCAATTCAACTTTTTTGTTATTTTTTTACCCCCAGGGGGATTCGAACCCCCGTTCCTTCCGTGAAAGAGAAATGTCCTAGGCCTCTAGACGATGGGGGCTTTATTTATATATATAAAATATATATATTTTTTTTATTTGTCAACTCTTTTTTCGATAATCGTTTTTCATTCGGTTGAATTGTGGTAATTGCGCGAAGCGCAATTAGTTTCGCATATTTGGTTGTAGACTAAGGAGCGCAGCAAATTTTAAAAACGATTTTAACGCGCTCATTCCTTTAATGAACAAATGGAATTCTCTAAAATAAAATAAAAATGTCAAAATAAAAAAAGAAAAATTAATTGGTGATCAATCGAAATAGCTCGTAAACTTTGGTTTATGAAAAAACGAAACGCGGTCAAATTCAATTTCAATGCAATTTGGCAGATAGTGAGCTCAGTAGGAATCGAACCTACATTAGAAACTTAGAAGGTTTCTGTCCTAATCCTTTAGACGATGAGCCCATTTCAAATTGAAAAATATTTCAAATATATAATAACATTTTTTTTATTAATTGAAAAGATAAACGAAAATTTTTTAGACTCTATTTTTAATAAAACGTTTTACGAAGAATGTGGGGGATTGATCTCGCTATGCTTGATCAATCTTCGATCAATAAAAGAAAAAATAAAATGATCAATTGATACAATGAGCGAAGCCGTGTGATTTAATATTGGGGGGATTCTCGCTTGGGGGGATTTGCTTCGTTCACGACCTAGGGCTTTTCGCTACGCTGCGCGTTGGCAATCAACCTTTGGCGCGAAGCAACTCGATCAGAGATCGAGCTGCTTTGCGCGCGAAGCAGCTGGATCTCTGACCTGAGCATAGCTCAGGCTGCTTCGCGCCGGAGCATAGCTCCCTGAGCATAGCTCAGGCTGCTTCGCGCGGCTGCTTTGCGTCGAGTCGAGTTGAAGCCACCGACTCGATCTCGGGGCGCGAAGCAGCTCGACGCGAAGCAGCCCGACGCGAAGCAGCCCGATCTCCGATCGGGCGCGAAGCAGCCGCGCGAAGCAGCCGGAGCTATGCTCCGGGAGCTATGCTCCGGTCTCTGATCGGGTCTCTGATCGAGATCGAACTCTCTACGCTGAGGGATCGAGCTTCGCTCGATCCCAACTACTCGATCTTCGCGAAGCTCACTTCGTGTCGCTTCGCTCGATCGTGGGATTGTTTTAAAATCAATCGGCTCGATAAATTTCTATAATTGAGTTTCGCTAGGTCAAATGAGCTTCGCTCATTGGAGCAGCAATATGCGAAGCGTAGCTCTAAGCTCATAAAACCAATTTAGTTTCGCGTGGGGGGGCATTGCGATTCACTCAATGGGGAAAATATATCAAAGATGACTCGGCTCCCTTAATTGTCAAAAGTGAGCTTCGCTCAATTAGGTCGATTGAGCTAGAAAAGCTCAATCGATTTAAATTTTGATTGATTAATGTTTTTGTACTGAAAAAGAAACATTAATTTTTTGAATTTCATGAGAGCGTAGTTTTTCATATCTTAAAAGATAATCAGCAAAATAATCTAATAAGTCTCGAGACGTATCAAAACGTAAAAAAGACGTATTCACACTATTTAAAATAATTTTTTGAAAAATTAAATCCCGATCTAATTTCGAAAAATCATTCCAGTTCAACAATGTATAGTTTGAAAACGTTTTGTCAACGTCTTCAACCGAGCTTGAATTGATTGGTTTCTGTTCGAAAAATTCATTTGTATTTCGTTTTTCATGTTGAATGAACATAAAATCATTACTTTTTGATGTTTCAATAAATTCATAAAAATGAAAAGAAATAGTTAAAAAATTTGGATTTTCAAAAGAAATTTGTAAATAAGACGATTGAATATTCGAATTGGTTACTGAATAATGTGTTTGTTGATTTTGATAATAAGAGTCAGAAGGGACGTATTCTTCGTTCCAATGTCGTTCATCAGGATCTGGTAAATAAACACGATACCAATCTAAACGATTTTCAAAATCTCGAAAATGATAAGTTATTTGATTTTGCCACCAAGCACGTGTTAACCATTTTTGATAATTCGGATTTTGTCGGAATTTTTGAAAACCGATTTCTTTAGAAAATTCTTTTTCAATTTCGTTTGATAACTCCAATAAAAATTCAATTTCATTTTCTTGATGAATTTCTTGATATTGACGATTTTTTGGTAACTTAATTGACGTACGTGTTAAGAGTTTTTTAGAGTAAAAAGACCATTTATCAATCATTGATTCTAACAGTTGTGTCGCTTGTATTGTATCTTGACACGTTAAAAAAGATTCAAATAAGTAATATCTTATGTTTTTTAAAGAATTTGGGGGATTGCGCTTCGCGCAATCGAAAGACGAAGAAATTAATTTGTTTGCTCGATTGGATAAATTCGACTGATTGGTTGAATTAAATGTTGTCTGGTTGTTGAATTCTTGTCGCTTAGTGGTTATATGAACTTTGTTATATGGAACCTCATTTAATAATAAATTAACTTTATTTATTGTAGATTGAACGCTCGGATAATGAGCGCTTTCGCGATCATTAAAATTAAAATGGCTTGTAGATTGATCGACTCGATCGGAGATCGAGCTGCTTCGCGGCGTAGCGAAGATCAATCCCCCAGGATTTTCGGTTAACTTACTCGATTGAGGGAATCTCGCTTCGCTCGTTTGGATTAAAAAAGGATCTTGACGTCGTACATTTAAAGAAGAAAAATTGTTGCAATTTAAAGAAGCTACGTTGGGGTAATTTGAGCTGAAGCTCTCATTGGGAGAATTCGGGCTGGGGGATTGCGCTTCGCGCAATCGAAAGCAATCATTTGTTTTTTCAAAATCAATTAAATAAGACGAAGACGCATGTGCTTCACGTATTTTTTCAGATTGAGTTGATAAAATAAAAAATTCAGCTCCTTTACCTGATAATAACGAAATTATATAGTTTTCAAATTCATAGCAACGAGAAAAATGTAAAAAATTCATTGCGTAATCGTGAGTTAATAAGTTTCCAGATGAAAATTTTCGAAGGTTTTTGAGTTTTGGCCATAAATTTATTAATGCTTCACGTGAAAATTGATCAAAAAAAGCTCTACCCGCTTGATAATAACTAAGTTTTTTCAAAGTTTCATTTTTTAAATACGCACTAGACAATGGATATTCTATGCTTTTTTCAAAAATGGGTAATCTATTTAATAATACTGAAGCGTTCGATCGAGCGAAGCGAGATCCTTCATATTGAGGGAATTGAGTTTTGTTAAAATGACTTGGGGGAATTGATCTTGGTGGGATCGAGCGAAGCTCAATCGGATCAATCGACTCAAATTGCAGCGATTGATCGAAGCGTTTTTCCACCGATTGAATCGTTTGGTTTTCGCTCGAATGCAGTTCATGCAATTCAACTTGGCGAAAGTTTTTTTGAAGCATTTGGTTTAATTTATTCATTGGTTTCAAACTCAAACTGTATTCAAATGTTTCCGAAAATTGGAAAGTTGACGAACCAAAATACGAACCATTTAAAGAAGATGATATTAGTAATATCTCGCTTGAGTAAGTGTATAAGATTTCGTTTCGCTCAATCGTATTGGGAATTAATCTTCCTTTAACCCAATTTGGAAACAATCCAAAATTTAATTGAATATTTTGAATTAGATCAAAAATAGTAAAATGAAATTCATTTAAAAATTCGACAAAGTTATGTATTATTGTCATTTTTTTTGATTTTTGATAGTTCGATCGAACGATGTTCGATCGCCCAAATTTCAATGAATTTTCGTCAATTGGAAATTCAGAGCTGTAATCGGAAAGTCTTTCAACCTTTGGCGCGAAGCAGCTCGATCTCTGACCTGAGCATAGCTCCGGCTGCTTTGCGTCGAGTGAAACTTTATCTAAATTGAATGAGTATGGCTCTTTATTTACAAACGAGCTTCGCTTAATTTGTAAAAGTTTAATTCTGTAAGCAATATCCAAATAAATTTCATTAGTAACCAAACTTGTTGTATTTGAGCTTCTTTCTGGTGAATCTAGCGAAGCTTGACCTGAGCATAGCTCAGGCTGCTTCGCGCCGGAGCATAGCTCCGGCTGCTTCGCGTCGTAGTTTGGTTCAATCGATTTAATTAAATCGTTCGATCGAGCGAAGCGAGATCCCCCAGGAGAAGAATCATTGTATACACGCTCATTGGCGCTCAATCGACTTAGTATTGTTTCATTACATCGATCGAGCGAAGCGAAATCACCCAGATTGGGGGAATTCAGCTGCGCACAATTGGTTTTTAAATTTTGAAAAACAGTAAGAATTTCTTCTTCAATTGAGTTTGAAGTTATGTATAAACTGAAATCCATTTGGGTTGATTGGGCTGGGGGGATAAAGCTTCGCTTGATCGGTTGGAATGAAGTTTCGCTCAATTGGTTGGGGGAATCCAGCTTCGCTCGATTGGGCGGAAATTTCACTTCGCTTAATCGATCGAACGCAGTTTGATCAACCAGGTTCGATGACTTTTCGCATAAATTTGGGAAATTAGGGGGGATTTCGTTTCGCTCAATCTGCTCCTGTGTCAACAACCTTTGGTTGTTGCCACAGCAATTAGCCAATTGTTTTTGAAATTGATTAATTTTCGTTTTTAATAATTTTCCAAAAAAAAGAATTTTTTTAATTCGACCTCGGTTTTTTTGGTAAAATTGTTTTTCATTATTTTTAATATCTATAAAAATCGAACCCGATTGGAGATCGGGCTGCTTCGCGCCCGGGGATTGAGCTTCGCTCAATTGATTCAACTGGGTATTTATTAAAATCCGATCAAAATTCAAATTTAAGACCTGTATATAGGCATATTTATTTTGAAAAACTTCAATTAAATTATTTTTCTTTAATGATTTCGAAGCAATTTCATTTCGCGAAATCGGGGGGATCTCGCTTCTCTCAATCTCTCCAAAATTTCCCGAAGTATTTAACCAAAGAAAACTAAGACGACGCGGATTTTTTATATTTAAAACCGAATGCGCTCTGCTAATTCGGAAAATTGAGTGGATTGAGCTCGAAGATTTCAATTGACCCCGGATTGGTCGTTTTGGTGTCATTGGGTAAATTGATTTTCGATCAATTGGTCTTTGCTCAATAAAATTAATCGGAGCGATTGCGCTTCGCGCAATTTGCTCGGGGGATCTCGCTTCGCTCGATCGATTTTCAATTCTTTTTGATGAGAAAACTGAACCAACTCGATCAGAGAGCGAGCTGCTTCGCGTCCATGCGTTAGTGTTTGGATCGCTTCCGTGTTCATTAGTAAACGAATCAAAAGGCGCTTGTGCATTATCCAATTTCTTTTCGCTTAATTCACTAAATTTTGGGGAATTGCGCTTCGCGCAATTGGTTCTCTCGGGATTCGTGAAATCGTTTCGCTTTTTGATCGATCGATCAAGCTTCGCTTGATCTCCCAAACTTAATAATTTCATTAATTGAAATTTGGATTTTTGGGAATTTGAACTACTTACAGCATCAATACCATATTCAATTGTTTCAGTACTATGTTTCGTATTTTCTAATATTGCTTGAATAGCTGATCTATTCATAATTGCAGATAAATGTGCTGCGCTTAAACCAACTGTTCGCGAAGCTAAGTAATCCCAAGAAATTGACAATTCAACTCCTAAATTTTGACTATATAATTTTAAAATATCAATGCGTTTTGTTTTTCCAGGAAGTTTAATGTTCAAAACTCTATCTAACCGTCCTGGACGAATTAATGCATTATCTAAAGTTTCAGGTCTATTTGTCGCTCCAACAACAACAACCCCTTTAAGAGATTTTAGTCCATCCATTTCAACTAAAAATTGTGTTAAAATTGTTAATTGTTGTTGTCTATATTCTGAGGTTGTTATTTGATTTTGAGCTATTTGATTTTCTAACGATGAAGAAGCTTCATCAACCGAGTGAATCGAAGCCGATTGTTTAAATAATTCTTCACGATCAGAGGAAGTTTTATTCGAATTGTTTTGACTAGTATCAATTATTGGTGTCGGAAGAAAATTGTCAAAATCATTATTGAATGCTGATGACGTTCGTTTTTGTTTTAAATTTCGATTATTTGATGAAGATTTACGGGTATAAATCGATTCAATTAAATTATCATTACCACTCGAGTGTTGCATAATATTTTCTCGTTTTAGTCCAATCGAATCTATTTCGTCAATAAATATAATACAAGGAGCCTGGTCTCTTGCCGCATCAAATAGTCGTTTTAAACGGAAATCACCAGTTTCTTGCGTTTGATTTTGTTGACTAATTAATAAACTAGCTGACTGTACAAGAACAGGAACACCCGCTTCACCAGCAATGGCTTGTACAAGTAAAGTTTTTCCTGTTCCTGGAGGACCGACTAATAATATACCTCGTCTATTATTCCAGTAGCTACGTGTTTTATTGGATTCTTGATTTAAGTAAATCGACTCGATCGGAGATCGAGCTGCTTCGCGGCGAAGCTCGATTCCCCCAGTTGTTTTTTTATCCGTTTGATCGAGCGAAGCTTGATCCCCCAAGTAATTTGCGTTCCTATTTACTGCTTTTGACAAAGAAAAATTTTTAGACAATTGATAAAAAACGGTTTGAGGTAATTGAGTGAACGATCGAACGAAGTTCGATCCCCCACGTTTATTTGGTTTTAATATTTGATTTAAAATATTAAATAGAAGTACTGAATTTTTATCATAATTTTTTAAGAACCAAACTAAATCCCCTAATTCAGGAAGTAAATTAGAAACTCCAGCAATATTTTTAAAACGTTTTTCAATTTTTTGAATATTACGTAATTCTTTATGGCTATTAATAACCATATCGAGTTCTAAAAATTCAATAAATTGTGGTGGTATATATTCAATAATGTATGAGACAATTTCAGAACCATAGTCTTTTTTATAAAGATCCTCCATTAATTTCACAACAAAAAAAACAAATGAAATTTGAGTTAAAACCATATACCAGTTATTTGATAATGGTTCCCATATTTCTGAAAAATGACTATGTTTATTTATTCGAATAACAAATTCTCGAAATGAAGACAACCCATATTGCAAAGAAGTATTCAAATCAGTATTGAATGAGCTCCTTCCAGTAGAACTATTATTTTTCAAACGATCGAGCGAAGCGAGATCCCCCAAATTGAGAGAAAGTATTTGATCATGATTTGGTTTCCTTTTTTGGTAAATAATTTGGTAACCTATATTTTGCATTTCACTTGAGGTTAAAGTAGTTTGAGAATTCGTAAAAAAATGAAAAACAATATGTGTCTTTTTTGGTTGAGTTGGCTTATTTGAATTAAACCTATTGAGCGAAGCGAAATCCCCGCCCCATCGAGAGTGGCTCGATTCCCCCAAACAGCTTGGATCCAAATCGCTTGGGGCCTTTGATACTAATGAGCCTTTGCTTTGTATCCCATACATCGGCACAATTAACTGTTCTTCGGAATCGAGCGATTCGATCGAATCGCTCGATTGATTTACAAATGAGCTTAATTCTCTTGGCTCATTAATCAAAGTGGCGTTGTCATAATTTAACTGAGCTTGGTTTAATTGATCTTGGGGTGATCGAGCTTCGCTCGATAAGATCAATTGTTTTTTATTAAATTCCGACCAATCTAGGGGATCGAATTGCGTTCGATCGACCCACGTCATTTTGTGATTTTGAAATAATGACCGGACACGAAAATAATTTTTTTGAGACATAAATGGTAATTTTTCTAGATTCTCAAAAAGATTTGGCCCATACACTGATTCTGTTTTAAGTTGTTCAATTAATTTGGGAAATTTTTCATAAACTTTTTCAATAGATAATACATTTATACCACCAAAGCCGGCTTTATAATTATTTAAATTTGTCCGTAAATACTGTGTTTGGAGCTTGGAATTGACAAAATTGAGCTCTTTGGGGAATTGCGCTTCTGTGTCAACAACCTTTGGTTGTTGCCACAGCAATTGACCTGAGCATAGCTCAGGCTGCCGCGAAGCAGCCTGAGCTATGCTCAGGTTCGCGCCGGAGCATAGCTCCCGGAGCATAGCTCCGGCTGCTTCGCGCGGCTGCTTCGCGTCGGTGGATTCGCTTAGACCATTTGCTCGAGTAAGATCCTTAGGAAATTGGGTTTCACTTATTCCATTATTTTTTGGTAACAAAAACGACATTTCAAAATCGGTATTTTGCAAATTTGGCTTTAATTTTGTTTTTGAAAACATCCTGTTTTGATCCAGCTTATTTGAAATACTAATGTTATTTGGTTGACTACAATTAGTGTAGCTTAATTTTTCCAAATTTGTTTTCTTCCATTGGTTTGTGGTTTGTATTGTCGAATAAAAATTTTTTGGTATCGATGTTATTTTTAGAATTTTTGATTGATATGGTAACGATCGAGCGAAGCGAGATCCCCCAGACGGCATTTGAGCAAAGCTCAATTGCGGAAATGTCGTTTGACTAAAAATATCTAACTTTTTAGTGTTTTTTATTTTTTTAATGATTTTCAACCAATCGATCGAGCTATGCTCGATCCCCACGAACGAAGACGATTGATCGAAAATCCATTTCCCCGATCGAGCGAAGCTTGATCCCCTCAATGAGCTACGCGAATTCCTCAATGGATTGAATTGAGCGAGCGAAGCGAAGCTCAATTCACCCAATTGATTGAATTGAGCGAGCGAAGCGAAGCTCAATTCACCCAATTGATTGGAGCTAACTTCACTCCAATTTTCTGAATTATGGGAATTTTTTCGTTCGTTATTGAATAGTATTTTTTCAAAAATTCGCAATTTTTTTGGATTGACAATAGAACTATCAGGATATTGATAACCAGACATTTTTCTTGGTTGCATAGATAAATCGTCTAAAAATTGTTTAAATTCTGAAATAAATTCCATCGGATGTCTTTGTGTGAAGTCGAGATGCTCATTCGACGCTGGTCTTGATGGAGATTTCGATTCGTTCAATTGAATTGTTTGGATTGACTCAATTGAATAAGACGAAGAAGAATCATTTAAAAGCTGAGTATCGTTTAATTCATTGATTGATAAATTTAAAGGCTCGAGTTCTATTTCTTCATCTAACAAAAAAGGATCTTCATTTTGTTGTTTTTCCAAATCTGATAAAATTGCTTCGAAATCAGAATAAACATATTCGGTAAATATTTTTTTCAATTTTTGTTGAAAATTTTCCAAATTTTCATAATATGCGTTTTTTCGAAAATCTGGGTGATCTCGCTTCGCACGATCGAATCGATCGAGCGCAGCGAGATCGCCCACGTTTGAGTTTTTTAAAACAATATTGCTTATGGAACTCTTGTTATTTTGAAAATCTGAGAAAGACGACGCCCAATCGGGACTTCGACCAATTGACGCCTTAGATATTGTATTTTTATAAGCAAATAACGGAACGGAATTTATAAAATTAGGTTCAATTGTAAACTTTTTACGATTTTTAAAAAAAAGGGTCGATTCCGATGGGGAAATGAAACTTGGCGCAGTGGGAGCAAAGATAAATTTAAAAGGAAATTTTGGACTTGATTTTTTTTCATTATACTTCGATTGATTAAGCTTCGCTTGATCCCCAAAAGCAATTGGCTCAGTTGGAACATTAGGTAAATTTTGAGTGTTAGGTAGATTGTGCGAGCGAAGCGAAGCGCAATCCCCCAGATCGAGCTCAGCGAGATCCCCCACATTATCGCGATTATTGGTGTGCAATTGAGCGGAGCTTATTTCTCCCAATGCACCCAGTGTTTCATTTGTTGCTGTTTTTGGATTGGACTCTACTAAATTCAACCATTGGCTTTGATTTACTTGAAATTCCTTCAATTCTTCTTTTGTCAAGTTTGAGCTTGTGGGAAGTGTTTTTTGATCAATTGGGTCATTTGGAAAGAGTAATGAAAATTCATTTTGGGTAACTTTGTTAAGTTCAATTTGGGGGATCGAGCTTCGCTCGATCGTTTCAAAAGAATTTTCGAGTTTATTTGGTAATTCATCACCTTGATAAACAATTTTTTCGCTTAAAATGAATTGGCTTATATTATGCGATGGCAAAAAACAGAGTTGGAGAAATTTTGTTTCGCTCGATGGGGAATAGCGCGCTTCGTTGTGGTTACAGCGCTTTGCGCTGCTTACCACAGCAATTGGTTTTTGTAAATTCAAATTAGTCGAATTATACAAGGAGTTGTTTTTCTGAGTATTAACGTCATCATTTAAACGCAATTGTGTTAAGTTCGATTTTACGTCTTTTAATTTTTTTACATCATTATTAAACCAATTACTCGAAGCGAAATCCTCCCATCCCGAATTGTTTTTAAAATTCAATTGGTCATTTGAGGCTTCGTTTATAAATAACGAGTTTGGTAGAAATTCCCCAATATAGAGTTGTTTTTGCTTATTTTGCCAAAATGGCTTCATTTCTATATAAAGAAAATCGTTATAAACATCAATTCTTTTAATTTGTTGTTCTAAATAATATTTATAATTTAAATAATTAAATGTTTCCCAAGTTAAAGTGGGGAAAGGTAAACAAACTGATGAAAAATTTTTTCTTAAAAAATAAAAATAAAAATGGTCTTTGTAACGAATTTGAGTGATTTGATAACCACCTATTCCTATAGCTAGTAATGTCAAAATTATTCGAATATTTTTTTGCTCATTAAAATATTCAATAAATTTTTGTTTAGTTTGAATTTTGTGATCATGAACTAATACATTTAATTTATATAGAGTTAATTTCCAAACATTTTTATTAAAAAAGAAAGTAAAATTCATAATTATTGGAAATTTTTGATTTTTTAATAATGGATCAAAAATTTTGGTTAATTTTAGCTTTTTATTATTCATATAAAATTCAAATTTTGTTATTTTTTTTAGAAAAGTTTTTTTTAATATATCAAACAGTTATCTTTTATGAAACACAGCCTTTTCAAATTTTTGGCTTAAAGAAAAAAAATTACTAAGTATAGCTATAGCCTTTTATTTTTTTTACTAAAAGGCAATTTTTAGAAAATATAGATAATGGTTTGGAACCGTTTTTGGGTCACAGGCAATTGATCCAACGCTCCAATACCCCCAAAATCAATTTTCCCAATTGGCCAGTTTTTTTTATTGTTTGTTACACGACCTTTCTCCGGTCGAGGGGGGATCGAGCTTCGCTTGATCGGTTATTTTTCTTTTTCGTTTGTCAGTTTCTGCTTTGGCAAGGGCGTTGACTTTCACCCACTGGCCGGTTAAACACTCACTCGTGCACCATTTTCCAAAATTTCGCTTTAGTTTTTGGAAATCCTTATTTATTTATTAAACGGGCGACGCGAGCTTCGACCCAGTGCATTAATGGTTAATACTGATGGATTACGTGGTAAACAAACCAATTTATCCTGTGAGCGAAGAACATTTTGGGAATTGCGCGCTTCGCTGTTGTTACAGCGCTTTGCGCTGCTTACCACAGCAATTGCTTTTTGTAATGCTTTTTTAATGTTTTATGTAAATTGATCCGATCGAGCGACCCGACACGTAGTGCGGTGAAGCCGATCGAGCGAAGCGACACAAAGGTGAGCTGAAGGTAGTGAGCGAATCAGATTCCACCAGCGAGATCCTACAAAATCAATTGGCCTCGCTGTTTTATATGAATACCTAAAACAACTTTCGTTTGATTTTGGCCATGGGGGAATTAATTTGGGGGATTGATTTTCGCTACGCCGCGAAGCAGCTCGATTTCTGACCCGATCGGAGACCCGATCGGGTCAGAGATCGGGCTGCTTCGCGTCGGGCTGCTTCGCGTCGGGCTGCTTCGCGTCGGGCTGCTTCGCGTCGAGTCGAGTCGATAAATTTTATCCGAGCAATCGGCAACCAACGGCATTCCTGTCGTTTGACTACCCAAAACGATTTTGCATTCTAGAAGTTGAATATTTGCTTGGTTGCGTTCAGTCAAAAGGATGGTAAATGGATTAAACCGATAAAATTTGGCCTTTCCTTTCTGGAGCAACTGCCGTGCTCGTGTTGGATGCGTGCGCAGAAGCGGGATTTTATTAAAAAATCAAACTAATATTTTTTTCAGAAAAATTACCTTCAATCTCATGACGACGAGCGAAGCGAGTACCCCTCGCGCATGTTCTATGTTTCCTAAGCAATGAAGCCGTTTTTTACCGAAGTAGCACTAGCTAAGGGGATCGAGCTGGGAGCAATCGAATCCCTCCGTCCGACGAAATTGAGCTTTGCTCAATCGGTTTAAACACTTACTTACCGTATAGCTTGGAACTGGTTAGTTATTTCAGGGTACCTATGTATTGGCTTGGATCGTAAGAACACGCAATAAGTCCCCTAGTCGGATCAATGTGGGGCTTGGATTTTGGAAGCTTCACCCCCCCTATTCTAGCTCATTTTTGATTAAAAAAATGGGTCATTGCCATTGCATTGTAAAAAATATTGAATGTTTTATTTATATTATTTTACCAAAATAAATAAAAACAGAAAAGTAGAAAACAGTTTTTATTAAAGAAAAAAAAACGAACAAAAAAGCCAACCTTTTATTAATTAATATGTAATAAAGTTAGTTAAGAAAAAATGAAGTTCGTCTGTTCATTCCAATTGAGCTTCGCGTTGCTCGCTCAATTCAAAAATTGACGAAATTCCACCAAACAAAAAAGCTTTTTTCAAAGTTCATGGAAATCACGAAAATCCAAAATGCATTAACTAGAACTCAATTCATAAAACTGTTGTATATATTGGCTTCGAACGTCATAACTTTACGCAGTTTTTTCGCCGGGTCAATGTTGGAGGAGGAAAAATGGAGCTTCGCTCCATTTTCCCAGCTCATTTTTCCATTTTAAAAATGGTTCATTGATTAAATAACAAATGAATTTAAAATACCTACAGCAAAAACTAATAAAAACCAAATACCTAAACCAGAAAAAACAGTACCTTTATTTTCTGTCCAACCGTTAGGAGATGCAAATACTACCGGTACACCTATTACTAAAAGAAATGATAGGCCAATTAATGCAAAAAGAGTTAGTTGGAAAATAAGAGTCATAATATAAATCTCCAAAAAAAATATTTGATTGAGGGTATATTAAAATTATGCTTCGCTCACTAACGAAAATTGAAGAAGCACAAAATCTATCCATTAGTTGAGAAACGGAAAACTTAACCCTCAAATGTGATAGGCTTTAGACAATATGTAATTAAATAACGGTTTTTTTTTCCTATCGAAACCAGTGGCTTCGCTCTGCAACTCTGCTAAAGAGCCGAGCCAGTTCCCCAATTGCCCTTAAACACTAATTTAAGAGCAATTTCACAAAACAAGTTAAACCAATTGTGCGAAGCTGATTGAGCGCAGCTCGATCCCCCTATTGCTGTGGTAGCAGCCTCAATCAGAGACCCGATCAGAGATCGGGCTGCTTCGCGGCAGCCTGAGCTATGCTCAGGTCAGAGATCGAGTTCGCGGCGAAGCGCTGTAACTACAGAAGCGCAATTCCCTCCAATTCCTCAAAAATTTGACAAAATGTTTATGTGGGTCTTTGCTAATAGGTTAAAAAAACGTTTTTTCTTAGTTGGAATTTTTTATTCCATACTTTTTATGATAGCAAAAAAAAAATCAAAAAACTGTTTTTTCTTACTATATGAGCCAATAGCTCTTCTGAAACTTTGTTGCAGAAGAGTCATTTCCAACCTCCAATGTATTTTGGAGCTGTGACTCGGCCTTTCCCAATTATTTAAATCAGGCTTCGATCAACAAAAAGGAATTAGGGAGTATGTATTCGTTTTCGCTGCGGGCATGTCTACTTCGTTAAATTATTAAATTTAAACTGATTGAGCTCAACGTTCAATTTTTTTTAAATCCCAATTTAAAACAAAGCTTATTGGTGAAATAACGCTCCGATCGAAAAATCTCGTTTCGCTGGATCGAAGGAATTTTTTTGGTGAAATTGGGGTTCCGTTTGGCTAAGCTCGGGCAATCAAAGGAAGGGATCTTCGATTAGGCGTCTTCGCTTATTGGCTCAAACGGCTGCGCTTAGTGGATCAATCAGCTGTGGGAATCTCGCTTCTCTCGTTTGGTCCAATTCGAAGAATCTCGCTTTATTCGATTGGTCAATTTTTTTAATTAAATGAGCGAAGCGAATTCCGAAACTCCATTCCGAAAAAGCGTTTGGATGGGCGGATTTCGCTTCTTGCAATCGGGTGGGATCGAGCGTAGCTCGATCGAATCAAAAGTTTGATAGTGAACTTATTCAAAAAAAAGAAAAAAATTTGCATTAAGAAATAAAAATATTTAAAATATTATTATTAGGGTCGTTAGCTCAGTTGGTAGAGCACTCGGCTTTTAACCGATAGGCCCTGGGTTCGAGTCCCAGACGACCCAAAAAAAAATGACAAAAAAAATTTTTTTTCGACTATAGACAATAAAAAAAAAAACTGTTATTCTATGTATATGGCGGACGTCGCCAAGTGGTAAGGCATTGGATTGTGACTCCAATATTCGCGGGTTCGAACCCCGTCGTTCGCCTATAAAAGTGAAACTCTAAAAATAAACTAGACATTAAATCTTTTTAATAATTAATAATTTTTTATTAAAACTAATGGAACCAATTGCAATAAGCGCAATTCCCTCAAGCCAATTGATCCAATGAGCGAAGCGAATTCCCTCAAAAACAATTCCCCCCATTTATTTTCATATTATTTTTCATATATCGAAAAACACTAAATTGGGAATATTGGACATGTTATGAATTTTTGACTTTTTGATTTTTTTCAAAAAAATAAATAATATGTATCATGCGATCGAGCGAAGCGAGATCCCCCATACTTTTACTTTCAAAGCACTAGAGCAATTCAATTTTCGGGTTGATTCAAAATTGATTGAATTTCGAAACCGAAATTGTTATCTAATTGGTATCTAAACGCGATAATATAGAAGATTGAAGTTCCTTTGGAAACTTGTCAGTTTCAAAACGCTATTTTATCCAAAAGAAAATTGCAAAAGTTGGTTTCTCTGATTTTTTTTGTGCATACGCAAATTGGGGGGGCTTGGGTAGGATCTTAGAAATCAGGGGGATTTCGCTTTGCTCGATTGGTTTTTACACCACTTTAGAAACAATTTCAATTTTCGTTTAGAAAAGACAAAAAAATTATTCGAACGTGGGGGATTGATCTCGCTTCGCTCGATCAATCTTCGTTTTAATATTAAAAAAATTGATCGGTACGAATTGATTTTTTTCTTTTTTTAGATTATTATTCAATTAACATTTTTTTTAGCATCCATGGCAGAGTGGTCGATTGCACCGCACTCATAATGCGACTCCTTCGGGACAACATTGGTTCGAATCCAATTGGATGCAATATAGACCAATCCAAATACCACGAAAATCGACAGGCATGCTCAAATAGTCTTTAAATTACTAGGGGGTAACTATTCTAAAATAAAAATCCATAATGGAATTTGGATTTTTTTTTTAATCTGGGGGATCTCGCTTCGCTCGATCGAAAAAAAAATCGATTTTCGAAACGCGATTATTCGGAATCGAGCGAGCTTCGCTCGCTCGATTGATTTTTTAGACTCAATTGCTATGGTAGCAGCGCGAAGCGCTGTAACCACAGCGAAGCGCGCAATTTCCCCAATTGCACAATTTTTTTTATATTAATAGATATAAAAACACAAAAGGAGCTTGGCTCTAAGCATTACTAACCTGAGTTTCGCTTAAAAAAAAGAAACTTCGCCACGCTTATTGGGAAAATGAGATTAGTAGAATTGCGCGCGAAATGCGCAATTAGATATGTTACAATCATAGGTCAAAATCAGCTTAGATCCGCTCATTAGCATTAAGAAAGAAAAAAAGTTTCGCTACGCTCATTTGACTAAAAAAAAACTTCAGATTCACCCAAGAAAAAAAGCTAATTGAGCGCTTCGATTTCAATCGACCCAATGCCACAAATAAAATTATTGATAATTTTGTGTATACACTTTTTTGTAATAAATTGGTTTGGGGTACTGCTTATTAATGAGTGATATAAAACAATGAAATTTTTATAAAAAATACCCTTTTTAATTTTTATGTGCTGTTGTTTCAATCAAAAATTAGGTTTTAGCTTAGCAAAATTCCATTTTTCGGAATCGATCGAAGCTCGATTGTATTAATAGAAAAAATTATTTGCGATCACAATATTCTCTACTACTGTAAAAAATATACTAAATTAAATGAATATAATTCAGCATTGATATTGCTTCTTTTAATCTTGTTAAATTTTTATGTTCAAGTATTTTGTTGTTTTCTCCAAAAAAAATTTATCAAACAAAGACAACATTGTATAGACGGAAAGGGAGGGATTCGAACCCTCGGTAGCCGCGAAGCTACGACGGTTTTCAAAACCGTTGCATTCAACCACTCTGCCACCTTTCCTTTGTTATTAAATATATCTAGTATTAATATTATATCAGGACCAATTATTTGTCAAATATTTTATTTTATCCAACTAAAACATTGGACAAGCATGTTGAAAAGTCAGAATTTGAAGAAAATAATTACTAAGTTTTAGAAACGAAAACTTTAAATTAATAAAATTTTGGGGATCTCGCTTCGCTCGATCGAATAAATTAAAAGCGAAATTTACTTGTCGGAGGGCTGTTGCTTCGCTCAATCGGTTTCACCAAACAAAAATGAAACCAATTCTTCGGAAACGAGCGAAGCTCGTTTGAATTAATAAAGAAATTAATTAAATAGTGAATTAGGAAAATTGCGCTTTGCGCAATTGAGGAAAAACTTCTATTCTTCGGAATCGAGCGAGCTGCGCTCGCTCGATTGACAAAATTAAACTTTTTGACATTTAACTAACTTTTTATTATTTTATATTTGACTTTTTGACTTATTTTGTGTAATAATATTTATTAACAAACTTACAATAAAAATCATAAATAACTAAATAAATCAATGTCATATTCAATTAATTTGAATAAAAAAAATGACGTTTTGATGAATCTAATAAAATTCTGATTTAGGAAAGTTTTGGTATTTAAGCCAACTGAGCTTTGCTCAATTCCTAAAAATGTAAGCTTGGGAAAGTCTATTAATTTTAATAAATTTTAACATGACTGCAATTTTAGAAAGACGTGAATCTTCTAGCCTTTGGGCACGTTTCTGTGAGTGGGTAACTAGCACTGAAAACCGTTTATACATCGGTTGGTTTGGTGTAATCATGATCCCTACACTATTAACAGCAACTTCTGTATTTATTATCGGATTTATCGCGGCTCCACCTGTAGACATTGATGGTATCCGTGAACCAGTTTCAGGTTCTTTATTATACGGAAACAACATCATTACTGGTGCAATCGTTCCAACTTCAAACGCAATTGGTCTACACTTCTACCCAATTTGGGAAGCTGCATCATTAGATGAGTGGTTATACAACGGTGGTCCTTACCAACTAATTGTTTGCCACTTCTTTATTGGTATTTGCTGCTATATGGGTCGTGAGTGGGAACTTTCTTTCCGTTTAGGTATGCGTCCTTGGATCGCAGTAGCTTACTCTGCACCAGTTGCAGCAGCTACAGCTGTATTCATTATTTACCCAATCGGTCAAGGTTCTTTCTCAGATGGTATGCCTTTAGGTATTTCTGGTACTTTCAACTTCATGATCGTATTCCAAGCTGAGCACAACATTTTAATGCACCCATTCCACATGCTAGGTGTTGCTGGTGTATTTGGTGGTTCTTTATTCTCAGCTATGCACGGTTCACTAGTAACTTCATCTTTAATCCGTGAAACTACTGAAAACGAATCTGCTAACGCTGGTTACAAATTCGGTCAAGAAGAAGAAACTTACAACATCGTTGCAGCTCACGGTTACTTCGGTCGTTTAATCTTCCAATATGCTTCATTCAACAACTCTCGTTCATTACACTTCTTCCTAGCTGCATGGCCTGTAATTGGTATTTGGTTTACTTCTTTAGGTTTATCAACTATGGCATTCAACCTTAACGGGTTCAATTTCAACCAATCAGTTGTTGATTCACAAGGTCGTGTAATTAACACTTGGGCTGACATTATCAACCGTGCTAACTTAGGTATGGAAGTAATGCACGAGCGTAACGCTCACAACTTCCCTCTAGACTTAGCTTCAGTAGAAGCTCCTTCAATCAACGCATAAGATTAAATCCATTTTACTCTTTTGTAGTGATTTTTAATAAGTGAGTCTAGTATAGAAGTTTATTGATTTTTTTAGGGGGTCAAAAACCCCCCTAAAAAAATCAATTACAAAAAAACCAAAACTTGACTCTACAAAAAAAATATTTTTAATAAAATAAAAAGGGAAATGAGAAAAGCAAATTTTGAAAAATGGTTTGGAACAAATTTTTATTATTTGTATAAATATATAACATAAAACAAAACAAGTTCAATTTAACAAAAACATTGAGCGGAGCCAATTGATCCAAAAGATATTTCCTCGAAGCGAAATCCCCCGACCGAAGCTCATTTCCCACACATGAGACAGCCAATCGATCGAGCGAAGCGAGATCCCCCAGAACCAATAAGCGAAATCGTTTGATAAAAAAATTCTTCCTACGATTGAATAACGCTTAATCCACGCGTTTTTTCCTATGTTTTAGACAATAAAAAAACCAATTTTTAAACTTTTTGAAAAACAATTGCACAAAAAGAAACTATTTATTATAATCTATATAAAGCAGGGCTTGTAGCTCAGTGGACCAGAGCACGTGGCTACGAACCACGGTGTCGGGGGTTCGAATCCCTCCTTGCCCGAAAAAAATACTAAAAAAATTAAGTAATAATTGATTCAATTGCGCGAAGCGCAATTCCCCAGAAATATGAAAATTTGAATTCGCTTAATGACTTTAAAATCCATTAAAATTGAACTAAAATTAAATCGAGCGAAGCTCGATTTTGAAGAATCGAAATGAAACTAAAGTTGAATTGAAATTTCATTTTTCGATCGAGCGAAGCGAGACCCCCAACGTACATAAAAAAAATTCATTCCAGTTTTCGTCTTTAATTTATATACAAAAAAGCGTATTGGGTTCATTTTCGTAATCAATGAGTACAATGCTCGGAGTCCCCCCCACGGAATAAGAACAACGCGCTTACTTATTTTTCCAATATTCCAAACTTTCTCGAAAATATGGAAATTGCGCTTTTCGCAATTGTTTTTCTTTTGGGGGTATTTCGCATAGCTCAAACGGTGTAAACTGAGCTGGAAATCCATTGGTCGGAGGTATTTCGCTTAAAACAATCGCGGAGGATTGATCTAAAATCAATCGGAATTTTTTGTCTATTATTAATTTTCATTTTTGTTTAATTAGTTTTAATTTATTTCCGTCTCTAAATGAAACGTCTTCATCTCTAAAAAAACAGAATTACTTAAATTAAGCGTTGCTCAATCAGCATTAAAATGAAAAGCTGAGGGTTTTAGAATTACTCTTTCCCCCCCCCCGATTGCGCAACGCTCAATTTCACCCGTGTATGGAAATTGCTCTTAACGTAATTAATATAACAATTTAGAAAAATTTGGTTTAGGAGAACTGAAATTCGCTCCGCTCTCTAAATTGATTGATGGTAGCTCGGTTGAATTTCGCATTGATCAATCGGATTAATAGAAAAATAAAAAAAAATTGCGCTTGAGGGAATCTCGCTTCTCTCGATCGAGGAGTTTGATCTTCGATTAATCGGCACAATTAGCTGAAAAACGTTTTGCTTGGAGTGAAATCAATCATTGAGCGGAGCGAAGCTCAATCACCCGATTGAGCTCTTTGAGCTCAATAAGTTTTTTTGGGGGGATCTCGCTTCGCTCGATCGATTGAATTACGCAATGCAATCGAGCGATTCGAACGATTCCGAAGAAAATGGACTTAATTAATTATTTAATTGCACAATTTTGTCTTTGAAATAATTGCGCAAAGCCCAATTCCCTAAATAAAATGTTTTTCAATAAACAAAATTGGGATTTTTACTTAATAAAAATACAAATAAAATAAAAATACAAATAGAAAATAACGTTTAAAAAAAAAATTCAGTGAGAAGATCGTGCGCAACGCGATCCCCCAGTATACGAAAATCAATTTTCCGAATTGCTCTTTAACTTTGTTGAAAAGCGATTTTTCGAATTGCTCGTAAACCCTAATTGACGAGCGATTCGGAGAATTGCTTCGCTCATTCCAAATGAGAAGCAATAATAATTCAATTTATTTAGTTTTTTGTTTTTAAAAAATTTAATAAATGTTTTAAAGTGTTATTATTTTACTAAATAACTTAATATTGAATAAAAATATAAGCTAAAAATTATAGCAATGCGCAATTCATTGAATTGCGCAATTGCTCGAATTGAACGAAGCAAAATATTCCCCGACTGTTCAAAAAAAATTGCGCAAACAAAGCCGATTGCGCCTTGCGCAATTTTTTTAGCTGATTGATGGAAAAACAATTTCTTTCTTCGGAATTGAACAATGTTCAATTGATTTTAATTGAGCGAACGATCGAGCGAACCGAGATCCCCCACGTCGTAAATCCCGATGGAACGAAGCAATATCCACCCCATTGAGCCTATCCTATTAAAACTTTGACAAAAGTCGATTGATTGATGATTCATTTCCTCAATATCTCAAGATTAATTTCCCCGATTGTTTGATCTGGGGGATTAATTCTTCGGAATCGATCAAGCTTGGGAAATCGACTCGACGCGAAGCAGCTCGATTGCGCTTGGCTCGAACAATCTTCGATCAATCCTTCCGATGGATCGAAGCGAAAGCCCGAAATAAAAAACAAAAAATGTAGGGTGGGGGATCTCGCTTCGCTCAATCGAACGAAGCTCATTAACTCAAACAAAGCGTTTTTCACCCAATTGTGCCAATTAATTATTCGAAGATCAATTTTTCTGATTTCGCTTTGCTCAATCCCCCCCAAGCGTTGTTTTTCTTTCAATTAAGCGAAAATGATTTTTTTCAAACGTTATTTCCTCCAATAAATTCTCCGCTGTTCAATTATTCTATTCAAATTAACTTCAAAATTTGGGGGGATCTCGCTTCGCTCGATCTCGTTTCGCTCGATCAAACGACAATTTTTTATGAATCAACAAGCACGGCATTGTTTATTTTTTAGCCCTTCAATAAAAATTAGAAAAACTGACAAATATGGGATCAAATTGCGCTTCACGCAGTTTATTTTAGTGAATTCTATATGCTCATTCCCTTGAATTTTTTTGATCATTTGAATTTTGAAGCATTGCTTCGCAATTCCTATGATTGATTTCTTTTTCGAATACAAAGCATTTCTAGAGTTAAAAATATTTTTTAAAACCAATGAGCATAATTAATAGAGAAAAGCTCATTTTTCCAATGATCCAAACTAAGTCCCCCCAAAAAAATTGAGAACGGAACTACAAAATAAAATAATGAATTTAAAATTATTAATAGAAGGATTTTTTTTATGAAATTAGCTTATTGGATGTACGCAGGTCCTGCTCATATTGGAACATTAAGAGTTGCCTCATCGTTTAAAAATGTACATGCAATTATGCATGCTCCATTAGGAGATGATTATTTTAATGTTATGCGATCTATGTTAGAACGTGAACGCGATTTTACACCAGTGACTGCAAGTGTTGTAGATCGACATGTTCTAGCGAGAGGGTCACAAGAAAAAGTTGTTGAAAATATAACACGTAAAGACAAAGAAGAACAACCAGATTTAATTTTATTGACTCCAACATGTACGTCTAGTATATTACAAGAAGATCTTCAAAATTTTGTCAATCGTGCTTCTTTAGAATCCAAATCCGATGTTATTTTAGCGGACGTAAACCATTACAGAGTCAATGAATTACAAGCAGCTGATAGAACATTAGAACAAATTATTCGGTTTTATATTGAAAAAGCAAAAAAACTAAACGAACTAGAATTAACTAAAACTCAAACTCCATCTGCAAATATTATTGGAATTTTTACGTTAGGATTTCACAATCAACATGATTGTCGAGAATTAAAAAGGCTTTTAAATGATTTAGGTATTCAAATAAATTTAATAATACCCGAAGGGGGTTGTGTTAAAACTTTAAAAAACTTACCAAAAGCTTGGTTTAATATTGTTCCTTACCGAGAAGTCGGTTTAATGACTGCCATTTTTTTACAAAAAGAATTTAACATGCCTTATTGTGCAACAACACCTATGGGTGTTGTAGAAACAGCCGCATTTGTAAGAGAGGTTGGAAACATTGTCCAATCTCTGTCTTTTGGAGTTGTTACTGAGTCATTGAGCGAACATACGAATACCGATCGGGGAGATCGAGCTTCGCTCGATTCCCCCAACGATTGGTCGGAGCAAAATCCACGCTCAAACTCACAAAATCAAAATGAATACCGATTGAACGAAGCGTCATCCTCTCCAAACCTGCTTTTGAACAATTCACCAATCGATCGAGCTCAGCTCGATCCCCCAAAACGCGAAGACAAAAACCTTGAATATAAAGGAAAACATGAAAACCAATCGAGCGAAGTTCGATTCCCCCAACGAAATTTGGATTGGACAAAGGTTAACTCCCCCAACGAAAAAAAATTCAATGTCAATTTTGAAAATTATATTAATGAACAAACACGTTTTATTTCACAAGCTGCTTGGTTTTCGAGATCTATAGATTGTCAAAACTTAACCGGAAAAAAAGCAGTTGTATTTGGCGATGCAACTCATGCAGCGTGTATGACAAAAATCTTATCTCGAGAAATGGGACTTCGTGTTTCTTGTGCAGGAACGTATTGTAAACATGATGCAGATTGGTTTAGGGAACAAGTTCAAGGTTTTTGTGATGAAATATTAATTACAGATGATCATACTCAAGTAGGTGATATGATTGCTCGAATTGAGCCGGCAGCTATTTTTGGAACACAAATGGAACGCCATATAGGTAAACGACTAGATATTCCGTGTGGTGTAATATCCGCACCTGTGCATATTCAAAATTTTCCATTAGGTTATCGTCCTTTTTTAGGGTATGAAGGTACAAATCAAATTGCGGATTTAGTCTATAATTCTTTTACTTTAGGTATGGAAGATCATTTATTAGAAATTTTTGGAGGGCATGATACAAAAGAGGTTATTACTAAATCTTTATCAACAGATACAAATTTAACTTGGGAAACAGATGGTTTGAATGAATTACGAAAAATTCCTGGTTTTGTTCGAGGAAAAATTAAACGTAATGTTGAAAAATTTGCTCGAGAAAATAATATTACTCAAATTAATGTCGAAGTTATGTATGCTGCTAAAGAAGCAATAAGCCAATAATTTCTAAGATAGTTGAGTGTCGAACTTAATTTTGTTTCTACTTATAAACTATTCATAAAATTTGAATTTATGATAAAATATTAATTAATAAAAATAATAGCAGTCAATAACCTATTTTCAGATTGAAAATGAGCTAGGAGGCGGGTAGTCAATGAATTTTGTGAGATCCGAACTGGGCGGTCGTTCGCGAAGCTCACTCCGTGTCGCTCGATCGGATCAATTCCCCCAAGCTCCAAAAATCTAGAGCTCCACATTGAATTGACTCGGCTTAGGTACTTTAAAAGTTCCGACATTCGATCGACTCGATCAGAGATCGAGCTGACGCGAAGCAGCTCGATCTCCGATCGAGTTCGCGGCGAAGCGAGATCCCCCAGAAGCCAATAAATAGGGATCCATAAAAGGAAAACCTTAGTTTGATTAAAGAAAAAAATATTGTAGTTTGAGGGGGGATTGATCTGGGGGATTGGGCTTCGCACAATCTTCGATCAATCGAATAATTTACTAAAAAATAAAAATTTCGTTTTAATAATTTTGTTTTTTTACTATACTAAATTCGGTGACGCCATAAAAATACTAGTGAACTGTAATTTTTTTTTTGAAAATTTCTTTGTTATTGGACCCATTGCGCGCTTCGCGCGTAATTCTTCCACTGGCCCTTAAACTTGAGTTTAAAAAGCGATTCCGCAATTAAGTCTAATAAATATGACCCCATTGATCGAAGATTGTGCGAAGCCCAATCTCCCAGACCAATCCCCCCGATTATTTTCAATTGGGGTTTATTATGTCAACCATAAGAAACCTTTAGTATCAATAATTTTTATTGATTTTGGTCCCAATTTCTGACTAGCCTATATAATAATATTTAAAATTTTTTAATAAAAAATGTTAACACTTAAAATTTTTGTTTATACTGTAATTACCTTTTTTGTATCTTTATTCATTTTTGGTTTCTTATCAAATGATCCAGGACGTAATCCAAACCAACGTGTTTAAATTTTTTAAATTTTTTTTTAATTTAACCCGATAGTTCCAAGATTGTGCGAAGCAGATTGATCGAGCGAAGCGCAATCGACGCGAAGCAGCCCGACGCGAAGCAGCCCGACGCGAAGCAGCCCGATCTCTGATCGGGCGCGAAGCAGCCTGAGCTATGCTCAGGTCTCCGATCGGGCGCGAAGCAGCCGCGCGAAGCAGCCGGAGCTATGCTCCGGGAGCTATGCTCCGGCGCGAACCTGAGCATAGCTCAGGCTGCTTCGCGGCAGCCTGAGCTATGCTCAGGTCTCCGATCGGGCGCGAAGCAGCCGCGCGAAGCAGCCGGAGCTATGCTCCGGGAGCTATGCTCCGGCGCGAACCTGAGCATAGCTCAGGCTGCTTCGCGGCAGCCTGAGCTATGCTCAGGTCTCTGATCGAGTCAAGCGGTGAGATCGAGCGAAGCTCGATCTCACCGCTTGATCGATTCCGAAGGATCAATCCCCCAGATTGTGCGAAGCACAATCCCCCAGATTGCGCGATCGCAGCGAAGCGCAATCCCCCACAATCCCCCAGATTGATCCGATTCCGAAGGATCAATCCCCCAAATCAATCCAACGATTGATAGAAACGAAACCCTCTTGAATTAATTAATAAAATTGACATATAAATTTTTGGCATAAATTCATAAAAATAAAATTAATTGTACGAAGTGCAATTCCCACTGATCGAGCGAAGCGAGATCCCCCAAAAACCGAAAAAAAAAGTACTAATTAATCCTAATAAAACTTGAAAATTTTTTCGAATTAATAATTTCAAAAATCTATAGAAGAATAACGGTTCAATCAATTGTCATTTTTAAGCTTCGCTACGCTCTTTTGGAGTATTTGTCTACGCTCAATTGCGATTCAACCTCTGGTTGAATCGGAATCGCTCGTAAACTATCGTTTACGAGCAATTTGAATTGAACGAAAGTTCAATCTTTAATATTGTTCAATCGTAAGCTCAACTCTTTTATGCAAGTTTAAAAGCCGTTATTTCGTTTGATTGAATTTATGGGAAATATCGCTTCGCTTGGAGGATCATACTAACTTTTTTTATTTTCAGTGAGCAAGAAGGGACTCGAACCCTCGACCTTACGTTTCGGAGACGCACGCTCTAATCCACTGAGCTACAAGCTCTTTTTGTTTGAATCCATAGTCATTACACTCGAGTTGATTAGTGATTCTGATTCAACCTTTAGTTGAATCAAAAAAAGTCCTTCAATCGGGGGGGGGGGGGGAGGATCGAGCTGCGCTCGATCGGGAAAATATCGCTTCGCTCAATAGTTGATAGTAGTGTTTTTATTTATTTTTAAATTCTATGCCAATTTTTTTGAATGCTTTTGAAAAAAACGTATTTAAAACACTACTATCATGTTTCCGCATAAGGAACTAAACTATTGAGTTTCACTTGGGGAAATTGCGCTTGGGGATCGTGGGTATATCGCTTCGCTCGAGTAGCGGATTGATCGAAAATCAATCATCCCAAATTCCCGATCTTTACAAGCTTAAAAAAATGAGCACGTATTGACTTAAAGGGTTGAATTAAAAGCGCTTCGAGGGGCGTTACACTTGATCGTAAACTAAAGTTACCGAAAAAAATTGCGATTGAATTGTCGACTGAGCTCATCGCATATTCTACGGTTGAATCGGAATCGCCACTCCTCGACTTTAGTTGACGAGCAGACATTACCTCGAAGTCTATTTTTTAAGCTTATCTTTTCTTAGACATAAAAATTATAGAATTTAAACTGCTAACGTAAAAACACGCAATGAGTCCCTAAGCCGGGTCAATGTGGAGCTTGGATTCGTGGAGCTAAGCTCCCCGCCTCCAAGCTCATTTTACAAAGTAAAATGGGTCATTGACATTATTAAGTTTTTGAAATATTTTTGGAATATTTTCGAAAAATAAAGTTTTAAATTAAACCCCCGCTTCGGCATAACCATTTTGTTTTAACCAAGATTGGGCCTCTAAATAATTTGTTGGAGCTAATCGTATTGCTTCTTTCCAATAATCTGCTGCTCGTTCAAAAAGAATTTTTGAAATTTGTGATTGACCGTTTTCAATTGCCTGTTCTCCACGATAATGATAAATGACAGCAATATTATTTAAAGCTTGGGGCAATGAAGGATTTCTTTCCAGAGCTTGATAATAATATTCTAATGCTCTACCATGTTCGCCATTACTTGTATGAATTAATCCAATATTATATAAAATATAACTTCGATCGTAAGGATCTATTTCTAAACGTAGTGCTTGATAGTAGTTTTGTAGAGCTTCTGCGTATTCACCTTCGGATTGAGCTGACATACCATCACGATAATAACTAAAAGCTTGTTTTTCACGAGATGAGGTAGGTAATAGTTTGACTAAAATATCAGCAATTACTGTAAACGTTTTATCAATAAAATTATCATTTCTTTGTGATCTAGGCATTGGTATTACTTTTTCTCCTTTTTTTTTCTTTGCTTTGATCGCTTTGCGACCGTTTTTTTTTATTGGTTAGTTTTCATTTTGTTGATCGTTTTAAAACTCAATTAATACAATACTCAATAGATCGAACTTCGTTCGATCACCCAGAAAATGAAAAAAATTGAAACAATCGAGCGGTGTGGGATCGAGTGAAGCTCGATCCCACAGCAGCTCGCTCGATTTCGAAGAATTGAGCGAAATTCAAATTTATATTATATTTGATTTATTAGATTTTGCTATAATATTATAGCATAAAAATTAACATTAATAAAATTAGGGGTATTGTGCTTCTCGAAATGTCTGAACTTAAACTGTTCTTGAAGAGCGGCAATTCCGTTTGAACTAAAAATTAAAACACCATTTCGATTGAACTTCAGGTTAATTCGAAATTGGAGCAATTGCGCTATTCGTTTTGGTTACAGCGCTTCGCGCTGCTACCACAGCAATTGGTTTTCAATCCGATTGCAAAGCTATTCGTCCAATTAGGCAATTGTAAACTCTTATTAGTCTGCCAGGAACCAGATTTGAACTGGTGACACGAGGATTTTCAGTCCTCTGCTCTACCAACTGAGCTATCCCGGCTTTATAATTATTATATATAAATATTTAATTTATGTCAATATTAAAATTAAAAAAATAGGTTAATTTAACATTTAAAAAAACATAAATTTTCAATGAATTACTTGAATTTTCAATTTTATTCAATTGCGCGAAGCGCTATTTCCCAGATTTCAAAACTTACAAACTTTATGTTTTTTTTTGATGAAAAAAAAATGCTTGAAAATTTTTTGATAATAATATATAATTAAAGAAAGTAATTTTTAATTACTTTTTTTTTAAGCGATTGATCGAAAATTGCTCGAGCGAAGCGAGATCAATCCCAAATCAATTACGATTCAAACAGAGGTTGAATCGGAATCGCTTTTCGAATCTTTGATTCGACAAGCAATTTCCCCAATCGAGCCGTTTTCGACAGACAATTGATCTAAGATCAATCCCCGCGATTAAAGATCGCTCGGCTCAATCCCCGAAATCACCCCCCCCCAACGAAAAATTAGTGTAATTACGCTTCGCGTAATTGGTTTAATATAGTCAATAAAATTAGACAACCGAAAGCTTTTTAGTTTTGCCTGCTTAACTCAATCGGCAGAGTATCGGTCTTGTAAACCGAAGGTTATCGGTTCGACTCCGATAGCAGGCTAGATAAAATGAAATTCTAAAATTTTAACCAATCGAGCCGATTGATTAAAAATCAATTCCCCCGATCAAGCGGAGCGAGTCCCACCAAACTCGCGATTACCCAAAAACGAAATAGCATTGTTAGAATATATTAAATTAATGAGCTTCGCTTATTTTGAATTGACTTTTTACTAACCAATATTGTAGAAGCTAAATTCAATAACAAACGGATAAAATAGACCATCAATCAATTGGCTTACGTAATAAAAAGCCGCTGTGGTGGAATGGTAGACACACGGCATTCAAAATGCTGCGGGATTTCTCGTGTCGGTTCAAATCCGACCAGCGGCAATTCTTCGGAATCGAGCGATTCGATAGAATCGCTCGATTGATTAAATAAAATGAATACGTATTTTCGACGAGCGAAGCGAGTCCCCCAAAAGTTTTTTTTAGAATATTTAAAATCAAATATTTTTTATTCGATCGAGCGAAGCGAGATCCCCCAAGAACATCCTTTTTTTTAATAGAAATTAAAAAAAAATTGAGCTTCGCTTAAAAGAGCTAACTTCACTCGATTTGTGGGGAACTCTTAATCTGTTTGAAATACGCTTGCTACCCCATTGGCTCAATTGTCTCGCTCAAGAAGGGAAATTGAGTTTGGTGTATCAGAAATATTTCGCTTCGCTGGGGGAATCGAGCTTCGCTCGATTGGATTTGGGAAATTTTCGCTTTGCTCGGTTAATTGGTTTTAATTAAACTTTTAGTAATTGGGGGGATTTCGTTTCGCTCAATCGAGGGGGAAAAGGGATTGAGCTCTTCCAGCTCAATCACTCAATAAAAAAACAAATGAAACGAAACCTATGTCCTTAAATATATAAATAATCGAAGATTGATCGAGCGAAGCGCAATCGATCAAGCTGCGCTTGATCGATTTCGAAAGCTCAATCCCCCAGGTTGTTTGAACTTATTGTACGAAGCCCAATTGTTTGAATCAAATTGAAAAAAAATTTTAAGTTGTAAGAGCTTTCATTGGCTGTAAATCAGTACCAACCTTCCATTGAGCGTCGTTAATTTTACGAAAACTGAGCTCCGACCTATCGATTGACTCGATCAGAGATCGAGCTGCCGCGAAGCAGCTCGATCTCCGATCGAGTTCGCGGCGAAAGCGAGATCCCCCAGATTAAATTTCTTTATTAACCCATAAAGTAAAAAAACAAATAATGAAAAATACCAAAATTTATCAAAATAACTATAATATACAAAAATTAGGAATAAGTAAACAAAGTAGGGAAAATTCATATAAGGTATCGAATTATTTGTCTTTTTCGAAAAAAAAATTAGTTCGAATCAATCAAATATTTTTAATTCAACTTCACAAAACAACTCCAAAACGATTTAATACAGACATTAGTTATTTTGGGGGATCTCGCTTCGCTCGATCGAATAAAAAAAATTTAATATATTCAACTATATTGGTTCAATCGAGCGAAACTCGATTTCCCCAAACACAAAGTGATTCAAACGATCGAGCGCAGCTCGATTCCCCAAAGCTAAATTGGAATGACCAAATGAGAGAAACGAAATTACCTCAAATTCAACCGACTAAGCCGAATAATCATAGTGAATTTAATATAAAAAAGTTCAATCGAGCTTCGCTCGATTACCCCACTGATTTAATTGTGCGAAGATTGATCTCGTTACGCCACGAAGCAGCTCGACGCGAAGCAGCCCGATCTCTGATCGGGCGCGAAGCAGCCGGAGCTATGCTCCGGTCTCCGATCGAGTCGATCAGTCTCCCCAAACGAAGCTCAATTCCTACCATCGATCGAGCGCAGCTCGATCCCCCAGAGTTTAGTTCAATTCTTCTAAAGGAGCGAAACCCTATTGCACCAATTGAGCGACACGAAGTGAGCGAAGCAAGCTCAATTTTTTCAATTGAACATTTTCGCTCAATTCACACAATTGATCGAAATAACATTACCTCAAGCGTGGGGGATCTTGCTTCGATCGATCTATTCGATCGAGCGAAGCGAGATCCCACAGACTCAAGCCAATTTATCCCGAACGAATTTTTTTTCATTTCCGATTTTGATAAGACCACTTTCTCTTTAATTGCTACTGCGTCTGGTTTTTTATTTTCTGAATTTTTTTTGAAATACGTTGACTATCGAATTCTTTTTAAAAACATTCCTTTTTTTATTGGAGGTCAATATTGGAAAAATCAATATTTAATAAATTTATTTTTGAAAAAGCCTAATAACAACGACTGGGTTTCATTTAGTTTTTTTATTGATTTTGTATCCATATTGCCGATCGAACAAAGTTCGATCCTGCACCCTCTCGAGGGTCGCGCAATCTCCCCTAGAGAAATTCCTGCAATTAAATCTGTGATTCAATCGCGTGGTGAAATCTTGCTTCGCTCAATCGAGAGGATTGCTCGAAAATCAATCGGATTTCTTGGGAAAACTGAGCTTCGAGCGGATCAATTGTGCTTGGGGAGATCAGAGGGATCTCGATTGGCGGGATCTCGCTGCGCTCAATTAGGGGGATTGATCTTTGGAAGATCGAGCTTCGCTCGATCGAATCAATCGTATCGTTCGCGTTTCGCTAGATCGGAAAAATTGATTTTCGAACAAACGTTCGATCGAGCTTCGCTCGATCCCCCACAATTCACTCGCTCAATCGATCGAACTTCGTTCGATCTGGGTGATTGCGCTTCGCTGCGCTCGCGTAATTTCTCAGGTTTCAATTTATATCGATTTGTTCATTTCGATTCGCTATATTTTAGATATACAGAATTTCATACCAGCGCACTAAAACTTAGTAATATAAAAATTTCTTTTTTTTAATTAAAAAACAATTGAAATGCCAAAAAATGTTTAACCGACCTCTTTTATTTTTAAATAGATTTGATATAAAACAATTATGTCAATTTTGGAATCTTTCAATATTTCCTGATAAAACCAATAAAAAACTTAAATTTAGACGGAATCGAATTAGAAAACAACTTTTACCTTTGTTAAGGTTTTTTTTTAACCGTCAAATTGATCAAATTTTGTATCAATTTAGTGAAATCACTTTAACAGACAAATTTTATTTAGATTACTTATCTGTTCGTTTAATAAATCAACAATATAAGGACTTTCAATTGAATCAAAAATTCAATTGCGTCCCGAAGCCTTCGGCTTCGGGGAGGCAATACAGTTTTCGATTGAATCCCGTTTGGAATTCTAAATTCAAAAAGCAAAATAAGCGAAGCGCACTTGAACCGAGCGAGCTGCTGTGGCAATCAACCTTGGCGCGAAGCAGCTCGATCTCTGATCGAGTTGAAGCCCCACCGCTCGATTTATTTGTCTCAATCGATTTATTACAGCGACGCTTTATGCCTTGTATTGAAGTATTTAACGCAAAGTCAATTCGACCTTTGCGAGAATTGGTGTTTTCGAGCTCATTGGATTTTTTATTAATAAATTTAGGTAATTTTAAAAACAATATGAATGGCCAAAAAAAATTATACCCATTGAGCGAAGGTCGCGAAGCTCAATTCCAGCAACCAATTGCAAAACAATTCCACCAAAATTTTGGATTTTTACAAAATTTAATAAAAATATGTATGTTCAAAAAAAACTTAATCGAGGGTATTTCGCTTCGCGAAATCTAAAAAATTTCGTTTCGCTTAATCGCTTTTTGATAAACCCGAGTGAGCTTAACTTTAATTGGTTAGAGCCAACATTCCCCAGCCACGCACTGAGGGAATTGAGCTTCGCGACCTTCGCTCAATTAGATTTGGGGGATCTCGCTTCGCTCGATCGAATGGATTTAAAAAAAAACAATTGGGTAGATTGTGCGAAGCACAATCCCCCAAATTGGATTAAACATATGTTAAACTTTCAGAGTCATGCGAAATTCGCCCATTTCAATTTCTTCAGTTTTGAAAAATTGTTCTTTTCGCAATTAACTAAAAAATCTTTAATTTTTGTTTCATCTAGTAATAAACTAAAATTGAAATCCATGAATAATGAAAAAAACACTTTTTATAACAAAAAATTTGATAAATTTTTTATTTATTATATTCCTTTTGGTCTTAGAAAAAGAATTTTTAGAAAAGTTTTTTCTTTTAAATTTGGCAATTAGTTTTGAGGGGATTTTGCTTGGAGATTGTACGAGAAGGATATCGCTTGTGGTCGCGACCCTCGAAAAGGGGCAGGAGTGATTTTGGGGGAATTGGGGGATCGAGCTCGCTACGATGTGGCAATCAACCAACCTTTGGTGCGAAGCAGCTTGACGCGAAGCAGCCCGATCTCTGATCGGGTCTCTGATCGAGATCGAGCTCGCTACGCGTCCTCGATTTTCGCGAAGCTCACTTCGTGTCGCTTCGCACGATTCGGGGGGATTGATCTGGAGGATTGATCTTTCGGAATCGATCAAGCTGCGCTTGATCGATTGGGCTTCGCTCGCTCACTCTTCTTTCGATTAATCGGCTTTGCTCACTTCGTTCGCGAAGCTCACTCCGGGGGAGGGATCGAACTTCGTTCGATCGGTCGCGCAATTGGTTTCCGAAAAGCTTTTTGGGGAATTGCGCTTCGCGCAATTGGCATAAATTAAAAAAAATAAAGTGCATACAAAAAATATTTAGCAATTGGAGGTATTGATCTTGGGGGGATCGAGCTTCGCCGCGAAGCAGCTCGACGCGAAGCAGCCCGATCTCTGATCGGGCGCGAAGCAGCCGCGCGAAGCAGCCGGAGCTATGCTCCGGGAGCTATGCTCCGGTCTCCGATCGAGTCGATCGGATCAATTGCTTAAATAACAAAAAATTGGGAACGATCAAGCGCAGCTCGATCCCCCAGATATTTCAATAATGAAATTTTTTCAAACAACAGGGGGTAGATTGATTGTACGAAGCACAATCCCCCACATGCCTTGAAAGCGAACAAAGAGCCTTATCCATTGAGCGCTTCGCGCTCAATGGATGAGAGCTGATTATTTTATAAAGCGACTACATGTAAAATAGTGGCTAAATTAACCAAATCTTGCTGAAGTTGATGCAATTAAAAACGCAGCGTAAGTTAAAATATAACCCACAGAGAAATGAGCTAAACCTACTAAACGTGCTTGAACAATAGAAAGAGCAACTGGTTTATCTCTCCAACGAACTAAATTTGCAATTGGAGTTCTTTCATGTGCCCACGCTAAAGTTTCAATAAGTTCTTGCCAATAGCCACGCCATGAAATTAAGAACATAAAGCCTGTAGCATAAACTAAGTGACCAAATAGGAACATCCACGCCCAAACCGATAAGCTATTCATACCGAATGGGTTATAACCATTGATTAATTGCGATGAATTTAACCATAAATAGTCACGTAGCCAACCCATTAAATAAGTTGATGATTCATTAAATTGGCTAACGTTTCCTTGCCAAATACCTAGGTGTTTGAAATGCCAATAGAAAGTCACCCAACCAATTGTATTTAACATCCAGAAAACAGCTAAATAGAAAGCGTCCCAAGCCGAAATATCACAAGTACCTCCACGACCAGGTCCATCACAAGGAAAACTATAACCAAAATCTTTTTTATCTGGCATTAATTTAGATCCACGTGCATCTAGTGCTCCTTTAACTAAAATTAGTGTTGTAGTATGTAACCCTAAAGCAATAGCGTGGTGTACTAAGAAATCACCAGGCCCGATTGTTAAAAATAGTGAATTGTTTGTGTTGTTAATAGCATCTAACCATCCCGGTAGCCATAAACTTTGACTTGCAGAGAAGGCAGGACTATTTGTTGAAGATAATAATAGATCAAAACCATATAGAGATTTTCCATGTGCTGCTTGAATCCATTGTGCAAATACAGGTTCAATTAAAATTTGCTTTTCAGGAGTACCAAAAGCTTGCATAACATCATTATGAACATAAAGTCCAAGAGTATGGAAACCTAAAAATAATGAAGCCCAACTTAAATGAGAAATTAATGCTTCTTTATGATCTAACATTCTAGCCAATACATTTCCTTTATTTTGTTCTGGATCGTAATCACGAATAAAGAAAATTGCACCATGAGCAAAAGCACCACACATAATAAATCCTGCAATATATTGGTGATGCGTATATAAAGATGCTTGTGTTGTAAAATCTTGTGCTAAAAACGCATAAGGTGGAAGAGAATATTGGTGTTGAGCAACTAAAGAACAAATAGTACCAACAGCTGCTAAATGTAGACCTAATTGAAAATGTAGTGAATTATTCACTGTATCAAATAATCCTTTATGACCTTTACCTAGTCCACCAGCAGGCGGAGTATGTGCATCTAAAATTTCTCTCATGCTATGACCAATCCCGAAATTTGTGCGATACATATGTCCTGCAACAATAAATAGAACAGCGATAGCTAAATGATGGTGTGCCATATCAGTTAACCATAAACTTTGTGTTTGTGGATGAAAACCGCCTAAAAAAGTTAAAATGGCTTCACCAGCTCCATCAGACGTACCAAAAATATGGTTTGGTGTGTCTGGATTTTGAGCATACACTGCCCAGTTTCCAGTAAAGAAAGGAGTTAAACCTTGAGGGTGAGGTAAAGTTGTTAAAAAATTATCCCAACCTACGTGTTTTCCACGAGATTCTGGAATTGCTACGTGCACTAAGTGACCAGTCCAAGCTAATGAGCTAACACCAAATAAACCAGCAAGGTGATGGTTTAATCTTGATTCTGCATTTTTAAACCAAGAAAGTGATGGTTGGAATTTCGGTTGAAGATGTAACCAACCAGCAAATAAAAATAGTCCAGCGACAATTAATAAGAAAACTGAACCAATGTATAGATCTTCGTTTGTTCGCATACCAATTGTATACCACCATTGATACACACCAGACGTCGAAATATTTACAGGACCTGAAGCACCTCCTCGAGTAAATGCTTCTACTGCAGGTTGTCCAAAGTGTGGGTCCCAAATTGCATGAGCAATTGGTCGAATGTGTAGAGGATCATTTGCCCATTGTGGGAAATTTCCTTGCCAAGCTACGTGGAAAAGATTTCCTGATGTCCATAAAAAGATAATTGCTAATTGACCAAAGTGTGATGCAAAAATTTTTTGATATAAATTTTCTTCAGTCATACCATCATGGCTTTCGAAGTCATGAGCTGTAGCAATTCCAAACCAAATTCGTCTTGTTGTTGGGTCTTGTGCTAGACCTTGACTAAATTTAGGAAATTTAGTTGTCATACGCGTTATAAAAAAATCCCTCGCAAAACTACATTTTCACTTGCTTTATTAACTAAAGAGACTCAAAAGAAAATTGGGGCAATTGATAATTCATCAATTGGTTTTTGGCAATTTTTTAGCCTGAATGCAAAACAATCTCCTCAATGTGACTCGTTTGTGATGTCATCTCTTTAGTGAAACAAATGAAATGAAATTTCGAGCAGGTTCTCTTATAGATTGTTTCCCAAAAATTCGGAAATCAGTCTAATGAGTCCCTAATCAGGTTTGATTTTTATTATTGATCACTTTCAAAGAACGCGATCCAAATCACTTTGAAATAAATTTCAAACTTGATTTTTTTTCACTACAGCTTTGATAGTACTTTTCAAAAAAGCTCTTGAATATGCTTTTTTTAATCAAAAATTGGCATTTCGAAACCACTAGCTTTTGAAACGCAATTAACGAAATGCAAAGTTGACGAAGCAAAGGGTAGTTAAACTCAAAACTTTATTTTATTAAATTTTTTCTTTTAATCGGGGCGATGGATTTCCATTAGTTAGTTAGCTAATTCTATTTAGAGACATTCAACCAAAATTAGCTTTGGTTCTATAGCTCCCTTTCCCCTATTTTGGTCCTCTGAGGAGGCTGCATTTTAAATCAAATTTACCCCTTGAAAAGGCCCTCAAGTCCAATAGTTATGAATCAAATCCATAGGACCAACCGAAAGAAATCTCACGTACTCAGCTCCCAAACCGAGTTCCGCCGCGAAGCAGCTCGACGCGAAACAGCCCGATCTCTGATCGGGCGCGAAGCAGCCGCGCGAAGCAGCCGGAGCTATGCTCCGGGAGCTATGCTCCGGCGCGAACCTGAGCATAGCTCAGGCTGCTTCGCGGCAGCCTGAGCTATGCTCAGGTCTCCGATCGGGCGCGAAGCAGCCCGAGCTATGCTCCGGTCTCCGATCGAGTCTCCGATCGGGTCTCTGATCGAGTCAAATCAACATGATTCTATTTTCTCCGACTAACCAAAACGTCTGCCTATCTATTCTGTTTCGAAGCTCAATTGATACAAAATTGGGAAAATTGAGCTTTAATATATTTCCTCAGTCAAAACGTATTTTGGACTAACGAGGGGGATTGGGCTTCGCCCAATCTTAGCTTGACTCAATCCCCAGCTCGTTTTTTTTAACGTGTTTAGCCTACAGCAATAATACGTGCTAAGAAGAATGACCATGTTGTTGCAATTCCCCCTAATAAATAGTGGGCAACACCTACTGCACGTCCTTGTGTAATACTTAATGCACGTGGTTGAATAGACGGAGCCACTTTTAATTTATTATGAGCCCAAACAATAGATTCAATTAACTCTTGCCAGTATCCACGACCACTAAATAAGAACATTAAGCTAAATGCCCAAACAAAGTGAGCACCTAAAAACATAAGTCCATAAGCCGATAGAGCTGAACCGTATGATTGAATAACTTGTGAAGATTGTGCCCATAAGAAATCACGTAACCAACCATTAATAGTGTTTGCACTTTGAGCAAAGTTTCCACCAGTAATATGAGATACGCCTGACGAACTTACTGTACCCCATACATCCGATTGCATTTTCCAACTAAAATGGAAAATAACAACTGAAATGGCATTATACATCCAGAACAAACCTAAAAACACATGATCCCATGCTGATACTTGACAAGTACCTCCACGGCCAGGACCATCACAAGGGAAACGGAAACCTAAAGTTGCTTTATCTGGAATTAAACGTGAACTTCTAGCATAAAGAACACCTTTTAATAAAATTAATACTGTTACGTGGATTGTAAAGGCATGAATGTGATGAACCAAGAAATCTGAAGTTCCTAAAGCAATTGGCATCATAGCCACTTTACCACCAACAGCAACAACATCTCCGCCCCAAGTTGGAGACGTAGCAGCTAGTGCATTTGGTGCTGTAGCACCCGGTGCTAAAAAGTGAGTATTTTGTACAAATTGTGCAAAAACTGGTTGTAGCTGAATAGCTGTATCTGAAAACATATCTTGAGGACGACCTAATGCACTCATAGTATCATTATGAATGTATAAACCGAAACTGTGGAAGCCTAAGAAAATACAAACCCAGTTTAAATGAGAAATAATAGCATCACGATGACGAATAACACGATCTAATAGGTTATTGTAGTTATTTGTAGGATCGTAATCACGTACCATAAAAATGGCAGCATGAGCTCCTGCACCTACAATGCAGAAACCACCAATCCAAGTGTGATGGGTGAAAATTGATAATTGTGTGCCATAATCCGTAGCTAAATATGGATACGGAGGCATCGAGTACATGTGGTGAGCCACAATAATAGATAACGAACCAAATAAAGCTAAGTTAATAGCTAGTTGAGCATGCCATGAAGTAGTTAAAATTTCATAAAGCCCTTTATGACCTTCACCAGTAAAAGGCCCTTTATGAGCTTCAAGAATTTCCTTAATACTATGACCTATACCCCAGTTTGTACGATATTGGTGACCAGCAATTAAGAACAGTACAGCAATAGCTAAATGGTGGTGAGCAGTATCACTTAGCCATAAACCGCCAGTAACTGGATCTAAACCACCCTTAAACGTTAAGAAATCACTATATTCACCCCAATTTAAAGTAAAGAATGGTGCTAACCCTTTAGAAAATGACGGATATAATTGAGCCATTAAATCACGGTTTAAAATAAATTCGTGCGGTAAAGGAATTTCTTTAGGATCAACGCCAGCATCTAATAATTTATTAATTGGAAGAGAGACGTGAATTTGGTGTCCAGCCCAAGCTAAACTACCTAAACCTAATAATCCAGCTAAGTGGTGATTTAACATTGATTCAACATTTTGAAACCACTCTAATTTTGGTGCCGCTTTATGATAATGGAACCAACCAGCAAAAAACATAGCTGCAGCCATAACTAAGCCACCAATTGCTGTACTATAAAGTTGTAATTCACTAGTAATACCGCTAGCACGCCAAAGTTGGAAAAAACCAGAAGTAATTTGAATACCTTGGAAACCTCCACCAACATCACCATTTAAAATTTCTTGACCAACAATAGGCCAAACAATTTGTGCACTTGGTTTAATATGTGTCGGATCACTTAACCATGCTTCATAGTTTGAAAAACGTGCACCGTGGAAATACATACCACTTAACCAAATGAAAATAACTCCTAATTGGCCAAAATGAGCACTAAAAACTTTTCTTGAAATATCTTCTAAATCGCTAGTATGACTATCGAAATCATGCGCATCTGCGTGAAGATTCCAAATCCATGTAGTTGTTGCTGGTCCTTTTGATAAAGTACGTGAAAAATGGCCTGGTTTAGCCCATCTTTCAAAAGACGTTTCTACAGGGTTTTGATCAACGACAATTTTTACTTGTTTGGCTTCGCGCTCTGGTGGACTAATTGTCATGAGAACTCTCCTAAATAAAAATCAACTGACATTTTTTATTTAATTAACTAGCTTTTTCACAAATTGAGCCGATTGATTGAACGAAGTTCAATCCCCCAATCCAATGAGCAAATGAAATTCCCTCAGGATCCATATCCCCAATTGGGCGATTTTTAATTCCCCTCAATTGAGTGAGTAAAGCGTTTTTTCTTTAATGCTCTAAGGAATTTCTCCCAATTTCAATTTATTCAACTAGATTCTAAAAAAAAAATAACAGTATCTGCACAAAGGCGAATGCGAATTTGCATAAAATGAAAACAAAAGAGCAAAGCAAATCGATCGAACGCAGTTCGATCCCCAAAATCGTCAATGTCAATATTGATTGAGCTTCGCTCATTTTTTATTATCAAATTTACAGCAATAATTTATTACTGGATAAAACGCGACCCGCGCGAGCGTTCCGCTCGCTCGATTGAACCATATTCCGTAGATTGCGCGAGCGAAGCGAAACGCAATCCCCCAGATCGCGCTACGCGCGATCCCGCAGAGACATGACCAGTTAATTGATTCATAATTACCTATATCTTCAATTAATGGCTGGGGGATCTCGCTTCGCTCGATCGAACGTAGCAACTTTGAAAAAGCCCTTAGCCCGATCGAGTTATGCTCGGTCCTCTCGTTCAATGTGTAATTTTAAAGAGCGAAGCTTTTTGGGCTCATTTTTTACCCAGTAAAATAGTTCATTGTAAAGTAAGAAAATAACGCCTTAGTTAAACTCTTAAATTTGTTAATAAACTTTCGATTGCGCGAAGCGCAATTTTTCAGATGTCTAGTTATATTTATATTACTTTTAAATTTTAGTGCTTAAGGGGTTTAAAACTGCCAATTAATAAAATTGAAATTGAGGATTAAGGAATGAACCAATAGCGTTTGAGGGGGGGGGGATCGGGGAAATCGATCGACCCTCGATTGGGGGCATGATTGATCACGCGATCAATCGGCTTCCCACATTTCATTTGCAAAGCTCACTCCGGGGAAATCGAAACAAGTTCGATGGCTTCGCGAACGCGTTTTCGCGAGAAAAGCTCAATAAGGGGGGGGTCGAACTTGGGGATCGAGCTTGGGCAATCAACCTTTGGTTGAAGCCACCCCTCGATCGGTTCGATCGCTTGATTGTTTTCTGGATAAGAATTCTAAAAACAATCGAGCGATTTTCGGGAATTGCGCTTCGCGCAATTGTTTGAATAGCTCGATTTCGAAGAATTGATAAAAATAATAAATTTTTTTTTCAAACAAAGGGTATTGCGCTAAGCTCAATACCCTGAAATCGTTGTTGGTTAGCCACCGCGTATTTTTTGACCGAGTTTTTTATTCCAAATAAAGATTTTGCACTGATAAACTTAAAAAATTCCAGTAACTAAAATGGTTTTTTTGAATCATATAATGGATTAGAGCTTCTTTTGGTAGCTCTTTTTTGGATTGGATTTAATAATTTATGTCCACAAGCCATAATTTGTTTAATAATTCAATGGTTTCTTTTCGTTTCCTTAATTTTAATAGATTTTTTTCTTTTCTTTTCGTTCCTTTGTCGTATTCAATTCCCAGTTTAATCTGGCTTATGTTTAATCTGGCTTATAGTGAAGTAATGAAATCCCAGAGGTACATTATGAAGTTTTCTTCAAAATATCATAACTAGCAATAACCCGGTAGAAACGTAAGGTAATTGACAATACGTTTCTAATAAATACAGTCCTCCAAAACCAAAAACTTGAAGTATCCAAGTTGGCGGAAAAAAAATTAGACAGAAGGAATACACAGTCATAATTCTTATCCGTTATTTACTCTTTTGGTTTGAATTTCGCGTATTCCTTTCAATAAAAACACAGAAGCCGATTTAAATTTATTTGCAAATGTATGACGTGTAGATGTTTCAACGTATGCTTCTTTTACTAAACGCGATTGTTTATAGTTATCATATAAATCTTTACACAAAACTTTCTCGTCTTCATTCATTGTGAATGTAATATTTGAACAAATCCATGCTAACAAAATAAGCATAGGTGTTAATTGCAACTTTGTTTCGTTTAGGTATGTCCTATTTAAAATACCTTTGTTTTCAAGTTTGGGATAATTTATATTCCCGTTTTTTTCAAAAACTACACTATCTATTTTGTTAGCAAAATACTGATTTACAGAAGGTGCGTTTAAAATTGTTTTCAGATGTTCTTTTTTTTTGATCGAAATCTGTACAAGAATCTAGAAATGATAATGTATTAGTTTTTTAATTACACATAGTCTATAAATTTTTTCCTTTTAAGTTCTAGATCGGCTATTATTTTTTTAATTTTTATTTTATTGTTATTAGTTAAAATTAGAATTTGTTTCAATTTTTTTTCAAGATTTTCTTAAAAATGAAAAAAAAAAAAAACAAAGTCAATTAATGAAAAAAACTAATTGAGCTATTTGAGCTAAAACGACTTAATCTCACAGACTAATTTGGGGAATTGCGCGCGAAGCGCGCAATTGTTTGAAACTGTTATGTGTACTTTTTTTAATCGATTCGTTAGTTTGAAATGCTTAGCTATGGGGGAGACCAAACTATGAAAATTTTTATAAAAAATAACTTCACTAAACTACCTTACGTGCTGTTGTCTCAAAAAGCCAGGAATTCGTTTTTATTTAAGCAAGAGGTAATTAATATAAAAATTATTTGGCATTACTCAATTCTCTCTCTGTGTAAAAAATATCCGAAATTATATCGATATAAAGGGGCAGTGATACTGCTTCTTTTAATCTTGTTAAATTGTCATGTCCAAGTATTTTTTGGTTTTCTACATAATTAGGCTCATCTTGAAGTGTTTTTTCATTTTTTTTTCATTTTTAAGAAAATCTGGAATAAAGTATTTTTCCATAACATCATAAAACTGTTGAGAAAACCAAAAAGAATTTTCAACCGTAAATTGATCCCATCGAGCAGATCGAGCAGATCGAGCGAAGCGAGATCCACCCAAGCGAGATCCCCCCAAGCTCGATCCCCCTGATAGATTTTGATTTTCTCTCATTTGGCATGTTTTGTCTTTTTTGTTACTAATCTGTTTTGGTTGTTTATTTATCAGAATTTTTTGATCCAATTTGTTTTTTTAGAGTAAGTAGAAAATGAAGCTTATTTTTTTTCCAAAACGTTAAAAGCAGCCAACAAAAATTGTTGGCTGCTTTTAACGTTTTGGACTTCAAGACTTTCTAAATTACTGGTTTGAAACCCGAATTCAAGGTTTCAATTTTGTATAATACTCCAAATTACGAGTCTAATTAGGTGAAAATTGGTTTAAAACAGCTAGTTTAAAGAAAGAAAAATATAAAACTTTATCTCCCTTTAAACAATGAAAAAAGAAGTATTTGAACCATATAGACTGCGTGATTCGTCGTTTAGTCATTGGGAAAAATGTTTTCGTATAAAAAGCGTCGGGGGGTTATTAATATTCAATACATCTTTCAATAGTTTATTATGCGATTCAACGAAACTGTCTAAAACAAAAGACAATCTGAAAACATCTAAGAAAGTAGAAGAAAAAAACAAATAAGGTTCTTCGATTAAAGCTTTCTCCATTTTGTCCTTATAGTGATCAAGGGATGTTTTAAAACTTAAATTTTTGGAAGGCATATTTATCATATCAAGCAAATCTTTCAAACCGTGGGGGTTAAGACCAAACATGTCCTTTAATTTGATTTCAAAATTTAATGCGTCGTTTTGGGAAGAAAAACATTAGTCATTTTTTTTCGATGATGAATCATTTTCTGCTAAAGCTAATAGAGTAGTTTCATTTAACGGGTGAAAAGGGAGCCATCTTCATAATACCTAAAATCGCTTTTTTATTGGTTTATCTCTTCATAAGTTCGATAATTGTCCAGGTTGACTTTACTGCATCAAAGTTACCGTTAACAGTTCTACCGTTTATTACCTAGTTGTCTTTTTATTAAGTGTTAAATAAGTTGTCGTTTAGTTAACAGTACGAGTTCTACAAAAAAAGTACTATCGCTAATAACCACCGCCCAAAAGAATTCGCAAAATTATTAATTGTAAATAAAATTGTCTAAAAGTTCCTAATCCATTGAATTGTCGACTCAATTAGGACGTCAAAGTTCAAGGATCCAATTTCCTCAGATGTTTCCGTCAGTGACGTTCCGATCTCTGACTATTTTGCCACTTCTCTTAAATGGAACGCATTGAGACCGAAGAGCTCAATCTCACGTAAAAAGTAAAGCGTTATTTCCGAAGTGATCAACCGAAAGTTAATACCCCTCCCGAATGAGCGAAGCGAAATTCCCTTGCTGGATTCAATTGTTTTCGCACATTCCCTTGATTCAATTGCGTTTAGCTCAATCCCTTTAGTTCAAAACCTACAAAAAGTGTAGAGATTCGCCTCCGCATAAGAACCATAGTGAGCAATACCACTGAAGGCCGCAAAACAAAACGTGTACTGGGTTACCTATGTATATATAGGCTTCGAACCTAGGAACTCGAAAAAAAGTTTTAAGCCGGGTCAATGTGGAGTTAGGAGTCGGGGAGCTTGGGTTAATTGATCCGATCGAGCGACACGGAGTGAGCTTCGCGAACGACCGATCGAACCCAGATCGATCTCCCCGTAGTGAGCTTCGCTCACTTCGTTCGCGAAGCTCACAAAGTGCCGCGAAGCGAGTGATCGAAACAAGCTCGATCCCCCAAAATCCATTGGCTCCCCGCCTCCTAGCTCATTTAAAAAAAAAAATGAGGTCATTGAGTAAAATAAATATTTTTAATAAAATATTTATTTTTATTCTAGAATATTAGAAACTACACCAGCCCCTACTGTACGTCCACCTTCACGAATAGCAAAACGCATTTCTTTTTCAATAGCAATTGGTTGAATTAATTCAACTACCATTTTAACACGGTCTCCTGGCATAACCATTTGTGTTGGACTGTCATCATCTGCTCGGAATGATTCAATTTTGCCAGTTACATCAGTAGTTCGTACATAAAATTGAGGTCTATAACCAGGGAAAAAAGCCGTATGACGTCCACCTTCTTCTTTAGTTAAAACATAAACTTGAGCCTCAAATTTGGTATGTGGAGTGATTGTTCCGGGTTGTGCTAAAACCATTCCACGTTCAATATCTGTTTTTTGAATACCACGAAGTAATACTCCCACATTATCACCTGCAACGCATTCATCTAATGTTTTTTGGAACATTTCTAAACCAGTAACTGTTGTAGTTCGAGTCGGTTTTAATCCAACAACTTCAATTGAATCACCAACTTTTATTGTTCCTCGTTCTACTCTACCAGTAGCTACTGTTCCACGACCTGTAATTGAAAACACATCTTCAACACCCATTAAAAATGGCTTATCATTTTCTCGAACTGGTGTTGGAATATATGAATCAACTTGATCCATAAGGTCATAGATTTTATCAACCCATTTATTATCACCGCGTTGATTTTTTGGATTTTCCATTAAAGCTTCAAGAGCTAATAATGCAGAGCCAGAAACAATTGGAATTTCATCTCCTGGAAATTCATAGTTTTCTAAAGTTTCACGCACCTCTAACTCAACAAGTTCTAAAAGTTCTGGATCATCGACTTGATCTTCTTTGTTTAAAAAAACAACAATATTAGGAACACCAACTTGTTTAGCAAGTAGAATATGTTCTTTTGTTTGAGGCATTGGACCATCCGCACCAGATACAACCAAAATAGCACCATCCATTTGAGCCGCACCTGTAATCATATTTTTTACATAATCCGCATGTCCTGGGCAATCAACGTGTGCATAATGACGTTTTTCTGTTTCGTACTCTACATGGGCTGTATTGATTGTAATTCCTCTAGCTTTTTCTTCTGGTGCTGAATCAATTTCATCATATCTTTTAGCTTTACCACCAGTTTGTGCTGCTAACGCCATAGTAATTGCAGCTGTTAATGTTGTTTTTCCATGGTCAACATGACCAATTGTTCCAATATTGACATGGGGTTTAGTACGTTCAAATTTTTCACGAGCCATAATATATTACTCCAAATTCAAAACCAATAACAAACAAATTCACATTTGAGGGTGAATTGACCCGCCGGAGCTCCTTTTATTCTTTCAACCAATAATAACACAATTGAGTGTTAATAAGCGCGTAAGTGTTTTTTTAGAGCGATCCAATTGGGCTACGCCAAAATTCCGCAATTCAAATACAGTTGGGGGGTCGAGCTACGCTTGATCGGTTAGAAATGTTAACTAAGTATTAGGGAATTCGCTAAGCCTATTTCGATAATGAACTTCGCAAAGCTACGCTTAGTTGTTTTATTAGGTAGTAAAATTGAAAACTTAGGAATTAGTTAGTTATTCCAATTACGCGAAGCCAATTGATCCAATGAGCGAAGCCGATTGAGCGCTTCGCTGTGGCAATCCACCTTTGGCGCGAAGCAGCTCGAGCTCTGACCTGAGCATAGCTCAGGCTGCCCTGAGCATAGCTCAGGCTGCTTTGCGCCGGAGCATAGCTCAGGCTGCTTCGCGCGGCTGCTTTGCGTCGAGTCGAGTTGAAGCCACCGACTTGCTGCGTTAACTGCTTCGAGCTCAATCGCCCCAATTCCCCCAAAATCAATTCCCTCCAATTCAAAAAAAATTGTAGCTTATTTCTCGAACTGAACGTAGTAAATTTGAATCAATTCAGCTGTTTAGGCCGATTGCGCTTTGGGCAATCCCCCAAATTGTTTTGAAAACCAAAACTTCGAATTTTCTTTGTTATTAATTTATTTCCATTTTTTTTGTTTAATTTTTATTTGAGACTTTGAATTTATTAATTAAGTTAGGGACAATTTACACCTAAGCGTGAATTGAAACTAATATTCTCGTCTGAGGGATCGAGCGCTTCGCTGGGGCAATCAACCAAAGGTTGAAGCCACCGCGCGACTCGCTGCTGTGGGATCGAGCTTCGCTCGATCCCACACCGCTTGCGCTCCATCGGACGAAGGCATTAATCAAGTTTTAAAATTGAAAAACTAAAGACCTTATTTTTTTTTGGTCCAATTGAGAGAATAACATAATTTTTATAAAATATGCAAGTCAATCAATTAATTTAAATTTCATTTTTTGATTCGATTGAGCCCTGGGGAATTGCGTTTCTGTGGTTACAGCGCTTCGCCGCGAACTCGATCGGAGCTCGAGGCAGCTCGACGCGAAGCAGCCCGACGCGAAGCAGCCCGATCTCCGATCGGGCGCGAAGCAGCCGCGCGAAGCAGCCGGAGCTATGCTCCGGGAGCTATGCTCCGGTCTCTGATCGGGTCTCTGATCGAGGCTGCTACCACAGCAATTGATCGCTCAATAAATAAACCAATTGCGCGCTTCGCGCGCAATTCCCTCCCAATTCCAATAATTTTTTATTAAATAATTTTTTTTTAGAGTTTCAATTCTGTGAGGCTCACTACCCTCAACTTATAAAAAAAAACGGAATGGAGTAGGTTTTCGTTTGAGGGTATTCGTGCTGAAGCCCTCATTGGTGAATTCGATCGCCCTCTGGGCGAGCAATTGACAAAAACAATCAAACGAGCGAAGCTTGATTCCCCAAAAAATCGAAAAAATATTTTATTTTAAAAATATTTTATTTATTGACATAAAAATTATCTCAATTTTTTAAATGAAAATTTTGTTATTTCGATATATTAAAATAATAAGAAAATATTTTAAAAATTTTATTCAATTAAATTGAAATGTTAAATCCAATTGAGCGTGAAGCGCTCAATTCCACAAGCAATTGCTTTTCGACAACAATCGAAAGTTTAAAAACGCGATTATCCTAAGGTCCAATTTGATTTCGAATCTCGTTTTCGAAACGAAATTGCATTTTCGAATCTGATTGAACTTTCGTTCATTCGAAATTCTGGGGGACTCACTTCGCTCGTCCGCTTCGCGGCACTACGTGTACTACAAAAAGCGATTGAATCTTTGCTTTAATAGCAAAGCAATCCCCCAACATTGCTTCGAGCGCTTCGCCTAATTAATTATAAAATAAATATTTTTTAATAATTTTATGAAACAAAATAAAAAAAATTCCGAACAGTTTCAAAATTCGGACTTCTTTGATCGACCCTCTAATACACACCCGACGAATTTGAAAACCAATGGATCCAATGAGCGAAACGAATTCCTCAATATTCCTTCCCCAAAAAGAAAAAAAATTCGATTATTACCGACAAAGCGTCCCGTAGAAGAAATAGGACTTGTTCCACGATCTATTATTCGAACATTTAGTCGTTTTATTAAGTGCGACTCGTAACTACGAACTTCGGGGTTAAACCCAAGGAGTAGATAACTGGATAAGGTATGCAAACATCTAGAAAACGCTTTCTAGACTATGCCATGTGTATACCCACATGAGGCTCACCTCAAGGGCAAAAGTAAGTAATAAAATTGTCTGAAGCAGAGGAACAAGCGATTGAATAGAATTAGGGTTTTAGCCGATTTTTTTAGCCGTTCAATGGCCGCCGTGGAGTCAGGAGCAGAACAAGGGCACAATGCGTCGTCAAACGAAAAGCTCGTTGAAGAAGCTAAATTGGAGAGCTTATTGTCTCGGAGGTTATATCTTATTAATGAGATATACGGTATCACTAATCGGGCCGGCGTCTACCGAACTGGAACTGACTTAGAAAAGACCTTATTTAAGACGAGGTAAACCCTACAATTTTCCATTAAGGAGGCTTCACATTCAAATTAATGGTAATGCGATGGAAACAAAGCAAAAGAAAATTGGAGGGCAGAAGAACAAGGAAAAAGCGAAAGCTTTGCTGTAATGGCAAGGATAAAGGCTGAAAAAACAACACTATTGTCCAAGTTTTGGTTTTGTCCCAATACATTGCCTTTGACCGAAAGGAATAGCTGACTTTCTTGAGGTGTAGTAGTAATCTCACTGCTGAAACTCCAACTTTCTCTTAACGGAAAGCGGCCAATTGATCCAATGTGGGAAGCCGATTGAGCTCGAAGCAACGATCGTAGCGAGCGCGCGAAGCGCTCAAACGCCCCAATTCCACCAAGAACAATTCCCACAAACACACTTTTGTTTGTTAGGTTAAATTCTTTTGAAAGTAATTGCAGTATTTATAGAAGGAGGAGAAAATGATTTTATTGAAATCTCTAATCCAGCCTATTTATCATTCATCAAAAGAAGATACTTGGACTGGTGTATACTGGTCTAAAGTTGAAAAGACCGTTGAGAACTTACAGCAGAGAATTACTAAAGCAGCAGAACGCGGAAACTACCGAAAGGTACGAAACCTACAAAGACTTTTAACTAAACGCAGCCTTTCGGCGAGCCTGAAAGCTGTACGCATAGTGGCTAAAAAAAACTCGTGGAAAAAAAAGCCTGGAATTGATAAACAATTATGGACAACTCCAGAGCTCAAGCTCCAAGCTGCACTTGAGTTACGTAATAAATTGGACGTCAAACCCTTGAAAAACTTCTACATTCCGTCAACAAATGGAAGTCCATGGCAGGTTGGTCTTCTAAGTATTTCAAATGGTGCACATCAAGCACTTTGGAACATGGCGCTCTTACCTTGTGTCGAAGCAACAAGTGATCCTCAATCTTACGGTTTCCGACCTGACCGTAGTTGTTGGGACGCAAATGCTCAAATACGTACCTTATTAAATAAACAAAATAGTCCACAATGGGTACTAAATGCAAACATTGAAAAAAGCTTCGCTAAAATAAATCACTACTGGCTCGTCAACCACACACCAATGAAAACAAACGTGTTAAAATCTTGGTTAAAAAAAGAATATGTTGAAAAAAAAAACACAGGCCTTTTTTTTATGGAAAAAAACACAACTCAGGGTGATGTTTTTTCACCAACCCTAGCAAATCACACTTTAAACGGGCTTGAAGAATGTGCGAAGAAGATCGAACTTTGTTCGATCCCCCAGATCGAGCGCAGCGAGATCCCCCAGATTGCGCTGTGGGATCGAGCTTCGCTCGATCCCACCGCGCAGCGAAGAACAATCCCCCCCAATTCCTCAAAACATTTGAAAAATAAATTTAAGCACGGCTACGCTAAACGACGACCAAAAGGCAATCAAACCAAAAAAGAAACATGCATAAATGTTGTACGTTATGCAAATGACTTGATTGTTACAGGTCGAAGCCAACGACAATTAGAACGCGTCAAAAAGTCTATTAAAGAATTTTTAGCTCCTAGAGGACTGCGAATTAACGAAGAAAAAACAAGTATTCTCCATATAAGCCAAGGTTTTGAGTTTTTAGGATGGACTTTTCGTAAATATTCAAATGGTAAATTCTTATGCAAAATTTCTAACCAAAGCATTTTAAAGCACCGTAACGAAATCAAAAATTTAATACAAACTATTCACCAACCCGAAATCTTAACTACTAAACTTAACCATAAAATACGAAGTTGGATGAATTACCATCGTTGCGCCAACAACATTTGGAATGTATGGAGTTCAATGAACCAATACCTCTATGAACGTTTAATGAAATGGGGTCTTCGACGTCACGGAAAAAAAACTTTGAAATGGGTACTAAACAAATATTGGAAAAACATAAACGGATGTTGGACCTTCACAGGAACGAACCAATACAAAAATAATTACAAACTAGTTAAGTACGATCTTCCTAAGAAAAAAATCCTTGCTCGAAGATTGTGCGAAGCACAATCCCCCAGACACTCAAACGGTTAAACGTATTTTATTAAAAAAAACGACTTACTCATTGAGGGGAGCGAAGCTCAATGTCGCAATTCGTAAAGTGTCATTCCATCTTTAATGACATTGCGTATATCAATTTCGCGCAAAGCGCGCAACTCCCCAACCCCATTAAAAGGAAATTTGAATTTGGCAAACAAAATTGTGCTGGGGGAATCGACCGCTTTGCTGGGGCAATCAACCTTTTGTTGAAACCACCGACTCGCCGCGCTCGCTAGCGCTCGACTAGCTTCGCTCACTCGCTTCGCGGCCCTTCGTGGGGAAAAATCTGGGGTAGTGCGCTTCACTGCGCGGTGGCAATCAACCTTTGGCGCGAAGCAGCTAGATCGGAGACCTGAGCATAGCTCAGGCTGCCGCGAAGCAGCCTGAGCTATGCTCAGGTTCGCGCCGGAGCATAGCTCCGGCTGCTTCGCGCCCGATCGGAGACCCGATCGAAGACCCGATCGGAGACCCGATCAGAGATCGGGTCTCTGATCGAGATCGTGCTCGCTACGCGTCCTCGATTTTCGAGAAGCTCATTTCGTGTCGCTTCGCTCGATTGGCGTCGCCGGACTACGTGTGCTTCGCTCATTTCGTTCACTAAGTTCACTACGGGGGGATCGAACTTCGTTCGATCGGTCGCGTAATAGGTTTCCGAAAAGCAGTTAGCCAAAACCATGCATTTTTATGATCAAAAAGGTTTATTTGAAAAAAATGAAAGACGCATTTATAAATTCGATTCGCGTCGAGGTCCGGAATAGAATCAACAACTTAATGCCTTTTGGTCATAAAGTTGACTTGCATCATGTGGTGCCAAGAAAAAAAAGACGATCGTTTGCTGTGGTAAACAGCGCTTTGCGCTGTAACCACAGAAGCGCAATCCCCCACAATTGATCGAGCGGCGCGAAACTCACAATTCCACCAATAAGTTGTCAATTTGATTTGGCTTTTAATGCACGAACCTTGCCACTATAATAGTCATTGCAACGCACTGCATGCTTAACACAAAGGGACCACAACTGATGAAGCAGTTGAGGTTACCCAGTTGTGCTATGCTTGAGCCGTATGCGTTGAGAGGCGCACGTACGGATCTGAGGGGAGGAACCCGGGGTAACTTGGGTGCTTTACCCGCTACAAATGTTTTTTGAAACAACAGATTTAGTTGTTCAAGAATTTCGTATTTCTCGATATCAAGTTCTTGTTTCTATTCAATGTTTATTACTTTTAATTTTTATTCCAATAGTGACAAATTTTGTTGCAACAAATTTTATTTTTAAACCACTAACAGAATATTTTTGGAATGCTAATCAAAATGAAATTTTTTTAAACTCCTACCAACAAAATAGAGCATATTTAAAAATGCAACAATTTGAAAATCAACTTTATTTTGAAGTTTTACTTAATTTTGAAATTAACGATCAATCGAAGGTTGATCCCCCAGATAAAAATAAATTAATTGAACCAACATTGAAAAGAGGCTCCGACCAATTGGAGCGAAGCGTAGTGGCGTCAAACACTGAGGCTGTAAACCCTAATACCCCCAATCAAATATGGACGAAACCAATTCAACAAAGTGGGATTGCATTGAATCAGCCCAGCAATTTGATTTTCAAAGAAAATAGCTTATTATCTTCTGGTGCATTCGATTCGCAAATAAGCGAAGTTCGTTTGAAACCATTTAAGCTAAACGATATTGCTCCAACTAATAATACCAACGAATTGATACACAATTCTATATGTTTTTTACCAATAAAACAATTGGACGACGCACAATATGATTCAATGAGCGAAACGAATTTACCACAAAGCGCTTTAAGCAATTACGAAAATTCTAGTAATTACATGCTTAATTTGACTAGCAGTTCCAATTGCACTTTGGAGAATCGAGCTTCGCTCGATTTGCCTGATTCTCCCCAAAAAATTAACAGTACTAGTACTGTTATTGGAACCGAAGAATCAAAAAATACTGTGGAGTCTTTTCATTTTATAGAATTAAGCGAAACACCAATTAATCAAAAATCACTTCCCCAAAACGCTCAATTGACACAAAATTTTTCGAAAAAAATTCAACAAAAAACATTAGAATTAGCTTTTGAGTCTAATCAACAAAGTATTAATGCATTAAATAATTTATTTGGCGATTTCATTACTTTAATTACAATTTTTTTATTATTTTTAGGGCTAAAACCTCAAATAATTATTCTTAAATCTTTTTTATTAGAATCATTATATAGTTTAAGTGATACAACTAAATCTTTTTTACTTATTTTAAGTACAGATTTACTTGTTGGATTTCATTCACCCAGAGGTTGGGAAGTTTTTATTGATTTTGTATTAAATCGCTTTGGTTTTCCACATAATGAAAATTTTATTTTTTTATTTGTTGCTACTTTTCCAGTTTTATTAGATACTGTTTTCAAATATTGGATTTTTAGATATTTAAACAAAATTTCTCCTTCTACAGTAGCAACATATCATGCAATGATTGAATAATATTTAGAAACAATGGGCTATGTATTCAATGATGAAATAGCTTTTCGATTTTTTCATTAAAAAATCAATTCCGATTCAACCTTTGGTTGAATCGGAAAAACTTTTCAACTTAAGTGAACCAATCGAGCGAAGCTCGGTTCACCCACCAATTGCAATGCGTTATTTAATCGAATCGTAATCGCATTTTGAATATTTAATTCGAAATGCAATAAATAGTAAGAAAGCTTAAAAAAAATTTCAATATAAATAATATGTTTAAAAAAAGAAATCGAGCGAAGCTCGATTCCGAAGAGCGGTCCGAGTGATCGAAAATTGTGCAAGCCAAGCTCAAACGATCAAGCACAGCTTGATCGATTCCGAAGGATCAATCCCCCAGATTGGTCGAGTTCGGGCGCGAAGCAGCTCGATCTTCGATCGGAGACCTGAGCATAGCTCAGGCTGCCGCGAAGCAGCCTGAGCTATGCTCAGGTTCGCGCCGGAGCATAGCTCCGGCTGCTTCGCGCCCGATCGGAGACCGGAGCATAGCTCCGGCTGCTTCGCGTCGGGCTGCTTCGCGTCGGGCTGCTTCGCGTCGGGCTGCTTCGCGTCGGGCTACTTCGCGTCGAGGCAGCCCGATATCTGATCGAGTGCTTCGAGCTCAATTTCCCCAATTCCCCCAAGTTCAATACCCTCAATTGAGCCAGCCAATTGATCGAAAATCAATCCCCCTGATCGCGCGAAGCGAAACCCCTAAGCGTTTTTCTTCGAAACTAAAATTTTTCAACTGAATGAAATGAAAGACTACGAATATTTAACATCTTCGAAAAAAACCTATTGGACACCCAAATTGTTTACGAAGTTTACCCAACTCCAATTCTTTATTAAAAAAAAATTTTTGATTTTTAAAAAAATTTTTGTATTTGCTTTATTTTTTTTATTTTTTGGATTTGTTTTTGGTAATTTATTTGGAACTTTTTTAAATAAAATTCGAAATTTTGAAATATGGGATGGATTTATTGTCTTATTTTTAATTTTTATTATTGAAATTATTAATTATTTCAATTATTTTAACCACTTAAACGATGCGAACGATCGAGCGCAGCTCGATCCCCCAGACCCCCACCAGCCCATTGAAAAGTCCTTAAACAACCAATCTTTGAATAATAAAAACGTCAATTTCCCAACAAAAAAAGAGCATAAAACTAATCGAGCTGATCAATCGCAGCGAAATTTCACCAAACAAATTGATCCAATGAGCGAAGCGAATTCTTCAAGCTCAATTCCACCAAGTACTTCACAAAAAAAAACTACAATTGATAAGAGATTAATTTCACCGACCCTAAAATTTTTTAAAATTCGGTCTGGGGGATCGAACTCCGTTCGATCGAATCTTTGGAAATTTTTAAATTATTTTAAAATTGGGTTAGAATTAGGTTTTTTTATTGATGCTTTTAAAGTTGGAAGTTAATATAAATCGAGCGGTATGGCTTCAACTGGATGGACTCGAAGCAGCACGATCGTTGATCGAGTCGAGTCAGAGATCGTGCTGCCTCGAACAGAGATCGAGTTCGCGGCGAAGCGAAATCCCCAGGTTGATTGCCACAGCAGCCTCGTTCAGAGACCCGATCAGAGATCGGGCTGCTTCGCGTCGAGCTGCCTCGACGCGAAGCAGCCGGAGCTATGCTCCGGCGCGAACCTGAGCATAGCTCAGGCTGCTTCGCGCGCGAAGCAGCCGCGCGAAGCAGCCGGAGCTATGCTCCGGGAGCTATGCTCCGGCGCAAAGCAGCCTGAGCTATGCTCAGGGCAGCCTGAGCTATGCTCAGGTCAGAGATCGTGTTCGCGTCGCTTGATTCCGAAGAAACGAAAAATCAGTGCTTGTCAATAGCCCATTTTACATTGTCAAATGAGCGGAAAGAGCTTCGCTTTTGAAGGTTCCACAATGACACGGCTAAGAACTTTTTTAAAGTTTTTACAATCAACTTTAACATCTAGTTACCACTGAATAATTCATTCGCTCCGGGCTCTAATATAAGTGGTTAAACCAATTAATTGAGCCGATTGATCGCCGATCAATCCCCCCCGATCGTTCGAAACAAGATCCCCCAAGCTTGATTTTCCCGAACTCAGGGGTTCGATCGAGCGCGCCAAGCTCTCGATCCCTCAAGCGGGTGAAAGTCAATGCTCTTTGCAATATAGAAAATGCCAAGCGCAAAGCGCGCGCGAAGCAAATCGAGTGCCAACGAAATTTCTTCAGCGAGCGCACGCAGTTACGGAGTTCGAGTAGCGGAGCGAGTTTCCCGCACGCAGTGCGCGTAGCAGCGAGCGCAGCGAGCGCACGCAGTTTGATCGATCTTCGATCGATCTTTCTCGTAGTGAGCTTCGCGGCGAAGCCGCGAAGCAACGTAAATTTAAACTAATTGGCCGATTGTGCTCGAAGAGCTCAATCCCTCCAATTTCTGTTCGTGTAACAATAATCTACTGGAAGTAAATCCAATTGCGCCGATTGTTCGATGATCAACCGTTGGTTGATCCCCCCGATCAATCAGCGCAATTGGACTAAAGACAAAAAAATTATTAACTATAGCCATAGCCATCATTTTGTTGCAGTAAACGGCAATATTTTGAAGATATATTGTATGAAATGCCTTTTGTAAGGGTCACAGTAAATTGTCCAGTTGATCTTATTGATACACGACCGTAAACAGGTTGAGTTATCTGATTTTCTTCGTTTCGTTTGGCATTTTCTTCGGGGCTAAGCGATCGGACTTTCACCCAATCGCCCGTTTCAAAACCATGCACACGTTTGACTTTTTTGGGTTGACTACAAGGAAAACCATATTTATTCACCTTGCATTTTTGGCGATCACCCCGACCCATTGCAGTTATGGTTAATACTGAAAGATTACGCGGTAAACAAACATTGGCTCCAGAATTCCCAACACAAGCCGCATCAACCTAATGTTGTTTGGAATAGTTTTGGCTTACGCGGTTATATTTGGTTAATCCACCTGGCGATGGCTTTACTGGTAAGTGGAACTTTTTTAAAGTTGAAACCAAAGCTTTACGCATGGAATTCACAATAGCTGCATCTTTGTAGGAAGTTCTGCATTGTGCTTTGATTCTTTCCAATTTTTTTTTATTTTTTAAAAAAATTTCAAGACTTTGGTTTCCTTTTTTTTGATTGCAGCGTTGGTATGCTAAGGTTAAATTACTAATGCGGTTTGTACCCCCTTTACTTTTGGGAATAATGTGATCAATATCTAAACGCCCTTTGGTTTGGCCGCAATACGCGCACGTCCGGTGGAACTTTTCTAATAAGTATTCGCGAACTTCATAACCCATTAATGTTTCTTGACTGTATTCAATGCCTTAGATTTCTGGATTCATTAGTTTTTGTGTATCAAATTTGACATCTTCGACTTCAATATTGCTTAATGGAGCCCAATTTTTAAGCTTTCGAACCCAGTTGGTTATATTGTTTAAACGTGATTGAATAGATGGCGGTAACCAACCTTTTGGCCGTGTTCGGTTTAAAAAACGGGGTGGTCTATAACGAGTTTTTCTTGATCGCCGAAAATTGCGAAGAGCCCGACGTTTTTGTAAGGCTTTTGTAATATATTTACCTCTATGTTTTATATGAATACCTAAAACAGCTTTGGTTTTCTTTTGGCCTTGCACAACCAAGGCCATTCCCGTAGTTTGGCTACCTGGATCAATTTTGCATTCTATAGGTTGAGCCGTTTCGTGGTTGCGTTCAGTTAAAATAATTGTAAAAGGGTTAAACTTCTAAATTTTGGCTTTTCCCTTTTTGATCAATTGCCGTGCCCGTGCGGGATGTGTGGGCAGAAGCGGGATTTTATTACTGGCTAAAACCAATATATTAGTCATAGAAGTTACCTTCAATTTATCTCCTGCATCCCAGGGAAACGAGTTCCCCCAAGATGCTTGGTCAAAAATGTCACCTAGGCAATGTTATAAAGCCGTTTTCTATGTAAGCAGCACTAGCTTAACCCTTCCACTTGTTTAACCACTTACCGTAGATTGCGCGAGCGCAGCGAAGCGCAATCCCCCAGAGCCTGGAACTGGTGAAGCATTCTAGGGTACCTATTTATTAGCTTATAACGTAGGAACTATAAAAGTCCCTAAGCCGGGTCAATGGAACTCGTGATTTGGGGAGCGAAGCTCCCCGCCTCCAAGCTGATTTTCAAAAGAAAATGGGTCATTGACGTAGTAAGTTAATTTTTTTAGTTAATTTACTACTTGGTAACGAGCTTTTGCGCGTTTAAAAGCAAAAGAAGCTTCGACTTTTTGTTTTTGTCCTTCTGCTTGTTCAAGTCTTTGTTTTGCGTTTAAAAAAGTTTCTTCTGCTTCTTTGACATCTATTGTTTCTTTTGATTCTGCTTCATTAACTAAAACAGTAACTTGATTTTGTTTTACTAATGCAAATCCGCCCATTAATGCAATCGAATTCCATTGATTACTTGTACGAATTAACATAACTCCAATATCTAAAGCTGTAATTAAAGGTGCGTGATTTGTTAATACGCCCATTTGGCCTGTATTTGTCGGTAAAATTATTTCTTCAACTTGTTGATTTAAAAAAATTTTATCCGGCGTCATTATACAAACTTGTAATGTCATTAGATTTTTCTCCTATTTTTAAAAAAATAAATTTCATTGAATTTTGATTTATTGACCAATTGGATTGGGCAATGGTGTCTTTTAACAAAGAGCGCTTTGCGCTCATTTTTCTGTTCAATGAGCCCCTTGACCTTGGATCAATTACTCTTAATTATTAGAGGTTGAAATTTACTCTAATAAAGTAAGACAAATAATTAACCAAATCTATTAGAAAGTTCTTTTCTTTTAGATATGGGATAAATGATAAATTTGGGCTTTGCTTACTCGAATTTTTTGTGGGGAATTGAGTTTAGCTACGCTGAAAAAAGACGCTTTTTTTCGGTTCATTTGGATTTCATAGTTATTCAATTTTATAAAAATACACAAATTGGTCATCCAAAAAAAAGATTCTTTACTCGTTTCCATTTTGTTTTTCAAAATTTAAAATTTTTGAGGTAGTGCGAAATCAATTGCGCGACCGATCGAACGACGTTCGATCCCCCCAAAACAAAAAAAGAGAGCTTCGCGAACGACCGATCGAACCCAGTTCGATTTTTTCTGTAGTGAGCTTCGCGATCGAAGTGAGCGAAGCCGATTGATCGAAGATTGATCAAGCGAAGCGCAGTACCCCTAGATTCCCCACACGTAGTGACGCGAAGCGAAATCCCCCGATTGAGTAAATCGAAAACCCCCGAATAATTTAGGAACTAAAAAAAACTATTCTTCGGAATCGAGCGATTCGAACGATTGCGCGAGCGAAGCGAAGCGCAATCCCCCAGAATCGCTCGATTGAATAGGGCTTAATTTTTTTAAGCATGTCAAATTCTATTTTATTTATAATGTTTCAGCTTTAGTTACAGCTTCATCAAGATTTCCTACTAAATAAAATGCTTGTTCTGGTAAATCATCTAACTCACCAGAAAGAATTTTATTAAAACCTTCAATTGTTTCTTTTAAACTTACATATTTTCCTGGAGAACCAGTAAATACTTCTGCAACAAAGAAAGGTTGTGATAAGAAACGTTCAATTTTACGTGCACGAGCTACTGTTAGTCGATCTTCTTCTGAAAGTTCATCTAAACCTAAAATAGCAATAATATCTTGTAATTCTTTATAACGCTGTAATGTTTGTTTTACATTTTGTGCACACTCATAATGTTCCTCCCCTACAATCCAAGGTTGTAACATTGTCGATGTAGAATCTAATGGATCTACTGCAGGGTAAATTCCTTTAGAAGCTAAACCACGTGACAGAACTGTTGTCGCATCTAAATGAGCAAATGTTGTAGCTGGGGCTGGATCTGTTAAGTCATCGGCTGGAACATAAACAGCTTGGATTGAAGTAATTGATCCATCTTTTGTTGACGTAATTCGTTCTTGCAAACCACCCATTTCAGTTGCTAAAGTTGGTTGGTAACCAACAGCAGAAGGCATTCGGCCTAAAAGGGCAGAAACTTCTGAACCTGCTTGAACGAAACGGAAAATATTGTCAATAAATAATAAAACGTCTTGTTTATTAATATCACGAAAATACTCTGCCATTGTTAAAGCAGTTAAACCAACACGCATACGCGCACCTGGTGGTTCATTCATTTGACCATAAACTAAAGCCACTTTCGATTCTATAAGATTTTTTTCGTTAATAACTCCAGATTCTTTCATTTCTGTATATAGGTCATTTCCTTCTCGTGTACGTTCACCCACACCACCAAATACAGAAACACCACCATGAGCTTTTGCAATGTTATTAATTAATTCCATAATTAAAACAGTTTTTCCTACACCAGCTCCACCAAATAATCCAATTTTTCCTCCACGACGATATGGTGCTAAAAGGTCTACAACTTTAATACCAGTTTCAAAAATTGAAAGTTTTGTGTCTAAATCAACAAAAGCTGGAGCTGATCGGTGAATAGGAAGGCCTTCTGTAGCTTCTACAGGACCTAAATTATCTACAGGTTCACCTAAAACGTTAAAAATACGTCCTAATGTTGGTTTTCCTACAGGAACAGTTAATGGGTTACCAGTATCAATAACATCCATACCTCGCATAAGACCATCTGTTGCATTCATAGAAACGGCACGAACGCAATGATCTCCTAATAATTGTTGTACTTCACAAGTAATCGCGATGTCTTGACCTGCTTGATTTTTGCCTCGAACAGTTAAAGCATTATAAATATTAGGAATTTTTCCTGGTGGAAAAGCAACGTCTAAAACCGGTCCAATAATTTGGACAATTTGACCTACATTTTCTGTTTTTACAGAAACATTCATAATTTTTTGTTTTTTCATTTTATTTTTTTTGTGTTAAATATAAATTTTTAATCGATTGCGCGAAGCGCAATCCCCCAGCTAACACAATTTAAAAAAAAGAAATTTAGAATTTTTTTATATGAAATTTTTTCTATTCCGTCTTTAGTAAAAAACGACTAAAATTAAAAACAATTCATGTTTGATATATTAAAAAGGTACTTTTATATTATTTTTTTGGGGGATCGAACTTCGTTCGATCGACAAAAAAAAACTTTAATAAATTTAGTTGATTACCTCTTAGCCTTTTTTTTCCAAATTCTTTTTCTATTAAATTTTTTATGTCTGCATTTCGAATCTTTGATTCGAAAATTGAAAATTTGATTCAATTGCCAGTAGCGCATACATTAAAAATTTTTTTTTATTTTTAATTACTTTTCATTCTTCATTTTTTTCTAGGGTTTGTTAATTGACTCTGGTGTTTCATTTTTTTATCCCCACCATAGACTAAAACGCCTTAAAAAAATGGACCTTGACTTTATACGTTGTAGAACCAATGGCGCGAAGCGCAATTCCCAAATGCAATGACTAATACAAAAAATTGAGGGAATTGGGGTAAATCACTCATCCACTAGGGGCAATTGATCTTATGGGTATTGGGGCAATTGAGCTCGAAGCAGCGGTGTGGGATCGAGCTTCGCTCGATCCCACAGCAGCGAGTCGGTGGCTTCAACTCGACTCGATCTCTAACCTGAGCATAGCTCAGGCTGCCCTGAGCATAGCTCAGGCTGCTTCGCGCCGGAGCATAGCTCAGGCTGCTTCGCGCCAAAGGTTGATTGCCACATCGAAGCGCTCAATCGGCCGCTCATTGGAGAAATTGTTTGACGAGCCTTTTGGGGGATGGATCACGCGATTTGGGTGATCGAGCTTCGCTCGATCGATCAGCTTCGCGCAATTGTTATTTTTTATTTTATTATAAATTTAATTGATCGCCACGACGATATTGTAAATAAGCCGTCACAAATAAACCAGCTATTGTAACAGGAACTAAACCTAATACTATTCCAGATAAAAGAGGTTCAACCATAATTTTATTTTCGTATTGTATTAATAAATTAAATAGAAAATTAGTATTAATGTAAAATTTTCTTTTTTCAATTGATTGCAAAACAATCAATTTGAAATCAATTGAACAATGTTCAATTGATTGAAACAATCGCAAAGCGATCTGGGGATTGATCTCGCTTCGCTCGATCAATCGTGTAATTAATTAAGTAAAAAAAATTTTTGTGTATAGTAAGCGAAGCGCGCAAAGCACTGAAATTTTTTTTAAATAAGTTTAATTTTAATTAAACTTAAATAGATAACGATAGTTCCAACTAAAACACTAAATAATAAACCTAAATAACTAACAACTGTTACCATAGTTTATCCTTCATCATTTGAACAAAAAAAACATAATAATGTTAATATGTAAATCGAGTAAAAATTGAAAACATACAGTAGATTTTGGGCATCGAACTTCGTTCGATCGTTTGACCCGATAATCGAGATTTAAATAAAATAAAATCAACTGGGGGGGATTGCTAATAAAATCGAGCTTCGCTCGATTGGTCAACTTTAGTTGACGAGCAATTAGTGAAAAAAAAGAAATTTTTTTTAATGAAACATGCATTCTGGGGACTCGCTTCGCTCGTCTACTCTAAAATACGGTTGACTCATTAATAATATAGAAAAAAATGATTTTTGCTCCGATCGAACTACGTTCGATCCCCCACACGTATTTTTATATTCCAATTCATGACTACGCATGGTAAATGTCACCTAAGCAATGTTATGCAGTTGTTTTAGATGTTTGCAGCACTAGCTGGGGGATCGAGCGCTTCGCTGTGGCAATCAACCTTTGGTTGCAGCCACCGATTCGATCAAACCTCTCAGTTTTGGGGGATTGAGCAAAGCTCAGTTATTTGAACCACAAAACGTAAAACCCGTAACGGGTGAATCATTCCGCCCTATAAATTAACTACTAACGTAGGAACTTTGAAAAAGCCCTTAGCCTAAGCGAGCGTAGTTCGATTTCCTTGGTTCATGTGGAACTTGGATTCGGGGAGCAAAGCTCCCCGCCTTCTAGCTCATGTTAAATCCGAAAATGGGTCAGTGACCTATACGTTCCTTTTTACTCAATTAAGCTTGAAGAGCTCAATTAAAAAGACTACAAATACATATTAGTGATTTTTTCTTTACATTATCGCTTGGCTTTTCGTGTCAAGCAATCATTTTTATTGTTATTCACCTTGATTGAATGTCCAACCCATCAACCAATTAAAAATTCATTTCTGCTAACTGAACTTTTTCAAATTGTTTTTTCTTTAATACTAAGAAAATTTGAGTTAAAAGAACACCAGCAAAGAAAGCAATTAGTCCTTGAATACGAGCTGGATTTTGTAATACAATTTCTGTTTCTGTTTGACCAAAACCACCAACATTTGGATTATTTGTAAATGGTTGATCTACTTGAATTGCTTGACCTTCACGTACAATTAGTTCTGGACCTGGTGGAACTTTTTCTACAATTTCATTACCATCTGCTGTTTTAATAGTTATTGAAAAACCACCTTTCTTTGAAAGTGGTTCAATTTTTTCAATTTGTCCAGAAACTGACGAACTATACACAGTGTTATTACTTTTTGATCCATCAGGATAAAGTTGACCACGACCACGATTTCCACCAAGATAAATAGGATATTTAAAATAAAATACATCTTTATTTTTACTAGGATCTGGTGAAAGTATTGGGAAAACAAGTTCACTGTTTGTTTTTCCTGGAATTGGTCCAACAACAAGAATATTTTTCTTGTCGGCGCTATAAGGTTGATAATAAACTTTGCCAATTTTTGTTTTCATTTCTTCAGGAATTCGTTCTGCCGGTGCTAACTCAAAGCCTTCAGGAAGAATAAGAACAGCACCTACATTTAAATCACCTTTTTTACCATTGGCTAAAACTTGTTTAATTTGTTGATCGTATGGAATTTTAACAACTGCTTCAAATACAGTGTCTGGTAACACAGCTTGTGGAACTTCAATTTCAACTGGTTTTTGAGCTAAATGACAATTTGCACAAACAATTCGACCATTAGGTTCACGTGGATTTTCATAATTCTGTTGAGCAAAAATAGGATAAGCGTTTGCAACGTTAATTCCATTTAAATGCACTAAAAATAACATTAAAAATGAAATTTTATTTAAAAATTTTTTCATTAAAAAGTTTTTTTATTTATTTATTCTAAATTTTCTTCTCGTATTATATTTTATCTTTTTTTTCAGATAAACTTTTTTTTTTCTTAAAAACTCATTTAAGAAAATTCAATTCTTCCAATTGTTTTTAATGAAATTCGGTTTCGCTCAATTAGCAAAATAACGCTCAGAAAGATTTCGATTAGCTCGTGGGGGACTCGTTTGGGGTCGGGACTCTCGAAAGGGGGCATAATTGATCTTGGGGGAGAATTGGGGCGATTCAGCGCTTCGCTGTGGCAATTAACCTTTGCTTGAAGCCACAGCGTAAATTTCGCGAAGCTCACTTCGTTCGCGAATCTCACTACGGGGGGAATCGAACTGAATTTGATCGGTCGTTCGCGAAGCTCATTCGGTGTCGCTCATTGGATCAATCGGCTCAGCGATTGTTTTTATAAGAATTTTTAGAATAAAAATGTCGTTAATCGTCAATCGGGGAATCTAGCTTCGTTCGATTTCATTTTAATAAAAAAATTGAAGTACATTGATCAATCCCCCGGCAATCCTTTTTGGTCATTCATCTAGTGGAACTAAGACGATTTGGTGAATTGCGTGCTTCGCTGTGGTTACAGCGCTTTACGCTGCTACCACAGCAATTTGCTCAGCTCAATGGTATTTATCCAATTTTTTTTAATAATAAAAAATTGTTTTTAGTTTTTCTTTTGGTAATGTTGTCTTCCAAAAAAGGTGGAATTTTTGATTTCATAAAAAATCGAGCGGTGTGGGATCGAGCTTCGCTCGATCGCACAGCAGCCTCGACGCGAAGCAGCCGGAGCTCTGCTCCGGCGCGAAGCAGCCTGAGCTATGCTCAGGTCAGAGATCGAGCTGCTTCGCGTCGCTCGATTCCGACGAATTTCTAAATTTTTTTAATTAGAAAAGGGGAATACAAAAAATGAAACTTCCTATGCTTAGTGATCCGGGGGATTGAGCTCGCTACGCTTGCTCAATCTTCTCTCAATCAATTGGGAAAAATTCGGGCTGAAGTCTTCATTGGGCGAATTTTGCGCTTTGCGCCCAATAAGTTTAAACAAAATTTAAACCCAAGCAATCGAATAACAGCAAAGCGCTCAATTTAGTAATACACTCGAAGAGCAGATCGACTCGATCAGAGATCGAGCTGCCGCGAAGCAGCTCGATCTCCGATCGAGTTCGCGGCGAAGCGAAATTCCCCCAAGCGAATTCCCAAAAAAATGGAAAACGAAAAAAAAATCTGGGGAATCGAGCTTCACTCGCTCGATTGTTTGGGGAATTCGCTTCGCTCATTTATTTAGCGGGAGCAGGATTTGAACCTGCGACCTTAAGGTTATGAGCCTCACGAGCTACCAGACTGCTCTATCCCGCATATATTAAAATAATAACCTAAAATAATTTGGAAAATCAAGTTTTTTTTTACAAAACTTAAAAATTATTCAAGTTACACTTACGTCATGCTTCCACATAAGTAACTGGAGTTTGAATGTTTTATAAATAACCAATAAAAACACGCACAATTTTGTTTGGGGACTGGGTGAATCGCGCTTCGCTGTGGTTACAGCGCTTCGCGCTGCTACCAACAGCAATTGGTTTGCGTTCAATAAGAATTAGTGTAAATGGAATATATCCAGAAACTCCGGCCTTTTCGGTTTGGGTGAATTGCCCTTTGCGCAATTGGAGCAACCTGGGGGGATTGATCCTTCGGAATCGATCGAGGGAACCTCGATCGATTGCGCTTCGCTCAATCAATCTGGGGGATTGCGCTTCGCTTCGCTCGCGCAATCTACGTGTTCTTTCTTAATGAGTAGGCATATGCAGCGTTGGAAATTGGATTTTGGGGGAATTGGGGCTATTGAGATCGAAGCAGCGAGTCGTTGGCTTGATTCACCCAAAGGTGGATTGCCACAGCGAAGCGCTCAATCGTTTTTGCTCATTGGATCAATCGATCGACTCAACTCGATCAGAGATCGAGCTGCCGCGAAGCAGCTCGATCTCCGATCGAGTTCGCGGTGAAGCGAGATCCCCCAAACGTTAACAAAACCAATAAGCGTAGCGAATTCCGCAACATTCAACCTTTCAGGGTATTGGGGTAATTACTTACCATAGAGCCTTGAATTAATTAAGTATTCGAAGGTATCTATGTATTATTTTCATACGTAGGAACTACAAAAAAATTCCTTAGTCGGGTCAATGTGGAGCTTTAATTTGGGGAGCAAAGCTCCCCTATCGACGCTCATTTATATTTAAACACAAATGAGTCATTCACATGACTGACTTTTATTTTTTTAATTTGTTATGGCATCAAAATTACGTAAAAATAAATCACGAATTTTATCCCCAGAATCAATTGATTCTAAAGGATCTTTTCTTAGTCTATGACGTAAGCATAAAGGAATAATACGAAAGATATCTTGAGGAGTTACTTGAGTTCGACCCTCAAAAGCAGCAATTGCTTTTGCAGCTCTATTTGTAACAATATCACCACGTAATCCATCCACATTTAATTCAGAACAAATTTCTGAAATTTTAATTCGATATTCATTGTCAATTTCAACATTTTTTAAAATATCTCGAGCTTTAATAATTTTGTCGCGAAGTTGATTTTGAAGATGTTCATAATTTTTTCTAAACTCTAATGGTGATTCGTCAAATTTTGCTCGTTGTTCAACAATTTTAACACGTAAATGAGGTTCTTTAACAGTTCCAATTTGAGCATGCATACCAAAACGGTCTAATAATTGTGGTCGAAGTTCTCCTTCTTCTGGATTTCCCGAACCAACTAAAATAAATCGTGCCGGATGGCTAATTGATATTCCTTCACGTTCTACAGTATTCCAACCAGAAGCCGCTGAGTCTAATAGAACATCAACTAAATGATCATCTAACAAATTGACCTCATCTACATACAAAATTCCGCGGTTAGCTGCTGCTAATAAACCGGGTTCAAAAGCTTTCACACCTTCTGTTAATGCTTTTTCAATATCAATAGTTCCACAAACACGATCTTCGGTTGCTCCTAAAGGTAAATCAATCATAGGAATTTTTTTTGTAGTAATGTTTAAAGGCTCATTTTTTTGAATTAAGTTGCGAACTTCTTCACTCATTAATTCTGGATCGTCTGGATCTGAATTAAATAAATCGTTTTCTACAACTTTAATTTCAGGTAGTAAATCCACTAAAGCTCGAACAGTAGTCGACTTTCCAGTACCTCGATCACCCATAATCATAACTCCCCCAATTTTGGGATCAATTACGTTCAAAATTAAAGCTAATTTCATTTCTTCTTGACCAACTATCGCAGTAAAAGGAAAAACAGGACGTGCTTGTTTTGTATTAGTAAATGTGTTCATATTTTTTATTTTTTTTTAATAGATTGAACTATGTTCGATCCCCCGGACGAGCGAAGCGAGTCGCCCAGACGTTTAAACGAGTAAACCAAACAAAATTGTATTCATTTTCTTTCTTTTTCTAGTGTTTTATTTTTTAAAATCACTAACCAATTTCGAGACTGAGCGAAACAATTGCTGTGGTAGCAGCCTCGACGCGAAGCAGCCGCGCGAAGCAGCCTGAGCTATGCTCAGGGAGCTCTGCTCCGGCGCGAAGCAGCCTGAGCTATGCTCAGGTCAGAGATCGAGCTGCTTCGCGGCAAAGCGCTGTAACCACAGCGCCTGCTTGCAATTCCCCAAGTTCGATCCCCTCGAAGTGAGCGAAACCATTTGAGCAAAGCAAAATTCCCCTGATATCCCCAGCGCAATTCCCCCAATATAAGTCATTTTTTTTAGCCAATTATCTAGAAATGTCGCAGTTACGATATTAATGGATCGAGCCAAATAACCCCAACTAAAGTTTAAATTGGGAGAATCAAGCTTGTGGTGATTTCGCTGCGCTCGATATGCTCGATTGGCGGGAATTGCGCTTCGCGCAATTCGACCAATTGCTGTGTCAACAATCTTTTGTTGTTGCAACAGAAACGCAATTGGTTGTACTAGAAAAAAAATTGTATACTTGTTTTTATTTAAAATTTATTTATTAATATTTCCTTATATATAAATTATAGCAAATTGAATTTTTTATTTTTATTTTTTTTATATTAATATAAAACAATTTAAATAATTAATTCAAAATCTAATATACAACCTATGTTTTTTTATTAACTTCTATTTTGTAAAATAATCATAGAAAATACATTTAACGAATGAATTAGAAATTGAATTAAAGATTCAATTGCGTTTTCGAATTTTATTGAAAATTCAATTTCGAATGATCGAGCGAAGCGAAATTCCCCAGGCAAACAAAGCATTCTTTGAATAGAAAAAATCAAAACAATGGCTTTTCAACCAATTGCGGGAACGAGCGAAGGAAGTTCGATCCACCCGAAGTGAGCTTCGCAAAGGAAGTGAGCTAAGCACACGTATTGCGGCGAAGCCAATCGAGCGAAGCAACATGAAATGAGCTTCGCGAAGATCTAGGACGCGTAGCGAGCTCGATCTCGATCAGAGACCCGATCAGAGACCTGAGCATAGCTCAGGCTGCCGCGAAGCAGCCTGAGCTATGCTCAGGTTCGCGCCGGAGCATAGCTCCCGGAGCATAGCTCCGGCTGCTTCGCGCGGCTGCTTCGCGCCCGATCGGAGACCTGAGCATAGCTCAGGCTGCCGCGAAGCAGCCTGAGCTATGCTCAGGTTCGCGCCGGAGCATAGCTCCCTGAGCATAGCTCAGGCTGCTTCGCGCGGCTGCTTCGCGTCGGGCTGCTTCGCGTCGGGCTGCTTCGCGTCGAGCTGCTTCGAGCCCCCAGATCGAGTCGGTGGCTTCAACTCGATTCAAGTTGAAGCCACTGCGCAATAAGGTGATCTCGTTTGGGGTGATCTCGCTGCGCTCGATCGAGGAGATTGATTGAAAAACAAGCGGCTCGATCTGTGGACTGGCTTCGCTTCGATCGTCTGCTTTTCTCGTTTCTTCGTAATGGATTGATTCTGGGGGATTGCGCTTCGCTGCGCTTGCACAATCGTTCGAATCGCTCGATTGTTTAATCTAATATTATAAAAATATAAAAACAAATAAAGGTAAAGTGAAAAAATTTCATAACAAAACCTATAATAGTATTAAATTTTTAAAAATTTTAGTTCGCGTCTAGGTAATTGCGCTTCGCGCAATTGAACGCAAACTAAAAATTAAATATAAATCAAAAAAATTATTGGGAGTTTTTCGTTTTGTAAAAAAACCAGATATTTAATTTCACTTCGGGGGACTCGCTTCGCTCGGCGGAAATTCACGTTAGTGAAAAAAGTAAAAATTGAAAAAATTAATTATTATTTTTACCTATATTGCTTCGCGCGCTTCGAGTGCGTTTTAGCATCTAAAAGGGTAAGAGATCCTTTAAATATCAGGGTCTTAAAAAAAGTCCATTTCGTTTAATTTGGGGGATCGAGCTTCGCTCGATCGTTTAAATAAACTAAAATATGGATAAATTGCTGCTTCGCGTGCGATTTTCTATTTGTTTGTTTTAGTTTTTAGACGAAAAGGTCATTTCAAAAGAATCTAAGTGATAATACTTCCTAATATTGTCTTTTGATTCAAAATTTACCCTAAATTCAAAAAAGTAAATAAATATTAATTCGGAAATACACACCATGACTATTGCCATTGGTAAATCTCAACAAGAACGTACTTGGTTTGATTTAGTAGATGACTGGTTACGACGTGACCGTTTTGTATTCGTAGGTTGGAGCGGATTACTTTTATTACCTTGTGCTTATCTTTCTCTTGGTGGATGGTTAACAGGTACAACATTCGTAACTTCTTGGTATACTCACGGTTTAGCTTCATCATATCTTGAAGGTTGTAACTTTTTAACAGCAGCTGTTTCAACACCACCAAACAGTATGGGCCATTCATTATTATTCTTATGGGGTCCAGAAGCACAAGGTGATTTTACTCGTTGGTGTCAACTTGGTGGATTATGGACTTTTGTTGCTCTTCACGGTGCATTTGCATTGATTGGTTTTATGCTACGTCAATTTGAAATTGCTCGTTCTGTTAAATTACGTCCATACAACGCAATTGCTTTTTCAGCGCCAATTGCTGTTTTTGTTTCTGTATTTTTAATCTATCCACTAGGTCAATCTGGTTGGTTCTTTGCTCCAAGTTTTGGAGTTGCAGCTATCTTCCGTTTCATTTTATTTTTCCAAGGTTTTCATAACTGGACATTAAATCCATTCCATATGATGGGTGTTGCTGGTGTTTTAGGTGCTGCTCTACTTTGTGCAATTCATGGTGCAACTGTAGAAAATACACTATTTGAAGATGGTGATGGTGCAAACACTTTCCGAGCATTTAACCCAACACAAGCTGAAGAGACGTACTCAATGGTTACAGCAAACCGATTCTGGTCTCAAATTTTTGGTGTAGCTTTTTCAAACAAACGTTGGTTACATTTCTTTATGTTATTTGTACCTGTTACTGGTCTTTGGATGAGTGCTATTGGTGTAGTAGGTTTAGCTTTAAATTTACGAGCTTATGACTTTGTTTCACAAGAAATTCGTGCAGCAGAAGATCCAGAATTTGAAACTTTTTACACTAAAAATATTCTTTTAAATGAAGGTATTCGTGCATGGATGGCAGCACAAGACCAACCACACGAAAAACTTGTATTCCCTGAGGAGGTATTACCACGTGGAAACGCTCTTTAATGGTTCTTTAACTGTAGGTGGTCGTGATCAGGAGTCTACTGGGTTTGCTTGGTGGGCTGGTAATGCTCGATTAATTAACCTGTCGGGAAAACTATTAGGAGCTCACGTTGCACATGCTGGTTTAATCGTTTTTTGGGCTGGTGCAATGAATCTTTTTGAAGTTGCACACTTTGTTCCAGAAAAACCAATGTATGAGCAAGGTCTTATTTTATTACCACATATTGCTACTCTAGGTTATGGTGTTGGACCAGGTGGTGAAGTTATTGATACATTCCCATACTTTGTTTCGGGCGTTCTTCATTTAATTTCATCAGCTGTATTAGGTTTTGGTGGTGTTTATCACTCGCTAATTGGACCTGAAACACTTGAAGAATCTTTCCCATTTTTTGGTTATGTGTGGAAAGATAAAAACAAAATGACAACAATTCTTGGAATCCACTTAATTATTTTAGGTATTGGTGCATGGCTTTTAGTATGGAAAGCGATGTACTTTGGTGGTGTTTACGATACATGGTCACCGGGCGGTGGTGATGTGCGTGTAATTACAAACCCAACAATTAGTCCAGGTGTTATTTTTGGTTACTTATTAAAATCACCTTTTGGTGGAGACGGTTGGATTGTTAGTGTCGATAATATGGAAGATATTATCGGAGGCCATATTTGGATTGGTACATTAGAAATTTTAGGCGGAATTTGGCACATTTTAACAAAACCATGGGCTTGGGCTCGTCGTGCTTTTGTATGGTCAGGTGAAGCTTATTTATCTTACAGTCTAGGAGCGATTGCAGTAATGGGATTCATCGCTTGCTGTATGTCTTGGTTTAACAATACTGCTTATCCTAGTGAATTCTACGGTCCTACGGGTCCAGAAGCATCACAATCACAAGCATTTACTTTCTTAGTACGTGACCAACGTTTAGGTGCAAATGTAGCATCAGCACAAGGTCCTACAGGATTAGGTAAATATTTAATGAGATCACCAACTGGTGAAATCATTTTTGGAGGAGAAACTATGCGTTTTTGGGATTTCCGAGGACCTTGGTTAGAACCTCTTCGTGGACCAAATGGTTTAGATTTAAATAAACTTAAAAATGACATTCAACCTTGGCAAGAACGTCGTGCTGCAGAATATATGACACACGCTCCTCTGGGTTCTCTGAATTCAGTAGGTGGGGTTGCTACAGAAATTAATGCAGTGAACTTCGTATCTCCAAGAAGTTGGTTAGCTTGTTCACACTTTGTTTTAGGTTTCTTCTTCTTTATTGGCCATTTATGGCATGCAGGACGTGCTCGTGCAGCAGCAGCTGGATTCGAAAAAGGTATTGACCGTGATAACGAACCAGTACTTTCAATGAAACCTCTAGATTAAGATTTTTTTGTCTTTATCGTTGTTAAGCAATTGGACAATGTCCAATTGCTTAGCATAAAATTGAGCGCCAAATTCAAAGTAAGAAAAAGTCGGCTGGATTGGTATTGACGTTGTAACTCACCCGGAAAACCTGTTATTTATTTGTGGAAGAAATGTGTTAGGTGAATTTAGTGGACATCTGTTGTTGTTAAAGATTGAAAATAGAATGACACTTTGAATCAAACGATCGAGCGAAGCGAGATCTCCCAGAAAATTAATTATTTTTAATTTAAATATAATAAAAAAATAATAAAAAAAGGAGATTGTGCTAAGCGCAATCCCCCAGATCGCGCGATCCCCCAGATCGAACTTTGTTCGAGCCCTCAGATCGAGCGCAGCGAGATCCCAAAAATAATACTAGGAAAACAAAATTTTAATATTTAAAATCAAGCGCAAGCGAGCGTGCGAAACGCTCGATCCCCTAAATTGATTTAAAATAATAAAATAAATTCTCCCGATTGACTAAAAAAATTTTTGAGAAACCAATTGCTGTGGTAGCAGCGCGGAGCGCTGTAACCACAGCAGCGCAATTGCCCCAATCGAAACGAGTGATTGAAAAACAATCCCTCTGATTTTGCTTTCCTCTAGCGCTCCAAGGGATATTCTACCAACAAAGGAAACAGAATATGAAAAACAAAGAGGTATTACACCAAATGCAATTTGTTGAAACAGAATTTGAGAATTTTACAGCTGACAATGATTTTTTCTTTGAGCAATAATTTTAGAATGTACTAAAAAATATGTTATTCGAGATTTTCTTAAAAATGAAAAAAAATGCAATCCAGTGAGCGAAGCGAAATCGATCAAGCGCAGCTTGATCCATTCCGAAGGATCCCCAAAACACTTCAACATGAATTAATTTTTGAAAAAAAAAGATCTGGAAGATAATTTAACAATATTCAAAATGTAACTAATTGGTTGATAAAAAAAAAAAAGTAACTATTATATAAAAAAAAAAAAAAAAAAAAAAATAAAATCCTCAGTAGCTCAGTGGTAGAGCGGTCGGCTGTTAACCGATTGGTCATAGGTTCAAGTCCTATCTGAGGAGTTTTTAATCTAAAATCCCAAATTTATTTATCATAATTGCGCTCGGAGAAAATCTCACATCAGCTTGCTGAGGAGATTTATATTCGATCAATCGACGTAATTTAAAAACTTTTATACGTGGTTTCGCTCATTTCGCTTGCTCATTTGGGAAAAATTATCGATGAGTTTTTGCTATTCAACTAACTATAGTATAAGAGCGATTTCGATTCAACCTTTTGTTGAATCGAAATAGTTTTTCGATCATTACTTAGTAATAGTTTAACTTTTTTTTGCCAAATTAGTTTTGATTGTTGGCTCCTGCAGTTAACTAATAAGTGTTTTTTTTATTATCAAAATTTTTTTTAATCAATAACAAAATTGCTATTATGGTAAATAATTCACTTGGTTTGTATTACTCAGCCTGGGGGATCTCGCTTCGCTCGATCTGGGGGATCCTACATAGTTCAATCTGATCTCGCTTCGCTCGATTCGGGGATTGATTTTGGAAATTGATCCTTCGGAATCGATCAAGATGCGCTTGATCGTTTGCGCTACGCTCGATCAATCTGGGGGATTGTGTTTCGCACAAACTGGGGCATTGATCCTTCGGAATCGATCAAGCTTGGGAAATCGACTCGACGCGAAGCAGCTCGATCTCTGACCGGAGCATAGCTCCGGCTGCTTTGCGTCGAGTCGAGTCAGAGACCTGAGCATAGCTCAGGCTGCCGCGAAGCAGCCTGAGCTATGCTCAGGTTCGCGCCGGAGCATAGCTCCGGCTGCTTCGCGCCCGATCGGAGACCTGAGCATAGCTCAGGCTGCCGCGAAGCAGCCTGAGCTATGCTCAGGTTCGCGCCGGAGCATAGCTCCGGCTGCTTCGCGCCCGATCGGAGACCTGAGCATAGCTCAGGCTGCTTCGCGCCCGATCGGAGACCCGATCAGAGATCGGGCGGCTTCGCGTCGGGATGCTTCGCGTCGAGTCGAGCTGCTTCGCGCCAAAGGTGGATTGCCACCGCGTAGCGAAGCACAATCCCGCAGATTCCCCCACGTAGTGCCGCGAAGCAGCGCAATTCTCGCAAGTTTACGAGCAATTTCGATTGGCGTAATTCTATACAATCATTAAATTGTCGAAAAAAATACGAAAAAAATTTATTGGCTAAGCTAAATTGGGTGACAAGCTTTTAATACATGTTTCACTCGTTAATTTAATTCGCGGTGCTCAGTGTTCATTTCCTATAATAACAATCTGCACAATTTTTTATTTTTTTTTGTTTATTAGTTTTTAAACTCAATTCAAGTTTCTTTCTAAAAAAGCTCTGCTCTTTCATATTGTCTTTATTTATTAAAATAATAAAAACCGAACTAAAAAACAATTGGACACTTTTTGTAAAGCTTGCTTCTCAAATATTCGTTTGCTATACTACAAGATATAAATGAATACAGCAATTTTTTTAAACAAAGTTTAAAGCTAATAAAAATAAGTGAAGCTTAAATAAATCAAAGCGTCAATTGACCTACCCACTATTTGATCACTAAAACAATAAACCGATTGCTGTGGCAACAACCTTTGGTTGTTGCCACACCGATTCAATTTTTATTAATAATTAATTTTATTCATAATTAAGTGAAGCTTGAATCAATCGAGCTTTGCTCGATTCCCCAGGGCTACACTCAATTCTCTCATTTTGGATTATTTAATTAATAAAAATTTTTAATAAAGGTTCGTTTTTTTTTTTTTTTTAAGCATGCCTTAAAAAAAAAGTTTCTAAAAATTCGTTTGGGTTAATTTGCTTGCTTCGTTTACTTCGTTTGCGAAGCTCACTTCGTGTCGTTCATTGGCGCGAGTGAGCTCTTCGTGTTCAATCCATCGGATCATTGCTTTATTTAAGTTTCGATTAAGGGATTGAGTTCGGGGCGATTGATCAAAGATCAATCGGTTAGCTCAAATTTTTTCGTTATCCTAACAAACAAAATCGCTGCGCTCATTTAATTATCATTTAGAGTTTTTTTTTTAATTTAGAGTTTTTCAAGTCAATGACCCATTTTTCTAATTGAGCGAATTTTTTCCTTCAGTCGAAAATGAACACGGAAATGTGAAACAAAACTCAAATTTTTTTTGACTACCATTGAGCTCGAAACGTAACTTTGGTAGTTTTTACGTTCGCAGCCAATTTATCGTTACCCTGGAATAACTTATTAGTTTCAGGTTCTACAGTAAGTGGGTTAAAACAATTGAAAAATCATAGCGAAGCTCAATTACCCACACTGAGTGAAGGGGTAGTCGTCGCGAAAATTCGCTATGCTCATTGGGAAGATACGCGCTTCGCTCGATCGGGTAAAGTGATCTTCCAAAACTCAATTGGTTACTTACATCCAAAAAGGCTGCATAACATTGCATAGGTAACTTCTACCTGGCTATTCAAATTCTGGCCAGAGAAAATAAGAGAACTTCTATTCATTGTTGATTACTTTTGTTTATAAAATAAAAAAAGGGAGAAATTAAATATGTCTGGTACTACAGGAGAACGTCCTTTTTCTGATATTTTAACGAGTATTCGTTATTGGGTTATTCATAGTATTACTATTCCATCATTATTTATTGCTGGTTGGTTATTTGTGAGCACAGGTCTTGCTTACGACGTTTTTGGAAGTCCGCGTCCAAATGAATATTTTACTGAAGATCGTCAAGAAGCTCCATTAATTACAGACCGTTTTAATGCATTAGCACAAGTAAAAAGTCTATCAGAAATTCGTTAATTCAAACATTCAAGATCCATTACCTTTCCTGATCACAAAAACAAACTTGCTCCTTTGTCAATGACCCTGGCGAATTTCAAATGAGCTATAAAAATGGGGCTTCGATCGTCTTTTATTACTCCAACATTGGCTCGTTGTTAGAACTTTTGAAGTTCCTACAAACGCAAATGTATTTAGTGTACTATGGGTGTTAACTCACCTTGGGTCGAACCCTGAAAAAATAATTTATAAAAAAAGATAATTTTAAACTTATGAGTGCAAAAAAATCATCATATACATATCCAATTTTTACTGTTCGTTGGCTTTCTGTTCATGCATTAGCTGTTCCTACTGTATTTTTTTTAGGATCAATTACAGCTATGCAATTTATTCAACGTTAATTTTTTTGATTTCCAAATATTCTGGAATTCTATGATCCTTTTTCGAATTGAAAATGAGCTAGGAAAAGGGAGCTTCTCTTCTTCGGAATCGAGCTTCGCTCGATTTACTTTGACTATTTCAACATTGACTCCGGTTAGCGAACTGCGTGAAGTTCCTATGTTCAAAAACAATTTAGAGCTACTAGGGAACACTTCACTAGTTTGAAGCTCTCCGTTATGTGGCTTAAACCTATTACGCTTCGTTACGCTCACACAATTTCCACCACACTTTGAGGGGTTTAGGCATTGCTGCTTTCAAAAAAAGGCTTCATAACATTGCCTTGGTGTATATTATTTGGCTAGAGTTGTTCTGGTCAGATATTTTACAGGTAACTTCTCTAAATTAACTAGATCGAGCGAAGCGAGATCCCCCAGACAGTGTGTTTTTTCGAATGAACTAGAATTCAATCGGAATCGCTCGTCAATTGAGTTTACGAGTAATTTCCTCGAAGATTTAATTAAAGGAATTGGGGGAATTGCGTTTCTGTGGTTACAGCGTTTCGCGCTGCTAACACAACAATTGGGGGGATCGAGCTGCGCTCGATCGGCTTCGCGCAATTTGTTAAAAACAAATGAGCTGGGCAATTGAGTTAAGTAGTATGTTTTTCTTTATTCCGTAAGAAAAGTTAAAAAACCAACAAGGTAAATTGAGCTTTGCTCAGTTAGACCTGGGGGATCGAGCTGCGCTCGATCGAAAGAAAATTATTAAACTCCAAAATTTGGGGATATTTCTATTTATAAAAAAAAGTTATGGCTAAACCTAATCCTAACAAACAAAATGTAGAATTAAATCGTACAAGTCTATATTGGGGACTTTTACTAATTTTTGTTTTAGCTGTATTATTTTCTAGTTATATTTTTAATTAATTACTTAAATCGAGTGATTGCTATAATTTATTTTGCTACCAACCAATCTGGGGGATCGAACAACGTTCGATCGAGCTTCGATCAATTTTGGGGAATTAAAGGAGTTTTAATCAATCCAAACATTCCTCCAATTTAGAATTTTTTTTTGAAATCTTTTTTTAACGTCATTAATAAATTCGCTTCGCTCATAAAGTCAATGAGCTGTGAAACGCTACGTTCCTTTTTTTTCACTTCTGCAGTAGGTTAAAAAAAACGAAGCGAAATGAACCAATCAAAATAATTCCGTCTGGGGGATCTCGCTTCGCTCGATCTTCGAAAAAAATAGAAAGACGCTTTTTTTTGAAACACTCTTTAACTTTCTTTGTTAAAAATAAAATAAGATATCAAAGCTCATTTTTTTAAATTCAATTTGAATTGGGAATTGCGCGCAAAACCCGCAATTGAATCAAAAAAATGAAAACCTTATTAAAATTTTATGCGAAAATCGAGCGAAGCTCGATTCCCCAAATCAAATTATCCAATGAAATGAACTTTACTAAAAATTTTAATTGCGATTCAACTAAAAAAGGAGATTGTGCGAAGCACAATCCCCCAGATTGAGAATTTGATCTTGGGTGAATTCGCTTCGCTCATAGGATCAATTGTTAATTAATCTTTAATTTGGCTTGACGAGCGATTTTATCCAAAAATAAATCGCGTTTCGAATCCCTGATTCAATATGCAAAGCAATCAATTGACTTTTCAACTTATTTAGAAAATATTTCGTACAGAAAAAATTCTTTTAAATAATTTTAAATTATTTGATTAGACAAACGTGGGGGATTGCGCTTTGCGCAATCTATTCAATACTAAACTAAACGAAATTTAAAAATAACATAAGTCCTAATTACAAAATTAGTTTGTTTAAATTGTATTTAAATAGACTTATGGATACTATACGTAATTAGTAAAATAAGAGAAAAATAAATAAAAAATAAATTAAAAAAAGGAACTCATTATATGTCTAATACTGGAACTACTGGACGTATTCCTTTATGGCTTGTTGGTACTGTTGTTGGAACTGCTGCACTTACGCTTGTAGGTATTTTCTTCTATGGATCTTATGTAGGTTTAGGATCTTCGCTTTAAATTAGTCAATGACCTTTTTTTTTCATTCATATGAGTGTCATAATAAAGCTTCGCTTTACACAACCTACTCCAACATAGACCCGGCTTAGGGACTCACTGAAATTCGTATGTTAAAAGTTATTAAATAGTTACCTTTGAATGTTTTACCCATGCGAGATTCTACGTTAAGGGGCGTAAATCAATTGAGCAAGAGTAACAAATTTATTGCTGTGGCAACAACCTTTTGTTGTTGCCACATCGAAGCGCGCAATTCACCGAATCGGGCAAAGCAAGATTATCAAAAGCTCAATTTCCCCTATTGAGGGTTTAAGGTAGTGCTGCTTACATCAAAAAAGGCTTCTATAGTATTGCCTAGGTAACAGACGTTCACCTAGCCAGAGTTTGTCTGACTAGATATTTTAAGATCACCACTATAGGTTGAATGTGCGGTGACCCGCACATTCAACCTATTGGTAAAAATAAAATAATGATAAAAATTGAAAAAAAACTTATTGTTTTATATTTGGTGGACAACTTAAAAAAAACAAACATTTTATAACTAAAGTTCAATTATTTGAACCAATCGAGCTTCGCTCGATTCCACCCCCATTATTAATAAGGTCAAAACACGAAAATTCAAGTCGAAGGTAAAAATTGCATATGGGGATTGAGTGTAACCCATTCAAAGTGAATAGCAAAAAATAACGCGTCTTTATTTCTATACCTTTATTATTAAAAAACCCATAATTAATTAATTAATTTAATATATTCTATATATATTTTAATGTGTGTCTAAGTTAATAAAATTAAGTGCCTCTGTATGCGTCAGCGCTTTTTAAGCGTTAAAATATATCTCCGACCTTTATTCCCTCATAAAAATTAATTGAATTTGGAGGAATTGTGAAAATTGCGCTTCTCGCAATTGGGAAAGATCGAGCTGCGCTCAATCGACTTCGCAAATTGGAAAAATTAAAAACCATAGTTTCCTTTAACATTAGTAAAAAAAACATTTTACCTCGAAATTCAGCATTAAGAAATGAAATTTAATTCTATTCTTCGGAATCGAGCTTCGCTCGATTTATTTTTTTTTTGATGGCGAAGCAGTCTTTCAAAAAACCCCTTGTTTATTTTAAAATTTTTTGTTATTATATAAAAAAGCTCTTCTGGTGGAATTGGTAGACACGCTGGTTTTAGGAACCAGTGCCTTCGGCTTGAGGGTTCGAGTCCCTCGAAGAGCAACTTTTTTTACTTAGTTGATTTTCTAAAAAAGGCGAACACTTTAATTACAAATTCAGCAAGCAAAGCGCGCGAAGCAAGTTAATTGAACGTAGGGTAGCAAAACGCCTATATGCAAATTGAACGTATCAAAATTTTCACAATATTTTTTCAATCAATCGAGCGAAGCTCGATTCCCTCAAAAAAATAGGAAATTCGTTTTGAATTTAGCACAATTAATATTTTTCAACTAATTTTTTTTTAATTTCAACATTAATTTTCAGTTTTAGAGTTGGGGGAATTGCGCGCGAAAAGCGCAATTGGTTCGAGAGGATCGAGCTACGCTCAATCGAAAACTACTAATGAATTTGAAAATTATTACTTTTTTTTCTCAAATTTTGGGGAATTGCGCTTCGCGCAATTGAGCCTTTTTCGCGCGAAACGCGCAATTCAACCAATTCAAATGAACTTACATTCAATTGAATAAATTCATACAAAATCGTTTTTACACTCCACTAGTAGAGCACTATTTGATAAAAAAAATTTTTATTAATACAGTTTTTTTTAATTTAATCAGACAAAAATTCAACCGGATTAATTAAGAGAATGCGCTCTGTTTATGATCGAAATAAATTTGCTACGTTCATTGGAAAAAAAATGCGCTACGCTCATTGCTTCACGCGCTTCGTTTACATTGGCTAATAATGTTTAAAAAATTGAAATATTAATTTTTTTTAGCTAGACGAGCAAAGCGAGTCCCAAAAATGTAACATAGTTAATTAAGCAATTGCGCGCTTCGCGCGCAATTACCCCAGTTGAGTTTTTGTAGACGAATCACCCCTTATACCATCTGCACTTCATAAAAATGAAGCCGATTGAGCTCTTTGAGTTCTATCGCCTCAAACCAATAAAACCAATGAAAGCTTTTTTTTCAAAAAACTTATTAATACTTAAAAATAATAATAGAGCGCAGCAAACAAACTTTTGAAAAAACCAATCGCTCTTCTGCAACAAAGTTGCAGAGGAGCCATTTCCCCACTGAATTAAAAGCACCGTTTAAGTTCTCCAAAAGAGCAAAACTCCATATCAATAAGCGTAGGGAAATTGCAATTCGCGCAATTGGTTTAATTTTATTAGATTTATAATAAGTTTTATTTTTGAATTATTTTTTTTTTAATTTCATTATTAATAGTAAAATAAGCGTCGCTTATGACGACTTGCATTTTTTAGCAAAAAGTGTTAT